TTAAAAAAGTGTAATTAAGTTTTATTAAAAAAAAATTAAAATACACTACATTCTCATATTAGCTAAACTTATCTGAATAAAAATTTAAAATTAAAATTAAAATTAAAATTTAAATTAAAATTAAAATTTCAATTCTGAATTTTTTTATTCTATATATAATAATATTTGGTAATACAAAATCAAAATTATTTTTCCTTAAAATTTAAGATTAATGGTATTAATAATATTTATTTATTTTTATATTTAACTTATTAATTGAACCTTTAAAAATGATTTTATTAATTTTTTACTTTCTTTAGATTCAACTGCCCCTTTATTAAATATAAGGAAGCTAATTTATACGGAATAGAGGTGATTCGAACACCTAAGGGCTGCTATATACCCGAACAATTAGCAATTGTCTTATCTTACCTATGAACACTATTCCTAATTATTACTACTTTTAGTTTTTTAACCTTTTTAATTTGTATCGGACTTTATAATTATTTTTGAGCCTTTGATTTTTACTTAACAGAGATGGGTATTTAGATATTTGGAATAAGAAAAAAAAACTTATTTTATAATAGGCTTTATAACGTAATTTTTTAAAGATAATTGCTTTTTTTCTATTTTAACCCTGGCTTACTGCTTTATACATTTAATTTATCATTTTTACATGCTTTTATGACGCATATTTTTAAAAATATATTAACCGGAATGTCTATAATATTTTAGCAAAGATGTATAAGGTTTATTAGAAGCTATGATTAAATTAAGTAAACATTATTATAATGACTATAACCTTAATATTACTAATTATAATTCATTTCCTGCTTTATATTTAGCTATAAGGAGAGATATATTAATCTTTAAAGGTGAGAAGTTAACTTTATTTTTAAGCACATATATGAAGAATTATATAAATAATACGTTTCTTGATGTTCCGAATAATCATGGTTTAGGTATAATATCTATCCCGATATTTTAAAAGTTTATTTATTTTAGAATTTACAATAAAAATAATTTTACTTTTTATTCTAAAAATGGCTTTAATAAATACATTTAGAATTCAGTTGGAATTACTATTTATTCTATTATTAATTTTCATAATAATGCTTTACTAGGTTATAAAAAATATTAATAATAATAAATTTATTATTGGCAATAATTCTAATAATATTAATAATAATTTACCTATTAATAATAGTAATAATAATATCAATATCAATATGAATAATATTAAATATAAAGATAATAATATAGAGTTAGAGTTAGTATTAGATTATGATAATTTAAATATTGGAATTAATATTGCTTTTGTAATTAGTAAAGGAGATGGAAGTTAAAGTGATAATTGAAATGTTATATTAAATAATCTGACAAAAAATTAAAAATGATAAAAAATATTAATAAAACAAGAAAAAAAATAAAGTTAAAATTAATATTTCTATGTTAAAAAGACAAATAAGAAAGCTTTTAAAACCTTATTCTGGAGGATATTTAACTTATTTAAAGAATAGTATTCCAATCGGTAATTTAGATGAATTGATCTCTTAAGATTTATTAATTTATAGAATTAAATATAAATTAATTGTTCGATTGAAAAAGGATAACATTTATTAAAAATTAATTAAAATTTATTTTTACAAAGGACAGAGTTGTGGAACATTTCCAATAAAATATATAGTAATCACTAGTTAAAGTAATTTTTCATTATTTGCTAGAATTATTATTAATGCTATTAAAAAAGCTGTTAGTGAATATGAAATTTGTGATAAGGAATGTTTAGTAAAATTTTTATGGAAACTGGAAACCTGAAGATAAATATGGATTATTAGTTGCACCTGCTGATGCTAATAAAATTATTAATGAAGTTTTAGTTTGTCCTCCTAAGTAGGAGGACCGTAGGGTAAGTAGGCTTTATTATTAAACCCCCCCCCCCAATAGGATCTACGAGAGATATATGGATATTTGGTATAGATATTTTGCATAAATTTATTTCGTAAATTTTAAATTAAAAAGAATTTAAACACAAAAAAATATTTTTAACAATATAGTTTACATAATATTGAGAGTTACTTAGATTTATAATAAAACCAGAAAATTTTATATCAAGTATAACATTAATTTACTCAACTAAATTTATATAATTATTTAATAGTTAACATTAGAATATTTAACTAGATTAACCTCCCTAGAATTATATTCTAATTTTATTGTATTTAAAACATATTACATTTATCATAAATTTAATATTCTTAATAAATTCTATCACCTTTAAAAAAGATTGGTATAATTATTCTATTTTAAAAGTTTATATTTATATATATTCTAAGAGTTAAAATGTAATTATATTAGTTGCACACAATTAACAAAATATTTAAATGATATGAAAAAACTTATAAAATTTTTACTTTTCAAATTATTTAAAATAAATAAAAGTTTAATACAATTAATACAAAGTTTAATACAGTTATTACAAAGTTTAAATCAGCATCTAACTTATATACTTAATATTGAAAGTCCAATGTATATTAAAAAAGTTGAATACTATAGTAAAGGGCGATTCTTATTATATACCTTAGTAAATAAAAAATTAGAAGATAACCATAAAGCTATAAAAAGTTTATTTAATACTTTAATAAATGATGAACAATTTATAAAGTTTGGATATCGAAAAGTAATCTTAGTAAACGCTTATTTTAATAATAGTTATCATGCCTTCCATCATAACATATTAATTAATAATAATACAACCTTTGACCAATATTATGAAAAAATCAAAGATTATATCGAAACAACCTATGATTATAGTTATAGTGTAGATGTAATCCCTATGTTTAAAGTTTGGGTATGGAATGTGGATATGTATGCAAATAAAAATATTAAAATAACAAAAAATGCTACTATGATAATAAAAAATAAAACACCAAATAATAAACGAGAATACCACAGTTATATAGAACCTATTAAACCTTAAAAATTAGAATATACACCTAATAGTTTTGCTACTATGGATATTGAAACTATAACATATAAAGGTTTACAATTACCAATATCAATTTCTTTAGTAAATAATGACTCTAAAAAATTATTTTTTATTGATTATAATGTAAATATCGATATTGAAATAAGTGTTAAAAAGATGTGGAAAGAATTATTTAAATATTTAGAAAAAAATTGTTTAAACTATAAAATAATTTTTATTCATAATTTAGGTAGTTTCGATGGATATTTTATCTATAAATATTTATCAGACTATGATAAACCTGAACAGGTAAAAACAATTATCGATCAACACAATAAATTCATCACAATTTCATATTTAACTAAAAATAAAGATAAGATTACTTGGAAAGATTCGTATCGAATATTCTCAGTTTCCTTAAATAATTTATGTAAGAATTATGAAGTGGAAGGTAAATTAACACCTTATAAAGAAATCTATAATTCTATAGAAATATTTCAATCAGAAGAATTACTAAATGAATTTAAAGACTATAATTTACAAGAATCTATAGCGTTATATATGGTATTAGTTAAAATTCAAGAAATTTATATTCTAGAATATAATGTCGATATCTCAACTATTCTATCAACTTCAACTTTATCAATGAAAATTTTTAGAAGTAACTTCTTAAAAGTTAAAATCCCAATTCTTAAAGATGATGTTGATAACTTTATTAGAAAAGGTTATTTTGGAGGAGCAACTGATTATTATAAATGTTATGGAGAAAATTTATATTATTATGATGTAAATTCTTTATATCCACATTCAATGTGTAAACCAATGCCTTATGAAATTATTGCTCACCATCAAGATATGTATGATATAGAATTAGAAAATTTATTTGGATTCTGTGAAGCTGAAATTTCAACTCCAGATACTTTAACTCCATTATTACCATATAAATATCAAGGTAAAACCATCTTTCCTACTGGTAAATGGCGAGCTACTTATTTTAGTGAAGAATTAAAAGCTGTAACTTCATATGGTTATAAAGTAACTCTTATTAGAGGTTATGAATTTAGTAAAATTGAATTATTTAACAGTTATATAGAACATTTTTATCATAATAAACAATTTGCTATTGGTAGTGAACGATTAATACCAAAATTACAATTAAATAATTTATATGGAATATTTGGACGACGTAAAGATTTAATAGAAACCGTAAATATTTATAGAAAAGATATCCCTAAATATATAACAAATAATGTAATAAAAAATATCATAACAATAAGTGATTAAATTGCTGAATTATTAAAAGTAAAAAAATTAGAATCTGATATAATCTTTGAATTAAATACAACATTTAATAGTCATTATGTAAATGAATTCTCAGAAGTTAAAAATAATGTTGCAATTGCAGCTGCAGTTACTGCTTACTCTAGAATTTATATGATGCAATTTAAAAATAATAGTGATATATTCTATAGTGATACAGATTCAATATTCACCTCAAAACCTTTACCTTCAGAAATGATTGGTAGTGAATTAGGTTTAATGAAAGATGAATTAGGTGGAAAATTGATTAAAGAAGCTTATTTTTTTGATATTAAGAAATATGGTTATTGGTATGAAGATAATAATAAGTTAAAAGTTGAGAAATCTGTATTCGCCGGGCTTAAAAGAAATTCTTTAACTTTCGCCGAAATAATAGAAATATTTAATGGAAAACAATTTATTAAAGAGATACCTCTAAGATTTTATAAATCATTTAAAGATTTAAATATTAGAATTGGAAGTTCCGAAATAACTATAGAAAAAACTAATATGAAAAAATTAGTTGATAATCAATATCAACCATTAAAAATCAATCATTTAAATTTAAATTTAGAAAATAGAAGTTTTATAAAATATTTAATAAATAAAATAAAAATACATAGAAAAATATATAAATCAATAACTTTAATAATGTAATTTTAAATATCTACTACTTAAACCCAACCCTAAAAATCTGTAAATTATAACTTCTTACATAAAAAATATGTAAATTATCTCTTTAATTAGAATTTATTTATGTAATTTATAATGTAAATAAAGTTGGTAATTTGATGAATTATCCGTCACTACACCGTAAGGTAAATCCTCTTTCTATCTCTTTTATAATTATTATTTCGTGATACCTTTCCGGAATTACAAACTATCTATCTGTTATATCTTATTTTATCCGTCTATAATTCCCCTCTCTTTTTATATATATATATCTCTACTACTTACATCCCTTTTTTATATGCATTTTTTGTTCCTATAATTTCAATATCAAAATGATTATTTAAATAGTGATTTAAGCTTTGTAATAAGAGTATTAAATTATTGATTAATTGTACTAATTTTCTAATAAAATATCGTATAATATTTTTCATTATCTATTAAAATTTTTACTTAATTTAATTGATAGATTAATAAATTTTTTTTATAAGTTAAATTTCTTATTAAGAAGATTAAGTATATACATCAATAAAATTTTAGATGGTGTAACATCTGGAAATAAGATATATATTAAAAAGGTTATTCCTATTTAATTTACTACTTTTTATGTATAATTTACTATCTAAAGTTGTTATATTCTAATTTGTTGTTGATATATCTAATAAATATTTTTTCTAAAGTTATTAATTTAATAAATAACATTAATTAATAATTTAATAAAAATTTCCATTGTTAAGTGTAAATAAGTTTTGTTAAAATATAAAAAGTTATCATACACTACACTAACTAAAAAAAAAAGAAGTTCATGTTTATTTTTAATACCCTGGCTTACATATAAGGCTTCTTAGCCTTAATTGTACTTGGTTCTTGTACTCCGTATATAAGGTTATGGAGTTCAGCAAGGTAGGATTCTACATCTAGAAAAGGTAAAGTAGGTAACCCTTTATCGGTTTTCATACTACTACTAGAGAAGGGACGGTAGAGATAAAATAATTAAGATATAGTTCTCTTTTGGACTCGAACCAAAATTAACACTTTAGAAGAATGTAGTTCTAACCATTTGAACTAAGAGAACAAATTTTAAAATACAAATATTATATTTTTAAGCTCATTTTGGATCATACAATAATTTAAGAAAAAAACAAAAATAATTTAATTATTAAATTTTAGTAATTATTTATGGGTGTTTATATTTTATATCTAGTGTATTGCATTTAGCTTAATTTTATTATTTTTTTACATTTATGATAATTACCTTTTCGTAGATTAAGTCTTATTACAGGGTTAAAGGTAATTTATTTTTACTTTCCTTCCTTAGGAAAAGTAGGTACCTTATGTATTTTTAAATAAGTTGGACTAAAATTTTAAGAGTACGAGCACCTATTCCATAACTAGTATAGTAAAGAATTAAATATTTTATATTTTTTTATAGGATTTTTATTATTCTTAAGACTAGAAGGGAATAAATAAAATACTCAATATTCTTTTATTTAATTATTTAATTAGTTATTTAGTTACTTACTTTTTCCTAAAATTACCGAATTATCTTGTAAATTTGATCTTTCCCTACCAAATACGAATTACGAAAAAAAAACGGTTCTACTTTATGCTACCTTAGAAAAAGTTTCTTATATTTTGAATTAGGTAGCTAGTTAATAATATTCCTTCTATCCTTTCTTACAATATTTTTTTATTACCGTAGGATCCTACTTCTTTACCTAGTGAGGTACGGTCTTTCCCTTAACTTTATAATTAACCTTAACCTTAAATCAAATCTTTAACATTTTAAGACTTCAATAAAGAATAAAGTTTTCATTCTGGAATTCTTAAGTTTTAACTTTGAGCTATTATTTAAAACTGTAAGGAAGAGATATAATTTTGTAAGTGAGATGGTAGGTTAATTTAGACTCAAAGTTTGTTAACAAAAAATTTTTAACTATTTGCTGTTATTTACAAATGGTTAAAAGGTAATTATCGCTATGTTTCCTTTTCTATTAAAGAAACACGAAATCGAAAAATTTGGCTCTTATAATTATAGACTATAAGCAATAACAGTATATAATTCGAAAATTCTTACTTTTGTTATCCAAAATAAATGTAATGTGAACTATTAAATATTTTTATAGTTTATATAATAAATACAGCTTAGAAACGGAAAGAAAAATAAATAAACCCAAGTAAATTTTAATAAAAAATTGGTTAGATTTAGACCAAATCTTTATATTTCTTAATATTATAAATCTTAAAATTTTTATTATTTGATTATTAGATTCAAGAATTAAATATTTTTCAATATCTGTATTATATAAAATCATAGTTAAATAAGTATTAAAAAAATTAAAAGACAAATGAAAGAGGCATAATTAAGTTCATAGACTTCAACTAACAAGTTTAAAGGGAATTCATCAAGATTATAATTATATTGGAATTAATAAACTCAAAAATATATTTTTATCCTTTATCTTTATCTTCAATAGATTCCAATATTTTTTAGATACATTTTTATTGTATTAGAGATTTTTCCTATTCCTGCTGCTGCTGCCAACTTTTCTGCTACTGTATAAACATTTTTATTTTTATCAGCTTGTAAAACTAACTTCATTCCACCTACTGTAATTAAAACAGAAACTAAACTCCGGCAGTGATTTGTTTATTTGTAAGAGTTAGAATAATATTTTCAAGTGGATTTTTAGTACTATATAAGTATCTTTTTCCTCATTATTAATAATTGTTTTACTAACACTGAATTTTTTTGTCAAGTTCAACTTTAACTGTGGATTCACTCATACTTAGTTGTTTTTTAATTACTTCCTAATTTAAGTCTGGTTTATTTTTTACTGAATTAAATTAATTTATTATTTAAGGTAATCCCATTAAAAGATTACCGGTAATATAAGTATAAATTTTAAAATTAAATAAAAATTTTAAGTGAATATTTTTTTTAAATAGGAATAAAAACCTTTTATTATTTTATAATTAAATTAAAAAAAAAATAAATTATTTATTATAAAACCTAAAACGATTCCCAAACTAATAGATAAAAAAGGGTAGAAATAGTTGTCATAGGTATATAATTTAAAAAGGCTCTTAACTTTCAAGAACTATCTCTGCTTAAAAAGCTTTTATAGGATTGATTTATTTATACAATCTGTTGATACTATAATATAAATGAGATATGGAGGGTATCTTAACTAGAATGTTAAGAAAATATTATATAATTTAATATTCAATTTGTTTTTGTCCTTCCTATATGATCAGTACTTTGATAGGAATAAGGTACACAAGGTAAACTACTGATCCCTAAATACTTGTTCTAAATCGATATACGAAGATAAGAAGGGGTCCTTCTAATACTAGGTAAGGTAGGTAAAGGTATCTCCTATCTCTAACCTCTACCTGACTATGAAGAAGCTCATGACCCTTCCGTAGCTGTCCAATCATAAGTAGTATTAGCTTTAGGATGGAAAGGGAAAAAGGGGAGGCTTAGAAAGATACTAAACTTAGTGCGGGCCTTGAGATAGTTTTATAAAATGAGAAGTAGTTTTACAAGAAATCATAGGGATCCCTTAGATTTTTTATAAATTTTCTACCTAGTTAAGTATAAAATATTACACTTTTACACTCTGCACTTATTATTATTAGATATTGGTTCCTCCTAATCCGGAGGAAAGGACCCTGTTTAAAAAGGAGCTCTTTGAGAAAAAACTTACACTCATACTTTCTACTTTTCTACTTAGCAGTAAATGGACCATTAACTTTAACTTAAATAAGCACTGTAAATAGTTATTGAATTAGTTACTATATAAGCAGTAGAAATTATACTTTAAATCATAAAAGACTAAAGAATGACGGCGTACCTTTTGCATATTGGGTTAATTGCTTGCCCATTTAAATTGTTAAATTTTTAATAAAACTGACTCATGACCTATATTGGTCGGTATTTTAAGTTTAAAACGCTAACGGAGAATCCTAAGGATTTTTTTTGTTAATAGTAAATAAATTAAATAATCTAAAACTATTCCACTATACCGCTATTCCACAATACCTCTATTCCACTATAAAACTTTACACTATTCCATTTGTAAATTTAATAGGAATTATAGATCGTAGAAGTAGAAAAAAAAAACAAAACAAAATATTTTAGTTGGGATAATTATAAAGTATAAATTATAAATGATAAAGGAGAAAGGAGAAATATTTAATGATCCTTATCAGAATTGAACTGATCCTTGCTTCTTGAAGGGGAGCTGTACGAACCACTATACGAAAGGACCCTATTTATTTTTTTTATATTAATTCGACACAAAAAAATAAAGTAATAAGTACAGGAAGTACATGAAGTAAAGAAGTACATGAAGTAAAGATGTACTAAAATAAACAAAATTGTAAACAAAAATAATTATTTCTATATTTATTTTTATTTATATACCTTTTTATATTTATATTTATATTTATATTTATATTTATATTTATATTTCTAAATTTAATTCTAATTCTAATTCTAATTCTAAATTTATATCTAGTTCTATATCAAGTACTAGAATTTTTACTATTACTATTACTAGTACTATTACTATTTTCTATTAACTAGAACTATTACACTTACTATTACTATAAATATTTCTATTACTATAACTTATTACTAATACTAATCTTATTTCTAGTAGTATTTCTATTACTTTACTATAATTTATAACTATAAATATATCTCTATTCTATAACAATATCTATAACATTTTCTATAAATTTATAATTATTTTATATTTTTGTTTTTTATTTTTTTTTAATTAGCGAAATTAGGAATTGAACCCAAACTAACAGTTCATGAGACTGGTGTGCTAACCTTTACACTATCTCGCTTTTAATAGAATGATTTAAGAGAATAGATAATAATTAAAATTTTAATTAATTTAATTAAATTTAATTAATTTCTAATCCTTAATTTTATAAATTTAAATTTTATAAGTTTATGTTATTTAGGATAGTTAAATGGAGTTAAGTAGAGTTTACAGTAATCTATATTATCTTCTTTTATTAAAAAAATATTTTTTTTATATAATAAAAAAATAATTATAATTATATTTTTTTATTATAATTAATAATTTAAGAATCTAATAATTTAAGAATTTAATAAATAATAATTAATAATTATTTGTCTATTATATTTGGAATTAGAAATGATAAATGGGATATTTATATAATATTTTTTTACACTATCTTAGAAACACGGATACGAACAAAGAGACTCGAACTCTTAAGGAATCACTTCCACTCCTGCTTAAGAGGAGATTGTTTACCAATTTCAACATGTTCGTTTTATTCATTATTAAAAAAAAGATTAAGTTAAATAAAGATTAAGATAAGATTAAGATTAAGATTAAGTTTAAGATTAAAATAAAGATTCAGATATAGATATAGATTCAGATTATAATTTAATATTAAGAATTTTTTTTTCCTTTTTATAAATATTAAATAATACCTATAGTTTTCAAGAATTTTCTAACTTTGACTCTATATAAACTTAGATTAACTTTAAGTTTAAATTTAAGTTTAAGTTTAAGTTTATTTGAATACACAATTATCAGTTATAAAACTCATTACACTTATCACATTTATAAAAGTTAAATATAGTATTTTAGGCTATGAGTATATTGAAGTTTTTAATTTTAATTTTTATTTAAATTTTAGTTTTAATTTGAAATTTATTATTATAATTTATTAACTCTTTTAAACTCTTTTTTTTTTAATTTTTTTTAATTTAAATTTTATTTTTAATTTTAATTATTTAATATTTAATTTAAATAAAAAAACAAAATGAAATTATTTTACAATTTATATTATTGATTGTTATATTTTAATATATTAAAGTTAAATATAAATATAATTATAGATAAATAGACTATATTTTATATACAATAGAATATAGAATTTAGTAAATAGAAAATAGACTATAGAATTTATATTATTAAAAAAAAATAATTATTATTAGAATATTAGAATATTTGAATATTAGAATATTAGAATATTAGACAATAAAATATTTAATATTGAAAATTTAATACTAAAACAAAAGTAAATATAGATTATTAAATTACAGAATACAAAAAGAAAAATTAAGATAGAGATAAATATTTGAAGACAGTTACGGAGACATTTACAGAATAAAGAGAGAGATATATAGACAGAGAGAGAGATAATGATATATAGAGAGAGAGATATTAAACTTTTATATTTTTTTTATTAAGGACTTAAAGGGAATTGAACCCTTGTAAAAAGTATTAACAGTACTTCGCTTTAACCACTCAGCCATAAGACCTTATTAGTATTTATTTTTTATATATACTCAGCCATAAGACCTTATTAGTATTTATTTTTTATATATTATAGTGATCTATTGTTTACTATAGAAAACTATACTATAGTTTTTTTTAAATAATAATGTATTTTTTAGTAGTATTTGTAGAATAGATTTGTAAGAATAATAACAGTATATTTACTTAATAAATTAAATTAGTAAAATTTACTATATGAATAAATAATAATATAAACATATGGTAGGCGTGACTCGAACACGCTACATACTTCTACCCAAAAAAAGCGACCAGCCAGTTAGTCTTCTACCATTACTATATTACTGTTAGAACTTTAATTTATTTTTTTAATATAAAAATTATTTAATATTTAAATTATTAATTATTATTAATTTTGTACTTAAGTAAAATTTATTTATATATTTATATTTATATTTATATTTATATTTATATTTATATTTATATTTATATTTATATTTATTATAATTATTATAAAAATTCAGTATTAAATATTAAATATTTAATTTAAATTAATAGTGGCAAGTGGTTATAAATTATTTATTTAAAATTTTATAATGTTAAATTTTTTATTATTATATTTTTATTATTACTTATAATTATTATTACTTATTATTATTATTATTAAATATTATTATTATTATTACTTATTACTTCTTTTATATGAAATAATTTATATTTAATAAATATTTTTAATTAAAGTTAGATCAAGAAGATGTATATAAAGTAGCTAATGATAAAGTAGCTGTTTATAAAGTAACTGTTAATAAAAAATAGTACTAGTTAACTACCTCCTTTCCCTTAAGAATCCCTACTTATGATTGGAGGGGTCGATAAAAATGGTACCTACGGTAAAGTAGGAGGGAGAAGAAGATAATGGAGGAACAATTAAAAAAAATAATTATAGTTAAAATTCTAAGTATAAGTATTAAAAATATTTAAAGTTATAGAAATTTAAAGTATATACAATATTTTTTATATCATTTTTATATTAAATTTTTATATTATAGCCTCAACTATCAATCTCTTATTATATTATTATTTTATTAATTTATAATTTTATAATTTTATTATTATATTATTTTAATTAATATTTTGTTTTTTGTTTTTTATTTGTTTACTAAAGATAATGAATTATAGAAGGTAATGAATTATAGAAGGTAATGAAGATAATAAAGGTACAAATTTTAATGAGAATAGGATTACTAATTTTTTTTAATATTATTATATTATTAATTTAATATAATAGGTATTTTATTTTTTAGAATCAGTTAGATAATCTTAGATAATTTAGATAACTTATATAATTTTCATAATTTAGATATTGTAGTGTTCTTATTACTTATATGAATTAAATAAGCCTTATTTTATTTTTTTCTTTAATCCTTATTAGAGCCTTACATTAACTAAAGGATTCCCTTCGGGTAAGATTTATTTATGTTAAAAAAAGGGGGGTAAATTTAAGTAAATATTTAACGGGCACTGTGAGATTCGAACTCACGACTTTTTTAGAAGTAATCGTTTTCAAGACGAACGCCATAAACCAGACTCGACCAAGTACCCTTATAGAAATTTAATAATGGAACCAAATTTAATAATGAAACCATAATTAGTTATTTTTATTTGTTGGAGCCTGCAACTTAAGATTAAACCTTTTTTTAGTAGTTCTACGAAGTACTTAGGATTATAAGTTATTCTAAGAATAAGTGATGGAGCTTTTTAAGAGAAAGTTCGATACTTAAGATTCATACTTATCTTTATTATAAATTAAAGAGTGAAAGACTGTAACTCTTAAAGTATTTAGGTCTGTAATTATATAAGTCTGTAAGTTTGTAAGTCTGTAAGTCTGTAAGTATTTAAGTATTTAAGTATTTAAGAGAGTTTAATAACCTATCATTCTAAGTGACAGGTTCTACTAGTTGGATACCAACCCATTTTTACAAATTAAAGATAAAGTTAAAATTAAAAAAAAAAATAATTCTTCAATTATTTTTAAAGATATTGATTCTGTTTCCCTTAATCCATTCAGAGTTAGCATAAAGAAAGTAGGTGAAAATCTATGGTGATCTAATAACGAAATCCAATTCTTAAACTAAACTATTAAAGAGAATAAATTATTTTCTTAAACTAAAATATTAAAGCTTTTAAAATCTTTATCTCTTAAACTCTTTAATTCTTAAACTCTTAATGATTAGATAGAAGATAGATTAAATGTATTATTATATTTATACATTTTTGTATTTAAATCAACGTTATTTATTAGCATTTATAATATTCTTGGAACCTGAAAATGAAACTTTGTATACACAATTATAATCTTCTTCTTTTAATATATAAATAAATACTTTTTATTTAACACTACACACTGCTAACTAATAAATTATTTTTAAGTGTTAATTGAAAAGGAAAAATACTAGAACGATTTCCAAATAAGAAAAAATTAAAATTTTAGTAGAAGATAAATAAGTTATAGTAAGATTAAGATTAATAGTAATAGTAATAGTAATAGTAATAGTAATAGTAATAGTAATAGTAATAGTTAGAGTTAGAGTGAAATAAAATTTTTCTCACTAATTATCCTTCTTAAAAAAAACCTAACCCCTTAGAATTACGATCTACTAAATACGAAGAAGAAGGGGCTTAGGCCTCCTTTATTTTAAAATAAATTGCTTCTATAATGTTAATTATGCTCTATCCCTTTATTACAAGCTGTAAGATTAATGCTAGATTATAAAACTAGCTCCCTTTAGTAAATTGAGGGGGAGGGGGATATGTTCCTTTATTTAAGATTAGTTACCGAAAGAGTGTAGTAAAACATACTTAATAATCCTACCTTATTATACTCCGATCTTCTATTTTCGTTATTCGATTTATGATCTTTCAAAGTAAAGAGATGGTGAAAGCTAACCTTTAATTTTGTGGTCTGTGAATTAACCGTGTAGCTTTTCAGTAACAGAGGGAGGGCTCTAGATTATTTTACGGTTTCTGGTGGTGTAGGGTGTATAATTAAATAAGCAGAAAAAATATTATGTTACCTTTACCTTATGTATCTCTTATATTAAAAATTAAAATATAAATTTAATTTATAATTAATAATGTAATAAATCTAAATAAATTTACAAAAATTTAAAAATTAAAAATTCATTATTTTTTTTCATTAAGACAAATTTTTTTTTTTAATATAGTTTACACATATCTTCTAGGTAATAAATAAACACTGAATAATAACAAAAACTACATAAAGATATAAAAATTAAAATAAGTATAAGCATTATTATATTTATATCTCTAAATCTAGATAAAGTTTGTAATATTTTTAATATTATGGATTTTATTTTAATACTTCTATCAGGTGAAAAAATATTATCTAACCAATTCAATTTATAATCTAATGAAAGGATCACTTTAGAAATATATGTAAATAATAATATAACAAGGAATAATAAAACTAAAATTGTAATACCCATATACTATATAACAAGAGTTCTACTGAATTGTCTACTGAATCTTCATTAGGACAATTAATAAAACCTCCTACAGGAGAAGGTGAAGTATCCTCATTTATATTTGGATCTTTAACAATTTTTTTTTCTAGTTATTTTTTAACTAAACTTCTAGAAATGGAAGTAGCACCTACATGAATAGCTCCTTCAGCTAAACCACAACCTACTGTAGTAGCTAATCTGTTTATTGGACTTTGACCTGCACATATAGCAGCTCCTACTATGAAATCTGCTCCAATACTTTGAGGTAACCCTAATGGATATGCTGCTTGAGTTACTCCACCTTCAATTGATTTTCCTAAAGCATTTACACCATTTTTTAATAGGTCTTCAGCATTAATATTTACGGCAGGTGTAGGTATAGTTGTTGTACTATCAGTATTAACTTCTATTTTTTCTTTAAGACTTAATAATTTTTCTTTATTATCATCGTTATTCATATTAGATAGATTACTTGTACTCATTCTACTAATATAATAAATATTAAAAATATTTAGACCAGTAACTTTACTGTAGTTAATTTTTTTTAATTAAATTTAAGTTTAGCTAAGTATACAATATAAGATATAATACAATATAATAAGAAATAAATTGTTATATTATTAATGAATAAATATTCACTATAATTTATATAAATTTTGTTAATTAATAATAAAAAACCTAATAGTTTTAATATTTTTAAACTTAAATTGAAATAGTTATCTATTTTTAATTCTTTGTTTATATTAATAATTAGATTAATTAATAAAGTTATAAAAAGAGTAATTAAATGATTTATAGACAATATAATAATAAAAAATAATATTTCTTTACTATAATAATTATTAATCCTTGTGTATGAAATATTAATACCAATAAAATGGATCTTAGGAAGTATCTAATCATAAAATAATTATTTATTTCTTCTAAACTATTATAAATATTTATTAATAAATTTAATATTTTAGTAATAAAGATTCTAATTAATTTATAACTAGTATTATGATTCTGAATAAAGAATTCTCTGCTTGATTTAGAGATATAATTATAAAGAGAAAGAGAATGTTTTATAATTTGTGAACCTACAATAGGTAGTGATAATAATTTTGAGGGTAATGCTAGAGTATAATTATGAACTCTAGAAAAGAAAATTAATAATTGTTTTTTCATGATATAAACGAGATAATATTAATTTTAGAAACATTTAATAAATGCATAATTAAATATATTTTAACGGAAAAAAAAACTTATTTTGTTTTTATGAAAATTAATATCATTAGGACTAGGAATTACTAAAACCTTATATGAACTACTGACCTTTTAATACTAATAATAAAACTAATAATAAAACTATTACTAGTAGTAATAGTAATACTAAAAATAAATTTTCCGAAAAAAAAACATAAAACAAACTAAAATCAAATTTTTTAACTAATGCAACATCTTTTAAAGTATGAAGGACTTTTAACTGATACTTAAAAAAAGAATTACTCTGTTAAGAATACAAATTTGAATTTTAATATTACTCCTTCCACCCACTTCATTAACCCTGACCCCAAAGGGTAATTAATTAATCGTAGGAGTGGAAAAGGATCAGGGGCCTACTTTTATTCTAATTTTTTTCATGTATAAGGGAGTGAGGTGCTCGAAGACTGAAATAGAAACAGAAGTACAAGTAAGAACTACGATTAATGAAAAACCTTAAGTAGCATCAACCTTTTATTCTAAGATCGAACTTATAATTTAGTGAGCGTGTGTCCGTATTTGGAATTATAACTCTTTATTTAATAATCTATACCTTAGTATATTCTACTACTTATAAAGACAGGTTTTTAATAATTTTCCACCCCTCATAGGGTAGAGGTAGAGAGATAGAAATTTATTTCTTTTTTTTTTAATATTCTCTTATTTGGACTTAAGGTAATTTTATTAATTATTATTTATTAATTTGTAATTATTAATTTATTATTTTAAATTTTCGGCCTAGGAAAACAAAAAAAGAAATAAATTTAATTTATATACTTATATCTATAAGTATAGTTTATATATAAATGTTAGTTTCTATTTACCTGTATTTTTATTATAGGGAATAATATATCAATACCTTTAAGCCTATAGCCTTTAGAGTAAAGCCTTAAGCCTTTATCCTTCAGCCTTAAGGCTGAAACCTACAGAATCCCTCATCCACCCTTTTCTAGAATAAAGCTCCCTTCTTTTTATTAATCCTTATTTGTATGATTCTATATAAAGGAAAGAAGTATTTTTACTTGAATGTAAATAAGGGTAAAATTACCGGGCCGATAAATCTCTATATCAATTAAACCAAGAGAAAATATAAAACCTTAATTAAAATAAAATTTAATTAATTTTATGTTAAACTAAAATAGCTACCAGGTAGGTTACATTTCCTTTAATCATAGTTGAGGTAAGGTATATAAAGTATAGTAATATTAATTTTTTTATTTAGTTCCTCCATATCTAGATTTAGATTAAAATAGAGTTGTCCTAGTTTAGGTTCACTAATTTTCTTAATAGATCGTAGAAGTAGTAGAAGTACCAAGTAGGAAGATCGTAGAAGTAGGTAGGAGTTGTAGAAGTAATAATCAAGGTATTAATCTTAAGTAGAAGAAGTAGTAGCTAAATATTAAGTATAAGTAGAAGTATATAAATCTTAAGTTTTAGTAGCAGGGCAGTACTTTAATATAAGGTACTTTTTAGGAGCAATATAATAATATTATATTTATTCTCTAATCCAGCTGTCTGATTAAAAATTATTGTTAGTAAGGTAAACCAAAAAGAATAAGACCTAAGGGAATTGAACCCTTATAATATCCATTATGAGCGAACTGCATTAACCATTATGCTAAAGTCTTAATTTTTTTTATATTATAAAAATAATATTTAATAAATATTAAAATATTAATATATTTTAAATAAATATTAAAATAATAATAAATTTTATAAATAATAATTAAATTATTTTAATACTAAAAATTTGGTAATAATTGTAATAAGAACATTAATACTATACCTATTAAGAAATATTTAATAATTTATAAATGATTAATTAAGAATTAATAACTAATAACTAAACAAAATAATAATTCTTTCTTCTGACTGCTAAACAAATTATTAATTCTATAACTAAATACAATTACATCTACTACTATTAAAAACTTATTCTACTATTACTACTACTTTTATAACTACTATTTCTATTAATATTCATAATACTAATATTATTAATACTACTACTTATACTTCTAATACTATTAAATTTACTTTTTCTTTTTATTTAATTTATACTTCTTCTATTAATTTTACTCTTACTCTTTACCTATTTAACTTAACTATTTAACTCTTAATATTTAATTCTGTTACTCTATTAATCTTTAACTCTATTATATAAATCTGTAAGAGTTAGTGGTATAGTTATTCAGATAATAATTTATATTTCATTATTAATTTAGAAAGGGACTGTACTCTGTACTCTGTACTCTGTACTCTGTACTCTTATCCATTAAATCTGTACTCTGTACTCTACTCAGATAGTTATTTAATTTTTTTATTTTGAGGGAATAACATAATTTTATTTATAAATAAAATTTATAATATTAATAATTCTATAATTAAATTAAAAAAAATAATTAATAATTAATTAAATTATTTAATATTGTCTTATTTGGACTTAAATAAATTTTTATTATTATATTTTTATATTGAGCAGTAAAGGAATCGAACCTTTTACGGTATTTAACCAATTCTTTTACAGAGAACCACCATTACCAATCGGATCACCTGCCCTAATTACATATTAATTTATTATTTTAAATTTTTATTACTACTTCTACTTTATCCTTAATTAAAATAAAATTTAATTAATTTTAAAAATATTTAAGGATTTTAAATAATTATGCAATGGTTTGTATTGAAATTATAAAAAATCAAATTTATTTTAATAATTTGATTTTTTAATTAAAAATACTACTTATTTCTTAGTTATTAGTTATTAGTTATTAGTTATTAGTTATTAGTTATTAGTTATTAGTTATTAGTTATTAGTTATTAGTTATTAGTTATTACTTTTCCGTTTATAAAAAAATTTTAAGTTAATTTTATTTAGGATCATCAAATAAAATCCATTTCTTCAATTTATTCCTTTTATTCCATTTCTTCCTTTGCTAATAGCTTAAAATAAAGATATTTACAGATTTTTACAGCTCCCAGTGCAGAATAGTAAAGAAAGACTATTTTATACAAACTAATTTATATTAACCGATAACTAAATACTAAAATAATTCTTTATTTGAAATATTATTTTAAATTTATTAATTATTATAAATTATTTATAGAAAAAGAGCAAATTATATTTATTCCATTTCATAATTAAATATATTTTTTAATAAGCTAGCTATAGCTTATTTTATATAAAAACTAAAATAAAACCTAAATAATTATAAAAATAATATTAATATTATTGTAATTATTTATTGTTATTCTTATTATTATTAAATGAAAACACTTGGACTTGAACCAAGACTTTCCCCTTAAAAGGGGGACACTCCACCACTCGAGTTCTGCTTTCTACTAATATAAATTGACAAAAATGACAAAATTGAAAAAAAATTCCCCTTAAAAAAAAATCACAAAATCAAGGGTGAATCTTAACTCTTCTAGACTATAAGTAAAAAGGACTAAGAACCAAGGACTAAGGAATAAGGAATAAGGAATAAGGAATAAATAATAACTAATCAGGATTAAGTACTGTCTTCCTTAAAGTAAGAAAGGCTACCTAATATATCTTAATTAATGATAGATTGAAAGGTAGTAATTATTTTTTCTTATTTAGTATAACTTCATCTGCCCCCCAAATAAAAAAATTATAAAATAATAAAATTTATTAAAAATAAAAATGGTCTACTATAACAATTACAATAACTATTACTATTAATATAACAATAATTATAATTATAACTATACCTATTACTATATCTATAACAATACCTATTCATATAACTATAACTTTTTCTATTAATATTACTATTAGTATTACTATTAGTATTACTATTACTATAAGTAATTTATATTACTTCTTTTATTAATTATTTTTTTTTTCTATTCAAAAGGTATCTCAATTCATACAGTCCATCCTACCTTACGGTGTTCGATACGTAAAAAAGGATGGTGGTCCTTAAGGTAGGCTCCCATTCTACTTCTACCTTCTACGAAGGGAGGGGTAAAAATGTTTAAAGAGAAGGTTCTAGTTTTCTAGTTAGATTCACTCACCTTTGAAATTAGTGCGGAGCTGGATAAGGCTCCTTAATCTTCAATCTGTAAGTATGTAAAACTGCTAGACTGTAAGAAACTCTCTTAAGTCTCTTCTTGGTTTTAATATTTCCTACTTAAGGTAGAAGGGTTGGTTAAAGGTTGAAAGGTTGAAAGGTTGAAAGGCAAATAGTTTAACTAATTAAACTAATAAATTTATAATTTTTTTAAGATAAAAAACTGAGTTGACCAGATTCGAACTGATATTAGCCACTGCCAAAAAATGGTGTTTTGCCAAATTAAACTACAACTCAAAATAAAAATTTTAGAATTTATAATATCATATAAATTTACTTTATTATTAAAAACATTAATTATTTAATTATTATTTTATTTAATTATAATGCTTACCTACCTTTATTAAATATAATGGTACATTAGGCTAAGGTTTTTTTTTATAAAATTCTAGTTTTTTTTTAAGATTTGTCTTCTACTATTACTATTTATATAACTATAACTTTTTCTGTTACTATTCATATAACTATAACTATAACTTTTTCTATTACTATAACTTATCCTATTACTATTCTTATAACTATTAACTATAAAAATAATAAAAATAAACAAACAAAATAAATAAAAAACTACCCTTAAGTAAAAACAGAGTAAGATAATTGAATATAAGGTGCTAATTACTAGTCATCCCTTCTTATGATTAAAAAATACACTACGCTTTTATATTAGAAGTAAACTAAAGTATAAGAAAAGGCTACTAATTTAAAATTAAATTATTTTTACTTCTTATTTTTAAATTTATTTTTCAATACTATTAAAGTAATGCAAGATATAACTAGAATTACAATATAGAATAATTAATAATATATTAAGCCGAAAACTGGAATTGAACCAATATTTCAATCTTACAAGGATAACGTTTTAACCATTTAAACTATTTCGGCTATTATTTTTTTTTATTTTTAGTTTTAAGATTAATGTTTTAAGTTTTTAAATTAAAGAATCTAGTTTGTAATATTTAATAATTAATATTTTTTTATATTGGAGGTTGCTAAAGTGTACTATTAAAATTTTATAAATAATATTAAAAAGTATAATGATGCTATATATTAAGTAATGGCTACCTATTCTTTAAGGAATGAGTATAATATACTGTGTATATTTAAAATGGTTTGTATAAATAATTTAATAATTTAGTAAAGGTAAAGGAAATAATTGCGATTAAAAAGTAGAAGAGATAATACATTAAAGTATATAATATGCCTTGGGAGAGAATCGAACTCCCATATCTATATCTTCAGTATAGCGCTTTGACCACTAAGCAACCGAGGCTTTATATTTTGTAAGTTTCTTTAATATTTCCCGTCCTTTTATCCGTATCGAAACTCCCTTCAGATTAAGGGCCGTAGAACAAGTAGCGCTACTTTATGATAAGTCGACCCCAAATTATACGATCAAGTTGATATCTTTATCTTCGAATAATAAACCGTAGGAAAACTAGGAAAAGTATGAGGGAGCGCTTATTAAGAGTAATCCTATCCAGGCAACCGACCCGGATTTTTCCCTTTTTTTATAAGGGTAACCTTCCTTTTCAGATCCCTTCACCTTCCTCAATCCATACCCTTATCCGTAGGAAAGAAATAATAAACCCTTTGTGAAGATAATGATAGGACATCTTAAAAAATTCGAACGGTCCGAAATTTCTATTCCTTTGTTAAAGAATAAAAAATAAGAATAGAAACTAGTACTTTTGTATTTGAACTTGTATTTTTTTATACTTTAATTTTTTATATTAAATTATAATAAGACAATAAAATTGAATTTTTAAAATTGGTAACAGACCTGGACCAGTTTACAGTTTTACAGTTTTACAGTTTTTAAGTTTTACAGTTTTTAAGTTTTACAGTTTTACAGTTTTACAGTTTTACCTATAATAAAATTTAAATGATAAATTGAAATAGATGGTTACAATTAAACTGTTAATCAGGTAATTTTTCCATTCTTTGGTTTTTTGTTTCAATCATAAGTATTATAGTATTACAGTATTAGAGTTTTCCAGATAAGAGAATTTAGGTGTTTTAGTTGATCCATCCTCCTACTTAGGAGGTCTTAGGAGTGGTTGGAAAGAAAGGATTTCTATTTCTAACGAATTTAGGGAGAAGAAGTTTGTTATTAACTCTTAACTAAAACTCAGAAGTATTTACTAGAAAAGGGTTAAGTAGATAGATAAATTTTATTATTATTTTTAAAGTGAAGCATTAATTATTTTATGGAAATTAAAGAATTAATTTTTTATTAATATAAATTTAAACCTTAAAATAAAAATAGGAATAATTATCCAATTTATGAATGGAGGAAGATAGACTTGAACTATCATATTTGTAATGCAAATACAACTGATTACCAATTATCAGATTCCCCCTTATCTAATTTTAATAAGGAAAAATAAAATAAGGATTCTATTTAACAGCCTTAATCAGAATTAATAGTTTTATTATATTATTTTCATTTACTTTATCTTTATATATTATTATTTTTTATAATTAATAATAAATTTACAGTTATTATTCTAAATTTAATTATAAACTAATTCTAATTCTAATTCTAATTCTAATTCTAATTCTAATTCTAATTCTAATTCTAATTCTAATTCTAATTCTAATTCTAATTCTAATTCTAATTCTAATTCTAATTCTAATTCTAATTATAACTGTCTGTCTCTTTTATTGATTTAGTTTATAAATTGTAGTTAGTCCCTACTTAAAAGTAAACCTTAAAAACTTAATAAAAAATAAAATTAAAAACTATTACTAATTAACTATTATTTATTAATTTTATTTTATACTTTGATTATTTCAAATTTTCTTTTTCTTTTTATCTTTTTATTTTTACAATAGTATAAAGATTTTAAATTAAATTTTAAATTATATTTAAATTTAATTTTAATTTAACTTATTATATGGAGGCCTTAGATTACGCAGTAAGAAAATTTCCTAAGTATTAATATATAATGTACCTCATTTTCTACGAAGTACGTATTTATTCTACCTTAGCTTCTTAAGAGTAACTTATTAAGAGTAAATGATCTTCTCCCAAACCATACGTAGTTAAGATTTTTTGAAAGAACCCTTTACCTTAGAAGATCGTAGCACCCCCTTTACCATAATAATCCTAAGCCTACTAGACAACTTCGTATGGGGCCTGGTTTGTAAGGTAAAAATAGAGGAGGGGACTGAGCCTAGCTCCCTTTAAAATAAAGGAGGGAGGTAAGGAATCATAAGGATGTGTGGCTTATTAGAAGAAAAAAATAAACTTTAAAGTTTATTTTAATATTTTTTTAAGGTATATGAATTAATATCGAGGGAAGAAGTTAAATTTCTTGTACCTGTCTTACAATCTGTCTTTAATTAGATAACTAAGAAGGGGGGGATAAGAATATTAAAAAATTTATAAATAATTATTGAGAAGCTGAGTCAACCCAAACTAAGAAATCTTGAGAAGAAACTGCTTCCACTACTATAGGCATAAATCCATGCCATACTCCACAAATTTCTGAACATTGTCCATAGAAAGTACCTGCTCTTTCAGCTAAGAAAGAAACTTGATTCAATCTTCCAGGTACAGCATCTAATTTCAATCCTAAAGAAGGAACTGCGAAAGAATGTAGAACATCGGCACCTGTAATAATTAATCTAATATGGCAATCTACAGGAACTATTAGTTTATTATCAACATCTAATAATCTGAATTGTCCTAATTCTAAATCTGATTCAGGAATCATATATGAATCGAAATCGATCGATTCTCCACTATCCGTTACAAAGTCAGAATATTCATAAGACCAATACCATTGATGCAAATTTAAAAAGTTTTAAATTATTTCGACTGTACATTAAGCAATAATATAAAATTATTACCCACCAGTGACCCAGTCTGTGGCGATAAATGAAAAAAAATAAACCATTTACCGACAGTCTTGTATTATAAAAGGTATTAATTTATAATATTTTAACTGTTTTCACTAGTGTCGCCAAAAATATAATTAAGCTTTATTTTTAATTAATCAAATTTAATTATATTTTAAAGAATCCCGTCGGACTCTTAGAGCTTTTTAGCTCACGACTATCAAATATATGTGTGTAGGTTAAAAGCACTTTAATAATACTCCTGCAATACCAAGGGTCAATTTAAAAAAAAAAGGATTGGATTATAAAGGCAAGTATTTGAGCCTGGGTAAAAGCAAATAAATAACAACTTTATAATAATTTATTTAATTCCTAATTTATAATGCATAGATGGATGTAAATGAGGTAGAATTAAAGAATTTAATTTATTTATAGAGTTTTTTTTAATATAAATAGAATATTTATCCTTTAAACTTCTTTTTTGTATGGTACAATCTAATTTAAATTTTTGTGTTAAAATATTTTGTAAATACTCTACTTCTTTGAAAGTAAAATTATTACTAGCTATTCTAACACCATATTTAGTCCAAGTACCATCATCGCTAATAAATATAGCTAGAGTTAAAGGAGAAATATAATTTTCTATGTAATTAGGAACTATTTTTTTTCCATTTTTATAAAAAGAATCGTATAACCAAAATAAACTTCTAAATGTATAAGTATTAAATTCAAAACCATAGTATATTTTATTAATACCTTTAATTGTTCTTTGATATTTTCTAGGTTCAAGGTTACTACAATAACCTCTACTTAAAAAAAAATCATATAAACTAAATAAGTATTCTTTATGAATTATACTTTGTTTAATTGAAATTCTTACTCCTTCACCGCTTCTATTTGAAGCATAACCATCTCCTAATAGTAATCCAACTAAAACAGAGATAACATCTAAATTATGAGGTCCTATTCTATTTATAGCTCTACACCTGCTATGAAAAGAATTTTTATTGATAAAATTATTATTAATTTGATAACCTGATAATGAAAATTTATTATTTATCTTTTTATTAAAAAATAATAAACCATTAATATGTTTAATTTCTCAAGGTTCTTTTTGTACATGTAAATGTAAGGTAGAGAACACATTTGGATATTTTTTATTAATATGCATTAAGTTATCAGCCCTTGAAATAAAGGCTAAGAAAAGTATTATATTTTTTTTAACCTTTACAAATATTCTTACAAAGGTGTCTTTTATTTTATTTAATATAAATGATTTTAGGCCATCTGTAAAAAAACCTACTACTTTAATAGTTAATGTTGGTGATATAACTTCATCCATTAAATATAATAATCTGAATGAAGGGAAAGCAATAGCTATTAAGATTAAAGCAGGTGTAATTGTCCATATTAATTCTAATACAGTTCCGTGAGTTAAGTATTTGTGTGCGATAGGGTTTCTATTAGAGCTATAGTAATATACTATAGAGAATAAAGCCCAAAATACTGCTACACTAATAATAACTAAATAGAATCCAATTGTATTATGTAAAGTAACAAGTCCTGTAAATCCTGGAGCAGCACTATCTTGGAAACCTAATTGCCAAGGTTGAGGAGCATCATTATAAATAGTATTAAAAATTGATAAATATAATGCCATTTAAATTTAATTTTTTTCTTCAATCTTAATATACTTATTTTCTCTACTATTACTATATATCCCATAACTCTATTAACAATACTTTATAGAATTAATTAAAAATAATTTTGCTACTTATTCCTTAATAGTTAAAAAATAAATTAAAATAAATTAAAAATAATTCTAAATTTCTTTTTGTTATTGGTTTTTTTTTATTTATTCGAAGATAAGATAATAAGAATATTGTTATTAATTGTTTTTATTTTTGTTTTGTTTGTTGTTTTTTCTTCTTTTTCTAGCAACCAATTTTTAAATCCGAACTAATAATCAGAACTACTAATTAATAACTTATAACTACTAATCCATAACTACTAACTACGGTATACGGACTAGGAAACTAGAAACTACGAACTACAACTACGAAGTAAAGGCTTATACAACCTTAAAAACTTACAACTTTTTATTACACAAGCTCAACTTCAACTTAAAGTTAACTTAACTTAAACTGATACTTAAAGTCAGCTAGTTAAGGTAAAGGAAAAGGTAAAGGATAAGGGAAATGGTAAGGGAAAGAGAATGGGTAAGGGTAAGGTAAAGGGTAAGGTAAATGGAAAGGAATAGGTAAAGGGTAAGGTAAAGGTAAAGGTAAAGTGAAAGGAATAGGTAAAGGGAAAGGATACTTTTAAAAAATATTTAGTCCTAGATCTTCGAAGGCCCGATCGAAGGACTCCCTCCTATTTTAACGAACCGTAGGGAGGCTTATAAAGATAAGGGTTTCGTTTGGGTAGTTAAAGTTGTTTAAGTGTAAGTGAAAGTGAAGTGGAAGTGTTAGTGAAAGTGAAGTGTTAGTGTTAGTGTTAGTGTTAGTGTTAGTGTTTATTAATAATTTTTTATACTACCTTTACCGTATTTGTACTTCGGCTTATCTTCCTACTATTAATTTGTATTTTGTATTTCATAGAGCTAAATACCATATGTGAAAAAATTAAGACTAGTAAGAAACGTCCTACAATTTATTATTTCTTTAAAAATGTTATCTATATTAAAAAGGTGAAGGTGAGTAAGTTTATCAGTTTTAAGTTTAACTAATTTTCAAGGTATACCTGTTCTTAATTACTAGATATCTTTAAGTTTAAGGTGTAGGAATCATTAGGATAGAAATAAAAATAAATCTAGAAAAGCTATGTACATAACATATTACTTTTCCTAAACTATTATCTAATTTTATTTACGTAATCCTAGGCCTAAGCTTAACCTTTTTTTTATAAAGTTAAAAAGTACTATTAACCTTATAGGGATGATGCAAAACCCTTACTTATGAATTATAATTAAAAATATAAATATACTAATAAATTACCTACTTTAATAACCTTGTTAAGGAAATAGCTATAGTTATAATAATAAAATTTAAAACTTCTACATCAATTTTTTTATTTTTTTTATCTATGTTACTAATTATTTTACCAGTAATTACAATTAGCTAGAAATTAACTTCATAACATTTTATAATAATTTTTTTTATTTGGTACTTGACTTTTGACTTTTGACTTTTGACTTTGTACTTTGTACTTTGTACTTTGGATTTTGGACTTTGGACTTTGGAATTTGGACTTTTAGGTTAAAAATTTTTTTATAGTTTATTATAGAAATCCTAGAAAAAGCTATCATAAATATAAATTATAATGAGAAAATAAGATATAGGACTATAGTTCTATTTTTACCTTTAAAAAGTTAAGAAAAAATATATATAAATACAAGAACAGAAAAAATACTATATAATTTAATTTTAGTAATATTTTTATCTTTGTAATCAGACATTCTCTCCTCCTCCTTCCCTTATATTAAGTATTGAGTCAGTAAGTTAATATAAAAATAATATTGAATATGATTATTAAATTGTTTTTGAAGGGAAAAGCTTTAATTACTAGATTTTGTTTACTAGGCTAGAAGTCAACTTGTAATCTACTCTAATCTACTTTAATCTAGTCTACTCTAGTCTAATCTACTCTAGTCTTCTAGTTTTATAGTATTCTACTCTTCTACTCTTCTAATCGACTACTCTTCTATATTAGAATATTTTCTATACTTAAAAATAAGTAAATATTTATTAAATTATTATATTTAACAAATTATCTAAACTATATTAATAAAGTTAATAATTATAAGTGATTTGTTATTCGATCAAGGTACTCGAGTATTCGTACCTCTGATTATTAAGTATCGATTTGAAATAAGGTAATTTAAAAAGCCTAAATTAAAAAAGAGTAATTAAAAAAGACTGATTAAAAAAGAGTGATTAAAAAATAGATTAAAAAATAGTTAGAGTTATTCCAAAAAGAGTTATTAAAAAAAAAGAGTGAAAGTTTTTAAGTTTAGTTTTTGTTTTTTCTTGAAGAAGTTGTAGTTGAGGAGCCATTACATTTATAATCGCATTTATGTTCTTCAGTTATGATAAAGTTTATGTTTTATAAAAAGCTAATTGTTACTACGGAAAATAATTTTACTTTTTATAATTCCTGTAGTTTATAACTACCGTTACGTAAGTACCATAGCCCTTAGTTAATATATAATTTTAAATTATATGTTTTTAGTATTATGAATCGTACTTCCTACTTCTACTTTGTATTTGTACTTCGTACTTTGTACTACTAGAAAGTGATACTACTACTTTTTATTCGCTACGAAGTAAAGGCTCATTACCTTATTATTAAAGTAGAAGAAGTTTTGGCCTAATATTTAAAACAAAAAAATTAGGTTTGATTCTAAATGAGGAAAAAATAAAAATATTATAAATTTTTAATGAGTTCACTGGCATCTTAAGATTAATCTTTGTGTATTCTTATTTTACAAAAAAAAAAATATTTTATTCTACTTTAAGGCTAAATAACCAAATTATATATAATATATAAATTTTAGTAAAGACAAATAAAAATAATTAATTTTGTAATAATAATCTAAGGAGTAAAGGAATCGAACCTTTAAATTAAATAATTTAGTTAGCCACCCAAGCCAATCATAAGTAGTTAAAGGGATTGGGTCAATAAATTCTTATTTTGTTTTTGTTACTACTATATTATCATAGTTAAGTAATTGTTTACTTTGGAACCTAAAAAAATAATTAATTTTATTTTAAAAAATTGTAATCTTAAAATAATAACTCTTTACTCTTTACTATTTACTCTTTACTCTCTACTCTTCTATATTCTATATAATATCTAGACTAAATTTATACTAAGCTTAATGAATGGCTATTAATAATAATTAAAATTTTTAGATAAGAGACTTAGATACTGTATATACCTTGCTTAATTTTCTATAAGGTAATGGTAATAACTCCTTAAATTTATATGTTAATATAAAAATAATAGATTCGAATTATTTTTTATTTAATTTAAAATTTAAATTTCTATTTATAGTAATATATAGATAATAACTTTAACTTCTACTTATCCCTACCTTTGTTATAATTAGGCTTAGTAGAATAGGAAAAAATGGAACCCGGCCAAATATTATAATAATAAGGATAAACTTCTTAGTTAGAAAGGTGCTCCCTTCTATTCCTAGTTCGTATTATAATAAGGGTGAAGATAAATCTAAAGATAAATCGATTAGTATAAATAGAAGATTATACAGATTATAAGCTACAGAAGTTAATTCTATCCATACCACTTAATTAACTGTCTTAATATAGTAAATTTTATATTTTTATTTTGTTTTTTTAATTTTTTAATTTGTTAATTTTTAAGGAGTTAACATGTAATCTGATTCCGAGTATAACTTATCAATATAATCTTATCCTAGGTAGGATAAAAATAAAATATAGTAGAGAGAGTGTGTGATAGAATCTATAGTCTATAGTCCTGAAAGATTATAATAATAGTATATAGACTAGAGATATATTACCGTAGAGTATTTAAGAATTAAGGTTTTAGTAATATTTAAGACTCTAAAGTATTAAGTAAAATAGAGAATTATGTGATATATAATCTAATAATAACTTAAAAAATAATTCTAAAAATTAAGTGTTATTACAATTAATCTCTTTTTATTTTTAATTTTAACCTTCTTAACTCCTCTTTTAATTTGTGCCACTTATGATATAGGGCATATCTCATATATAGTTTTTCGTTTGTCCTACTTCGAAGATCTTAGATCGTAGGTCGAAGATAGAAAGTCGTTTTACGTTTATCGATTGTAGTTTCTCCAAGACGTAACTAGCTTTTCTATAATAGGATTAATAAAACTGTTCTATATTAAATACAATAAGATAAGGAAATTTTTAATCTATAACTAAACTTGATCCAAACTAGAATCTTAAATCTATGCTAGTTAAACAATCCTTTATTTAACCTAATACTAGTTTAGACTTTTTTTAATCATTATCTGTCTTTAACACTTTAACTATGTTAATCTGTAACTCTGTTACTCTGACTTTTCTCTGTAACTCTTATTATGTTACTCTGTAATTAGGCTACAATTATAATGTTAGAAATAATTGTCCCTTACCCTTATTTGAAGTAGGTAGTTTTTAAATTTAAATAAGTTAACCTTTTATCTATCGTTAATCGTATTAGTCAATAATACTTTACTTTAATTAAGAAAGACAGAAATACTTAAGAGTGTAAGAGTGTAAGAGTGTAAGACTATAAGACTGTAATAATTTATATATGATCGCTCTTTAAAGGTTGTGTTTATTCCAATAGTAAAATTATTTAATTTAGTTGAAGTAGAAGTAGAAGTAGAAGTAGAAGTAGAAGTAGAAGTAGAACTAGAAGTAGAACTAGTTTTAATATTTATTTAAATAACAATTTACGATTATACTATACAGTTTATACAGTTCCTTAAGATTCTTATACCTTTACGAAACCTTCCGTTAAGTCTTCTAGATTTTATAAATCTAGGTAAGTAATAAAAAAGGAACTACACTTATTCTTTAAGAAAAGTTCATGTATTTCCTTATTGTGGTAGAGCAGTATGCAATACTCCTAAAGTGTAAGACTTTAAGTGAGAGTAAGGTCTATGAAAAGTTTTGCCTTTGCCTTAATTAAATTACTTATCTTATGTTATAACTCTAACTCTTATAACTCTTATACTTAAAATATTAAAAATACTAGTAAAAAAAAAAGGATAAGAAATAAAATTTATTTACTAAATTAAAGTTTAGTAGTTACTAGGCTATTTATGATCAACTTCCTTGGCCATTTGGAGTATAGTTGGCCTAATAAATTTTGCTTCGCTCCTACCTAATTATAATACGGACCCAGCCTTATAACCAACCTTCACAAAGACTTACCCTCCGTAGGGATTAAAAAAGTAGGGTAAGTAGGGATCAATTTTTTCAGTTAAGGGAAGTGTCACGGAAAGATGGAGGGGTGGATAATTTTATTATAATAAGAATTTAATTATATTTTGAGCTACGCTGCTTATTTAGATTAATTCCTCCCTATTCAGTTCCAGTTCAGCTAAGAAGAAACTGTAAGTAAATACCCTTTAGTTATAATAAGGAAAAAGGTATTTCGATTTAGAGTAATGGTAAATTAAAAAGAAGGAGCGAAGGTAGTTGTAACTAACCTGTTAGTATTTTTTTAGGACTTAAAAAGAAAAAGAAATTTAAGTATTAATTATTAATTTTTTTTACTTAATTTAGTTATATAAGTTCTAATAACTTGTTGTAATGTAAATTGAGGTAATATATATTTAGAAAAGATAAATATTATAGAAAATAATACTATAAATGCAAAAAATAATTGATTAAAGAAATAAAATGGTATTAATTGAGGCATGATTTTTTTTATAAAAATGATTTAAAAAGGCTCTTAACTTTCAAGAACTATCTCTGCTTAAAAAGCTTTTATAGGATTGATTTATTTATACAATCTGTTGATACTATAATATAAATGAGATATGGAGGGTATCTTAACTAGAATGTTAAGAAAATATTATATAATTTAATATTCAATTTGTTTTTGGTTTTTATAAATTAATATTAATCTTTTTATTTTTTTGCTTGTTTATAATTAAGATTAGAAAGAGTAATTATAATCAAAAAAGTTATTATAAGTTAATAAGAGTAATTATAAATAAAAAAGAGTTAATAAAAATTAAAATTTTTTTAAGGATAAATTAAATTAATTTTATTATTAGACCGTAGATCTAAGAAAAAAAACAAAAATAATAAATTTGGATTAAGATTAAATATTATAAATCTAAAGTTTTAGGGTATTAATAGAGGGAGAGAATTAAATAATTATAAATAAATAAAATATAAAAAAATAAAATTATAAAATATAATAAAATAAAAATATCTAATATGAATTATAATTTATAAAATAAAAAAAGATAAAAAGATACAAATATAATATATAATATATAATATATAAAATATAATATATAAAATATAAAATATAAAATATAAAATATAAAATATAAAATATAAAATATAAAATAGAAAATATAAAATATCTAATATAATTTATCTAATATCAAATATCTAATATCAAATATAATATATAAAAATTTAAAAAATTAATTAAAACTAAACATTTTATAATTAGTAAATTCAATTAAATAGAATAATTTACGAGTAATCAGAATCGAACTGATGACTCCTACTTGGAAGGTAGGAATTATACCTCTTAACTATACTCGTTATTTATTATTTATTTTAAGTGCTACTCTAAATTTATCTCTATCTCATATTGCAAATTATATGTAAGACTAGAAGAAAGGAAGCTTTAAAGGTTTAGAGTCCTACCATTAAACCATTAAATAGGATAAAGATAAGAAGCCGTGTAACATTATCATAGTAATTGTTAAGCAGAAGTAAGATTAACTTATATTTAGATATTTAGATTATTTAGTTAAAAAATAAATTTAAAAAAAAAAACAATTTTTTTCTCCTAAAACTCCCAATTAATAAATAGATAAAAATCCGAGATTATAAATACCTTAGTTTTTATATTACAGCTAACATCAATTTTGATTTTTTTAATTTGAAGCATAAGTTAATTTGAGACCGAAGGTAGTTGTTTCTTTTATTAATTTAACCTAAAAAAGTTCGTTATGAGGATAAAGAACTCTTAATTAATCTTAAAGAGTCCAAATTACAAGTTAGTTTAACTCACCTATACCTTGCAATAAAGGTTAATACTAAGCTATTTTATTTAGTTATTCAGAAATACGATACAAGTGTTTAATTCATTATTAGTTTTGGAACTAGACAATAGACAATTATTTTATATTTTTATTTATCTATTTGGTTAATTAGAATCGAGCCCTTCCAGATTCGAACTGGGACACCCCTAATTGACAATTAGGTACTCTACCTGTTAAGCTAAGAGCCCTTTAATATTTGATATATTAATACTTAATATTTTTAATTAAATTATTAAATTATTAAATTATTAAATTATTAAATTATTAAATTATTAAATTATTAAATTATTAATATATTAATTTATTAAATTTGAATTTATAATTATATTTTATTAAAAAATAAATTTATATATTATATATAATATAGCGAAAAATACCGAACTAAGTAAACCACAATTTATAATTACCTAATTTAAAAGACCCTTATTTGCACAAGGTTCGAGAGTTAGGGATAGATTAGACATTAGACATTATAGTTTAGAATTTAGATATAATACTTTAGATATTTTCCTATTTTAATACTGGATCTTTAAAGGTTTTTGTTAACTAGAGTTTAGTTTTAAAGGTATAAATATTTAAATATTTCTTATTAGAAATAGAAAGATTATTACTTCTTCTTTTAATAGTTAATATTTAATATTTAATATTTAAAAATTAATATTTATTTTTATTGTTACACTTATAATTATACTAATATTTACTCTTATACTAATATTAATACTAAAACTGCTACTAATACTAATAGTAATAGTAATATAGTAATAGTAATAGTAATAGTAATAGTAATAGTAATAGTAATAGTAATAGTAATAGTAATAGTAATAGTAATAGTAATACTTCTACTAATATTAAATATTAATAGTTTTACTTATTAAAAAATAATTTTTCTTTAATTCTATTTTTACTTAAACTAAGCAAGGTTATGTATTATATTATACAAGTTATAATTCCTTATAATTAATTTATAGATAAATTTGTTTCGATCCTTTCTTACTTTAGGAACCTACTTTACCATCAAGAGCTAGAGGTTCCTTACCCTTTGGTAACCCTTTGGTTAGGGTAAGGTAGGATGGCTGGGGGTTTATAATTCTTATTTTAATATAAAGACTAAGAATTAAGGATTAAGGAGTTTATACTTCTTTATAGATATTTTATTAAGTAAAAATAAGGTTTAAGGGGTATAACTTAATAAAATTTTCCCTATCATATTATAATTTAATACTATGCGAGATAGTAATTTACCTTTATTTCATAGGGTTTCATTAATTACTTTAATTAATTAAAATATATTAAAATATAATATAGAATATAAAATATAGAATATAGTATATAGTATATAGAATATATATTATTTTTTAGTATTAGTGAAAAAATTTTTATTTTTTAAAAACAATTTAAGTTTAATTTTTCTACTATTATTTATATATTTTTAATTAAGATTAAATTTGAATTTATTAAATTTACAAGAGTGAGGTGATTCGAACACCTACCAGTGATTTTGGAGATCGCCATACTAACCAATTAATACTACACTCTTATTATTTTATACTTTACTTTACTTTTCTTTACCTTACTTTTCTTTAAAAATAATCAAGCCCTATCGAAAATAGAAAATAATTCTTGATATTACAGTTATAATTAATCAAATTATAACACCTTATCTTTAATAAAAATTAATTAATGTTAAAGTAATAGTTAAAAAAAAAACTAATTAATGTTAAAGTAGTAGTTAGAAAAAAAAACAAATTAAAAAACAAAAAACAAAATAAACACAAAAAGGTAAATATTTTAAATGTAATATTAAAATTAATTTAGAGAAGAGAAAGCCAAATATAATATATATTAAGATTTTTTATTCTCTTTTAATATTTTTTATTATTAATTTGGATGAGTAGGTAAATATTTTTATTTATTATTGATTCTTTTTATTTATCTTTACAAATCCGAGCCTCTGCATACGGTTTTAAAACCTAAAAAGGTAGGAAAGCAGTGTACCTCCCTAATACGCTTTAGTCCTAAATACAAGGCCCCTGAGCATAACTAGGGATCGTACTTCGAAATTTAGCATCCCTTACCCTTCGGAGCCGAATGGACCCTTCTTACCTTAATTCGATCTACTTAAGAGTCTTAGTTAAAGAAACATCCTTTAGGTTTAAGAGGGACCCTACCTTGACTTATAAGTAGCACCCTTCAGATTAGGAATTATTAAGGGAACCCTTCTTCATATTTATTTAAGTACTTTATTGTCCGACTAGTTAGGGGAGTGGTTAGAACAGGTAAAATTATTATATTATGCTTATTTTTATTAAAATGAATATAAGTATTTAAGTATTTGTATTCATAAGAAAAAGTAATTTTTTTAATCTAATCTAAAAAGTTTTGTTTTAATATTAGGATATTTTTTTTATAATTATGAGTATAATAATAAGAATCCCATCATTAAAGCGAATAAACCAGTAGCTTCTGCTAAGGCGAATCCTAAAATTGCATATGAGAACAATTGTCCTTTAAGTTGTGGATTTCTTGCTGTTGCTAAGATTAAAGATCCGAAAACAGTACCAATTCCTGCTCCAGCTCCGATTAATCCTGAACATGCTAAACCTGCTCCAATATATTTTGCTGCAGCTAACATAATAATTAATTATATTAATATTTAATAGCGTCTAACATATTAAATCTTTAAGGTAGAAAAAATATTAAATTATAATTTATTTATTTTTATTTTTGATAATTTATAATTTAGTATTAAAAAGTTTTTTATTTCCCTTTTATAGTTTATACTATAAACTTTCTTTTAAGTATTTAATACTCTTTTAAAAATTTATTTAGTTTAAACCTAAAATTACTCCCTTATAACTTATAATACTATATTTCTATAAATTTATAAACTTTGTTTATCTAATTATATAATTCCAATTATAACTATTTTGTAAAAAAAATTAATTATCGAAAATATCGTTAATAAAATTAATAGGTAAATTACTGTTAGGATAGACTAAATTAGTATGAAATGATTTATAATTATAAATATAATAAATAAACCATAATCTATGATTAATCAGAATTGAACTGATAACTTTTGTTTGGTAAACAAGCGTTATACCTATTTAACTATAATCACTTATATATTAGAATATATTTTTTATATTAATATTTTTTTATTTAATAAAATTACTACTACTTCTACTACTTCTACTACTTCTACTACTTCTATTACTTCTACTACTTCTACTACTTCTATTACTTCTACTACTTCTATTACTTAATTTTTATTTTAAATTAATATAAATTATAATAAATATAAATTATAATAAATATAAATATATAAATACTATATAATACAATATACTAAATTATAAAAAAATAATATAATATTTTTTAATATACTACCCATTTAATTATTATTTTAAATATAAGTTATTTGTATATAAAACTTAAACTATAACTTATAACTTATACACCTAATATCTCTTATATAATTTATAAAAGTGATATTACTTATATAACTATATATTACTTATTCTTAATTTGTTTGGTCTTTTTTTTATTATAATTTATTTATTTTTACGAGTAAAGAGACTTGAACTCTTACAATTAATGAAATTATGAGTTCCTAAGACTCACCCGGCTACCAATTTCGGCATACTCGTTTATTTTATAATTAATATAATTAATATAATTAATATAATTAATATAATTAATATAATTACTATTATTATTTTAATAACTATAATTACTATAATTACTATTATTTTTATTATTTTTTTTATTAAAGATAAAAAATAGTGAATAAGGAATAATAATAAAGAATAATGAATAATGAATAATGAATAATGAATAGTAAAATAACCATCCATCTATTAAGTAGGATTCTAATAGGTATAATAGTTAAAACTAACATTACTTAGAGAACTTAAAAGTTACTACCATTTCTAGTACTCTATTATCAATATTATGAATTAAATTAGTTACCCCTCTAGGCCATTACCCTACGATACCTTAGTAATAGGAACGGAGAAGATCGTTGCACCCCTAATCCAGAGGGAAGGCTCCTTATTATTCGTAGAAATAGAAGGGTACGGGAGTAGTAAATAATGAGGCCCGGATAATAAAAATACCAGATCAAAATCGAATTACCTACGTTCTAGAACCAATAATTATGTTATAATACTTTTAAAGATAAGTACTTTATATTCTAAAAATGAGCAAATTAAAATTATTTACCTTCAAGCTTATAATACTAATACATAGAAAATAAAATTCTATATTAAATTTCTAGAGCTAGAGATACTAATAAAATTCTAATTCCCTATTATAACTAAAATTAATTTATAGTTTAGTTGTAGTATAGTTGATAATACAAGGGTGTGCAGGATTAAGTAATAATCTACAATATAACTCATTATAATGATATTTTATTTATTAGATTATTATATTATTAGATTATTAAAGTATTAGAGTATTAGATTATTAGATTATTAGATTATTAGATTATTAGATTATTAGATTATTAGAAGTTTAGTATTTTAGTATTTTAGTATTTTAGAATATTATATAATTAGAATATTAGTATTTTAGGTTATTAGTTAAAAAAAAAAGAAAATACGATCTACGATTATTCGATCTTCGATCTTCGATCCTCTCCCGAGCCAACCAAAACTTCGATTTAAGAAAATAAGGGACTAATCAATCGGTCCGTAGGTAAGTAGGGTCCTTAGTTTGGAAAGAAGCCCCACTGATCTTCGTACTTCGATTCAGGGTAGGTAAGAAAAAGGATTATTCCTATAAGTTACAATAGAACTAAATTTATTTTTAAACTTTAAAAAAATTAATTTTTATTTTTATCCTCCCCCTTATCTACGATCTTCGACAATATAACTTAAAATTAGTTACCCATTTATTATCTGCAGCTGCATAAATAAGAACGAAGAAAGAATTTATTTTTATTTTATAATTTATTTATTTTATAATTTATTTATTTTATAATTTATTTATTTAATTTTAAATACTATAAACAATATACAATATACAATATACAATATACAATATACAATATACAATAATCTATATATATTATACATTATATAATTAATAGAGATAAATCTTTCAATATTTCAATGAGAGATATCTATGAATAGTAGGAGAAGGGAGAAGTTCTATTTAAATTTTATTGTTTTATAATAGGTAAATATACAAATTAATTAAAATTTTAATTTTAAGGAGTAGAGTAATCGAAACTCTGTCTGTAAAGTGTAAATTTACTGCTAAACCACTCAGCTAACCCCTTTTATTATAGTGTTACCTTTCTTCCACTAATATAACACTCTTATAGAGTTCGATAACCTAGTGTGTAATAAATTGAGCTCTTATCTCTCTATATCTGCACTTTCTAGAGCTAGTCTGCAAGAAAGAAAGATGCTCCCACTTCATCCATAAGGGTAAAATCTTCTATAGGTTCAGCTCTCTGTCTTAAATGTCTTAAATTAAAACTTCGTAGAGTAAGATTTACTTAAAGACTTAAAGAGTTAAAGACTTAAAGAGTTAAAGACTGAAAAAAAGTAAGGTAAAATTTAATTTAAATAAAAAAAAAGAATTTATCCTTCAGTTAAAAAACTAAACTAAAACTAACAAACTAACTAAACTAACTAAACTAACTAAACTAAGTTTGGGTTACTTGTGTTACACCTCGTTTCCTTTAGGCTCCTTAAAGGACTTATAATCGAATAGCGATTAATGTGCAAAATTTAAAACTAAAACTCTACGAAGTTACGAAGTTTTTTTAACCATTACCACCTACTTCTACTTCTTAGTTCCTACTTTTAAGCTCTTCTAATTTTTAATGGCTACGGAGAGTTGTATACTTATTACTTATTATTTAATAATTGATATGAAAGATACGAGACTAAAGCTTTTAATAGTTACTTAGATAAGGTTTAAACTTCTTATTTTTATTTTTTATTTTTTCTATGGTTTCTACAACCCAAGCTGTTATTTTTTATATTTTATATTTGTAAATTTATATTAGAAAATTGAGATTTGATATTTTTATATTAGAGACTGAATAAATTATATTTTATATTTCATATTATATATAATATATAATATATGTTATATTACGACAAAAATATTAGCATTATATTCCTATATAATAACTCGATTAATAAACTACTTCTAGTTTGACATTTTACATAATTAATTTTACAATTTAAATTTTTCATTTTACATTTTACATATTACAATTTACATTTTTCATTTTACATTTTTACAATTTTACAATTTACATTTTTCATTTTACATTTTAGTTCTTTTACATTTTTATTTATAAGTAAGCCACTAAAAAGTACAGAGTACAAAGTCAAAAGTAAAGTCAAAAGTAGCCAATAAAAATATAAAGTTGTAAGTTTTACTAACTAGGTACTAGAATTATAAGACCGAAGACTAAACTAGTATTAGATCTAGAAATTCGAACACTGTAAAAAATATTTTTAATAGGAAATACGGAATATTTATTAAATTTTCGTTTATAAATGATAAAAGATCCACTTCATTCTTTAAGACTGTATCTCTGTATTACTCTGTATCTCTGTATATAATTGTATATAATATATTTGTATCTCTGTATCTCTGTATTTTCTGTTTATCTGTTTATCTGTTTATCTGTTTATCTGTTTATCTGTTTATCTGTTTGTCTGTTTGTCTGTATCTCTGTGTCTATGTTTATCTGTAATTCTTTAATTCTTGAAGTCTTTTTCTCTAACTCTGTAACTTTGTTACTCTATTAATCTTTAACTCTATTAATATTTTCCTCTTTTCCTCATTACCTATTTAACTCTTTAACTATTTAAATATGTAATTATGTAATTCTTTAATTCTATTATTCTGTAATAAAGCTAAAGCTTATCTAGTAGAATAGGTTTTAGGAATTACGAATTAGAAGAGATTAATTCGAAGAACCAAATACGATTCCTTTAGTATAAATAATCTAGAAGACTTTATAAAAAGTCTTGAAGTGCTTATTTTAAGATTAAGTTTAAGATTATGAATTAAGATTAAGATTAAGATAAAGATTTAATTTAAAGATTTTTAAATACTTTAAGGTATTCCTGTAAGTCTGTAAAAAAAAGGGGGTTAAATTCCGATACTTTATTTTCCAGCAGCACTTTCCAGTACCACTACCTTGCTATGACTTTTGAAATGTTACTTAATTAGGTTGACTAATACTAATTAGTTTAACAAAGGTGTTTTTTTTTTATTTATAATATTAAAAAATATTCTAAAATAGCATATAAACTACACTAACTTCAATTTTTTTACAAATTAAAATTTAAATATTAAAAATATTTTTGCATTTATAATTAATATGTGTATACCCTTATTTAAGTGCTAACTTCGTGGATTAAAAAGTTTCCCCTAATTGAAGCTCCTTCCCAGTGACAGACAGTTAGTTCATCCCGAATTCCATCTTCACCGTTGCGTAATGATCAACGATTACTCGAAATTCCTTCTTCATGCCACCGAATTTCAGGCGACAATCCGTCTATTATTATTTAATTAACTTTCTTTAATGATTAGCTATTCCTTATAACCCTATTATTTAATATAATATTAAATATTAACTTTAAAAAGTACAAGGGTCTGGTTTTTGCATCACTTTGTAAAAGTTTTTGTAGCACGTCTATAGCCCCGAACATGAGGATCATAACGACTTGTCTTAGCCCCAAATGAAATTATATAAATTTCACTAATTGTTAAGTATAAATTAACAAAAGGGATTGCGTCCGTTAGCGGAGTTAACCTAACTTCTCAAAACACGAACTGACGACAGCCATGCAACACCTGTAAACGAATAATCTAAGAATTTATCGATTAGATTACTACTCATTTATCCATGAAACTTTTCCTATCTCCCTTTTTATTTGTTATTGATCCCTTAAAGAAACCAACAAAAAAGCTATCCCTACTCTATTGTTACTATTTTTAGTAGTAATAAAAAAGCAAAAATTGCAGATAGACAGTAAAACTTTAATTTAAAAATGGCTATGCAAGTTCTGGTAAGATTTTACGCGTACTTTCGTATTAAATAACATGCTCCACTTCGTTTGCTTCGAGACCGACTAATTTTTTTGGTTTCAGTTTTGCAACCGTACTCGCAAGGCGGAATGGTTATCGCGTTAACATCGCTATCAATTTTTTTAAAAACTAACAACCACCATTCATCGTTGACAGTGAGAGGTATCTGGGTATCTAGTTGGGATAGGTAGGTCTTCTCAGACTTTCCCCCCCTAAGAACCGTACATGCGACTTTCACCGCATACGGCTCAAGCACTAAATTAATATTCCTATTTTATATATAAATTATATTTACTCTTCCATATATCATATTGGTTCAGTTTATTACCTAGTAAGCAATCAGTTCTATCTAAAAATTTACATATTTTATAAAGATCAGCTCTACTAGTAATATAAATCCGAAAAGTTATTTTACGATCACCTCTTTTTTTAAGTTGTGATACTTTTGGACCTAGTTCTAATTGATTTTATTTTTTTAAAAAATTGTAAAGCCTTTTCACTAGTATGTTCTAAACTTACTTTAGGTTTTATATTTCCTGCTTTACCTTTGAATGTTGTAAAACAAACTTCACCATTTAAAAACCCAACTAACCAATGATCTAAGTAAAATTGAGAGAAAAAATTTTTATTATTTTAATTTATAACTATAGTATTAAATTCTTCAATTGATTTTATACCGGTTTTATTACCTAGTATTCCTGCTTCCAGTTTTGCATATCTATTACTTTGGTATTCTGTTAATAAAGGATTTTTAGTAAATACATTTTCAATTAAATATTTTATACTTTAAAGACTAGTAAAACTTAATGTGCTTTCTTTTCTTGTTGGATAATTATAAATTTTTCCAATATTATTAAATTTACTATTGATTAGTTCTAGTATCGGTCTATCTATTATACTTAATCCTATTTGGATTCTATATAAAATTCGATAGCTTGTTACTATATTATGCTTATTTATTCTAGGTACTAAGTTACTAATAAAGCTACATTCTGCATCACAAAAACCTATGAACCATGGTATAAATTTATCAAATTTGAATTATTTTTTCATATTTACGAATAATTTTATATTAATTAAATATTGTTAGCTGCTACTTAACTATTGGATTTGGCTTAGCATGTTCAGATTTAACTTGGTGGTTATTCAGTTATTATTTAAGAATTTATTATGAATTTTAAAGAACTTACTTTTTTATAAACAGAATCTAAGTAAATAGGTATTTTTTTTATAATTTATATTTTATATTTGATATTTTATATTTTATATTTGATATTTTATATTTGATATTTGATATTTAGCACCTTTAGAAAGTGGGCACCTTTTCAGGTTAGACTAATAAGTCCTATTCAATCTATTACAGAATGACCTTTGCTTTTTTCTAAATCCTATTACCTCTAATCAGGTACTACACCTTACGGTATAGCTAGCAAATACTTTTTTTCCCATTACCTATTTTATAAGGTGGAGGTAGTAATATATTTGCAGATTATAGGCATTACCTTGTTCCTAATATTATACTATAGATTCCCTTAGGTTCTTACTTTGCTTTATTAACTATTTGTTCGTCTACCAATAACTAGGACAATTATTGGCCGAATTAATAAGCTTTAATATATAAGTTCGGTTTCCCTAACCATAGGAATCAGCCTTCGTTAATTTCATTATAATTTTATTATATAATGTTAAGGTAGATAAACTTTAATTAACTTTATCCTGAAGCTTCACACAATACCATTACTGGAAAGATTAAAGATAAAATAGTAAATAACTATTTTTCTATTATCTATTGCATGTTCAGGTTGGCTATTACCAGACGAATGATAATGTACTTAAAGTACAATATAATACTAAGCTTTGCAAGTCGCACATCCTATTTCCTCTTCTCACCTTCGTTTCTCAGCGTCAATCATTAGTAGATAATAGTTTTCACCGTTAGTATTCCACCTAGTATCTGTGGATATCATCCCTACTCTAGGTATTCTATGACTTATCCTCTATTTGATTCTAGCTTTTCTTGTTTTCTATTTACCTGAATAAAACAATAAATAAATTTAAATTTAAATTTAAAAATTCAGAGCTATAATAAATAGACAAATAAAAAGCAGCCTACAAACCCTTTACGCCTGATTAGGACGATTAACGTTCGCGTTTCTGGTCTTACCGAGTCTTCTGGCACCAGCTTTGGACAACACTAATAGTAAGGTAACATCAGTTTTTTCCCTTACCTTATCATATCTTACACACTTATGCTTAATATGATTTCAGTTAGCTAGTTCACTCTTGCGAGCATTGACTAATATTCTTGACTGCTGGTAGTTTAAACTACTTGGGGCTTTTCATTCCCAATGTGGCCATCTGTTCTATCAAACTTGGCTTTTGATCGTAGGCTTGGTAGGCCGTTACCCTACCAACTACCATTAAACAAAATAAATCGAATCTTATAGCAGAAACTTTCCTTTATTGATAAATAGCTTAATTATCCTTGTACCTAATTACGAAGTATATGCTTAAATTTAAAATTAAATTTAAACTTGACTAATTATAATTATAAAAATAATTATTATAAGCTCACCGCTAAGATAAATTTATAATTAATAAAATTAACTTAAAATTTATTTTTAATTAGGTAAAAATATCCCCGAATTAAGGAGACTATAAGGTATCTGATTTACAATACTCACCTTTACACCTTATTCTTATTGGTCTTAAATTAATTATAATAAATTTTTATATTTATTAATCTTTAACATAAAACTTTTAAGAACAACGATTTGCATGTCTCAAAACTACTGAAAAACGTTCAATCAGAACCAAAATTAAATTCTTCCTGAGAATTTGGATATAATTATTATTATCCGTATTTTATTTGTTTTAATACAATATTTACTAACTCTTTTAATAAGTAAATTTTTATTTTTGTTTTTTATTTTTGTTTTTTATTTTTGTTTGTTTTTATTTTGTTTTTTTACCAAATATAATATTATTTATACGTTTATATGTCTACAGTTCGTAGACTTCCTCTTAGTAAAATTTATTTTATTAAAATATTACATACTTACAGTCTTAAAGATTAAGATATCCTTAAGAAAAGAATCATATCTTTATCCGAATAAGAAAATAGGAAAAAATAATTGTGGCTTTATACGGATGAATTTAAACTACTGGATCGTTAATTTCTTATATTATGGTAAGGTATTTTTAATATCTATCTTTTCATTTTTAGTTAATTAAAATTTAAATTTTTTACTGTTCCTTAATATTTCTCCTCCGCCCTTTAGAATATCGTAGCAGCCCTGCGAAGCAAACCTAGGGGTGGAAAAGGTTAGGCTCCTACATTAACTACTTTTCCTACTTTACCTACGCACTACGGACTCCTTAAATTTAAGAAAATAAAGAAAATAAAGAAAATAAAGAAAATAAAGAAAATAAAGAAAATAAAGAAAATAAAGAAAATAAAGAAAATAAAGAAAATAAAGAAAAGTGTGTTACAAAATAAAATTAATTTATTTTTGTTTTGTTTTGTTTTTTGTTTTTTGCTAGTTTTGCTTACCTTATCTGAACCACTATTTTAAAGGTAAAGGTAGTTAACTTTAGAATGTAGCTCTTAATAAAAGGCCCTAGATCTAATATTTTAGGGAAAGTAATTTATAATTAAAAAGTTGGTTTGTAAGAAAGGTTTTATTCTTTACTTATTTACTTCATTACTGAATTATTTAGTTTTTCTGTCCTTCATACTTTCACCTTCTGTAATTAAAAACTAGAAGGAGAACATTTATGTAAAGTATTAATTTTATTTGTACCTCCGTCCTACCGATGGGCCGAAGGGATCCGTCTATTAATAATTAGGAGGGTGGGAGGGTAAAATCAGAGAATCGAACTCTGAACATCGTCGCCACAAAACGTCATTTTACCATTAAACTAAATTTACCTCTTTTATTATTTTTTTAATTATTAAATTTTTAATTGTTAAATTTTAATTTTAAAATTTTATTAAAATAAGAATAAGAATTACAATCTTTATCATTTTTAGCTTTATCCTATTTATAAAAATTTTTAATTTCTTAAAATTAAGAAAGAAAGAGCTAAGAAGGAATTGAACCTTACAGAGAAAGACTTTGCAGGTCTTCTACAGAACCATCTGTAAACTTAGCCCTTTAATTAATATAGTTACTTTTTGTCTCTCACCTCCTGTAATATTGACTATTTACGCTATTCTTTTTTTTTTAATTTGAAATATTATCTATATAATATTTACTTTTTATTTTTATCGTATCAATTTAACTTACCTTAGGTTTAGTGGAGAAAAAATAGAATCAACTTTATTACAGTTAATAGTGAACCTAAATAAACAACCAAAAGCAAACCTACTTCTATTCGTAGAGTACGATTTAGAAGTACGAAGAAGGATTAATCCCCTTCTCTTCGTAAAACGAAATTCGATTAAGGAGCGATCTACTAATCACTTTTATTCGTTTAAGTCCCTGTACTATAAGAAAAGCTCTTACCTAATCATAAACCTAAACCTAATCTATAATAAATGGTCCTACAGGAGGCTAGGTTTAATTAATAATAAGCTAGTTTGAGTAGAATTTAGCAACTTTTATCTTTAATAAAGGGAGGAAACAAAAAATTAAAGACTATCTTTATTAGAATATTACAGTATTTAAGTATAACATAATTACAATATTACAGTATTACATTATTATAGTATTACATTATTACAGTATTAAAGAAGTGGAGACTTAAAAAGTACTAAGTAGAAATTTACTAATTATTTTTTTTTACACTTGGTTTAACCATATCCAAATTTAGATAGGTAGAATCAAAAATTGACCATATAATTAATATACTACTTACTTCTTAGCAGTAGAGTACTATTAATATTTTAATATTTTAATATTTTAATATTTTAATATTTTAATATTTTAATATATTAATATTTTTTAAATTTTATTTTTTTAATTATAGAAAGAATTAAATTATAACTTTAAAAAGCAAAATTAAAATTTTAATAATTAATGACAAAATATTTTTCTCTTTTAAATAAATTATAAGGAAATTATAAAATAATACTTAATTAATTTATAATTGTAGAGTTAGAGTTAGCTTAATATTACACTCAATTTAAAGGAAATATTGACCGAATTATTATATCGATTATAAAAATAATAAAAATCCAAATAGTATAGTTCCAATTACGAATAAACATTTGAAAATGGTTAATATATAATCGTTACATTGATAGTAACAATAAAATAATTTAATTTTTTAACTTTAAACTCAACTCTTTATAAATAAGGATAATATTTAGAATAGTATTAGAATTTAAAAAAATTTTTTTATTTTAAAACCTTGGAAAAAACGGAACACGTAATTCGATCTTAAAATGGGAGCTTGATCTTTGTCTACTTAATACTCCTACTTCCTACTAAGTATTATAGGTATAAGGCTAATATATTATAGAATATTAATTAAACTTTGACGATAAATTTTTTTATTATTAAACAAAAGAATCTTATTAATTTTACTTGACCTAATGTAACTAACCTTAAAGTAGATGATTATCTATATCCAATAGAATAAAATTTTTATACATTGTAAATTATGTTAATATAGTTGATTAATTAGAACAGTAATTTTTATTTTGCTTTTTAGTTTTAAGGTTTTAATTTTATTTTTTTCTTCTCCTGTAATTCGTAGTACTTTATTTACCGAAGGAGTTATAATTATAATTCTAGTTATACTTCCTTCTAATAATTTATTATACCTAATGCGATATTCGTAATTTTAGTTAAGGGAAAGGTAATTTTTAATATTATTTTTTTATTTATAATTTTTATTTTTTTATTTAAGCCCAAGAAGAATTGAACTTCTACAGATTCCTCATCAAGAAATTATTCTAACCGTTAAATTATAGGCTTATATTTTATTATATTCATAAAGGAGATAAAAATAATAAGTACCTATCCAAAGGAAGATATTTTTGTTAAATTGAACTTCTTTTAAAATTAAATAATTAATTCTTTAGGAAAAAAATAATTTTTTATTATAATTCTTTATACTAAATACTAATTTAATCTATGACTTATGAAAAAAAAAATAATAAATATTTAAAAGCTAGTTTTCAGATATTAGTAATATATATAATATATTATATTTAATAGTGTACTTCTTATTTTATACTATATAAAAATATAGTTAATATATAAATAAAAACTTACTTAATTGTAAACTAAAATATAATTTTCATATAAACTTGCCTTCTATTAACACCAATTATTAGAATTTGAACATTTAGAATGAAAAAACTAATATTTATTAAAATATAAAATTATAAAAATAGTTAATATTATAAAATCTATTAATTTATATCTTATGTATAAAAATTTTAATTTTTAGAATAAATTATATGAAATATTTATTAAGTTTTTAAATGGTAAAGGTAAAAATATAATTATGACTTTAATGAAATAGGAATATCTATAGAAATACAAATAGAAATATATACAGAAATACAAATAGAAATAGAAATATAAATAAATATATAAAAATAATCAATTATTTTAACTATAATGTTTTATTATAAAATATAAACTATAAAATATACAATTATAGAAGATTCTTTAAAACTTAAAATAAAAAATAATGGTAAAAAATTATATAAAATATCAAATTAATTACCTATTTAGCGAACAATTTTCATTTGTATATTAACTCGCCCCAACCCTCCGTAGTTAACGTAGGAGAGGTAGATACCGTAAGGGGGTGGACGTTTACTTCGAATTAAGGGTAAAGTATGTAAGAAGGTGCGCCTCCCTTAATCGAACTTATTCTCCACGTAGGCTTATAAATAAATAGGGTACGGTAGAATAATCTTTTAAGAGCTTGAAAATTAATTAAGGGTAAGTAAGGGTAAGTAAGTGAAGTAAGGCTCGCTTATGAATCCCTGGACCCTTACTTTTAATTTTAAGTTGATCGTATTATCAGGGCTCGATTGAAACATAAGAAACTAGAGAGCAAAGGACCGGTCCCTTTCCACCCTAATAAAAAAAAGGGAGATGGACCCATCATAATCCTAAGCCTTCGGCTCCTTGTGGTCCTAAGGGCTACCTTAGAATAGGAAAGGATGGCTCAGGCTGGTGGGGGTTAATTAATATTTAATTTATAATATTTAATATTTAATATTTAAGATTTATTATTAAAGTAAAATTTATTTATTTTTTAAATTACAATACCGTAATGGTCATTAGTACTTAATGGTTTCAGAACTCTTATCTGTACCTGTCTAAAATTTAAAAAGAATAACAGAGTGCAAGTAATAAAGTTCTTTTATCTTTCTAATCACTCCTTTCCTAAGGTATAAGATGCCTAAATAGGGAGAAAGGCTACTTCTTAGTCAACCGTACTTAAACTTACCGAAGGTAAATAATTCTATTATTTATTCTCTATTCTCTAAAGCTGTATCAAATAAAGTATTTTCAACTAAACCAATTAGAGGTATAATAATTAAGAACCAAGCAAAGTAAAATGCAGTTGCTACTTGACCAATTTCTACAAAAGGAGTTGTAGGGTGTTGAGAACCTATCCACATTAAAATAATGAAATCTACTACAAAGAACCAGAAAGCTAATTTCATAGCAGGTCTAAATTGATTTCCTCTGATTCTAGATACATCTGTTAATGGTAAAATTAATAAAATTAATAATGAACCAAACATTGCAATTACTCCTAACAACTTGTTAGGTATTGATCTTAAAATTGCATAGAAAGGTAATAGATCATTTAAATATTTACTTTTGTAATAAATTACAATCTATTTTATAAAGCATATCTTCATGCATATATTGAGTAATTTTGTATCTTAAAAATTCCATGCTTTCCACCAAAATATAATTTATATCTCGGCCGCAGGCTTTCTTATGTTTATGAATATAACACTATATAGAATTTTCTCCAAACATATTTACTATTATCTATTACATAATTTAATAGAAGTACGTCCGAACTAGAAAAACCATAGGTATTTAAGTGTAATCCTCTATTTTTAAGAGAACCATCATCCATAATTCAATAAGCAAGGCCTCTAGGAGTTAATAGATTTTGTATTGTAGAAGGAATAAAATTTTAAAATTTTTATTATTATCTTAGAATAGACTTCTATAATAATTAAAGCAAGGAAAAGTTAAAGAAGTAAAACTGACCGAACTATAAGTAATATTAGTTCTCTTATCTTTAAAGTTTCTTTATTTAAGTATAAACTCTTTAGAGATATAAGGTCTTAAAATATCCAATATATGTTTAAAATAATTAAGGTGGTGTAATCTTAAACTACTTTTACCGTAAATAAATCTTGAATTTACTCTTTGTTGTATGCAGCGGTCACCTAATAATAAACCTATAATTATTTAATTTAAAGGATATCCTATTGTAATCTTAGATCTATCTCCTTTTCTCATTCTTAATTTAGAATTATTTTTTAATGAGTTAGAGTTAGTATTATAATTTTTTTAATAAACTTAAGAAAGTTGTCAGATATAATTTTATAAATATTTTTCCTATATATTTCAATATAAGATGGACTATATTATCATCCTTAATTTTATTTAAGGAGCTTTAGGTGTAGTCTCTGAGGATCCTACTTTTGTATTGTAAAATGATACAATTTGGTTTCCTGCTAATTATCCATTAATTTTTTTAATAAAAAAATATACTTGAAATTTTAACTTTAAATAAAAAAGTATTCAAGGCTTTAGGAATTTCCAGCATATATTAAAGTTATTTAAAATTTCTTAAGATTACTCTAAAGTGTGGCATCTATTCCTTTACCACTCAGGAACAATAGAAGCTGGAGTAACCATAGGGTCAGCTGGAATATAATTATCTGAGTGACCTAAAACGTTAGGATAGAAGAATACCATAATAGATAATACTAATAAGAATGCGAAAATAGTTACAAGATCTTTAAATACAAAGTAAGGATGCATTGCATATCTATCTCCATTAGAAGTAACTCCATTAGGATTATTAGATCCGTGTACATGTAAAGCAATTAAATGTGCAACAGCTAAAGCAGCTAACACAAAAGGTAATAGATAATGTAGAGAGAAGAATCTATTTAAAGTAGCATTACTTACGCTGAATCCTCCCCAGATCACAAAATATATATGATAGAGTTATTTAATCTCTATCCTCATCGGTTAACGATGTTTAGACTATGTCTTCAACCTTTCCAATAAAAACCCTCATAGAGGATAAGACAAAAAGGTTGTGGGGTTCTCGTGTCGAGCTTATTGTTGGTATAACTCACTCATTAGTCGTTGAACGTTCTTGACCCTTTAATTTAGAGAATCACTCTAAAAAAATACCGAGTCAAGCTCCGCTGCAAGTAATCTAATATAATAGTATAGACGTTCTTGCAATTCTCCCCATTTGCCTCTAAAACATTACTGTTTTAAGGAGCCGATCTTAACAGAATTAAAAGTTAGCACATAAAAAGATTATTTAGGAAAATTAAGATTTCTGTAACGATAACTATTACGTAAATTTGTTAGCCATTTAAAGTATTGAATATTTTTTAATCCGATTAAAGGATGTAAACCTGCAAATGAGAAAAAATCAATTACAGCTTGTATCTCCGTTTTAGAGCTAACAGAAAATTGAGCATCTCTATCCATTTCAATAGAAATATTTCGTTTAGTATTAAATAATAGTTTTAAGGCTTCAAATAACTGATCATGAATTCTTTGTTTTAATTGAAAAGATGCATCATTATTTTTTTTAATACAAAAAGAACCACCCTTCGGGGCTGCATTAGTAAAACCTACTAACCAATTTTTAAAAAAAGCTAAACTAAAATAATCTAAAGCTGTTTTAGGTTGTTCAAAGATTGTAGGTATTTCTTTATAATGAGATATTTGATTATAAACTTTTAAATCATTTTTAAAAATAAACATAGCTAGATCAAATTGAGCTCTTCTACTATCAGTTAAAAAAAATATATCATGATGTTTTAATAACGGAAAAATAACTTCTTGTAATTCTGTTTTATTAATGACTAATTTACATATTGGGTTTTTATTATCTCGATATATTTGTATTTTCCCTATTTTTAATACAGAGTAAATATACTCTAAACTAGAAATATCTTCTAAACTTAAACAAATTACTAATCTGATAGCTATATATCCTTTAGTAGTTTTGGATATTTGAATGTAACCATCTCCGTCTATAAAACCGACTAAAAAAGCTATAAATTGATAAGGTATGGATAGATATTCTTCTTTATCTAATCTTAAATTTTGTCCTTTTTTTAATGCTTGTGTGCTAACTGTACCGATTGGTGCTAATAAAGGAAAACTGTTTCCTTCGTATACTAAGCAACTACATAATTCTGTGGCATAATTTGACTCAACAATATCTTGTCCAAACACTGGAATTGCAGATAATAAATTAGTAATTACTGTAGCCAAATTCTAAATATATGTAAAGCTTACAAAGATTAAAAAATTAATTAATTATATTAATACAAACTAGTCCAGAAGAAAAGGCTTTGTAACTTAGGTTTTTCATTACATAATCACGTATTTTACTTATAAGTTTGTTTTCTTTCCACCGCTCCTTTATGATCGAGCGGACGCGAGCGAGGTAATTCTTTTAACTACTGAATAGTAAAACCATATGACATTCTCTAGATCCTTTTAGGAAATAGATAAAATTGAATGTTAGAATTCCGACTGTACATTAAGCACTTATTAGAAAAAATAAATACCCACCGATGTCCCAGTCTGTAGCGATCTCTCTTTAAATACCAATTATAAAATTCGGTATAATAAATAGAAGCCGACGGTCTTGACACAAAAACGATGTCTTTGACCTGTTTTCATCAGTGTTGCCTTTCAACTTTATATTTTGAAAAAATATATTTTTTATTTTTAAATATAGTTTATTTTTTTTTAATTAAATGAAAATTAAACTTTGTTGAAAGACTATACTTTTTATTAAGATAATTTATACTTCATTGAAGGATGTACGTAAGGTAAAATTATTTCACGTAATAAAGGGATAGATTCCTTCCAAATATAGATTATGTTTTTATTAGGTGTACCTGCCGATTGAATAGAAGACTGAATTTTAAAATTATCAAATAATATTTTAGTTAAAAAGATACATTCTGAATAGGTAAATGAATTAGTTGAAACTTTTAAACCATTTCCCACTTTGCTACCTTCAAACATAATCCAAATAGCTAATGTTAACGGATTAAGATAATCACCTATAATCGAAGGTACTACTTTAGTATTATTTACATACCATAATTCATGAATCCAGTTTAGACTAGAGTAAGTAAAAGTTTTAAATCTAATAACTTTTCTAACAGTTCCCTTTTTTCCTAACCGTCTCTTAATTTCTGGTATTTGTGAGCTACAATAGCCTTTTTCCAATAATAGGTTATGTAACCAATTTAAATAAGTAGCATGGGAATTTTCTTGATAAAAACAAAATCGTGTACCTTTACCTATCTGACGATATTCGGCATGACAATCACCTAATAAACTACCAAATAATATAGAAAGTACATCTATATTATGAGGACCTATTCTATTTTTAGCTAAAATTCTCTTTCCCTCTATTATATTTATAAAGGGGAGTGAATTATTACTAATTAACCTTGGAAGATTTGACAAAACAAGAGTATAATCTTCTAAATAATCTGCCCCTCTATTTGAAATTATTTTTTCTAGGCATCCTTGCATTATAAAAATAAAATTAAACTGTAATAACAAAGCATTTGGGGCTAAAATTTTAAAAGGCCAACCCCATAAACTCATTTGACCATAAGGTAAAACATACATACTTACTTTATATAAATGGAGAACCATTACATAAAAAGCTAGAATAACTTTAAATTCGTATATTCTATTAATTAAATAAATTTAACTAAAAGTTTCGACTGTGCATTAAGCAGCATTTCAGCCACCCATTAGTGACCCAGTCTGTAGCGACCTTCTAGATGACCGACGATCTCTTAAATTTATTTACTTGGGACTATTAAGCTATTAAGTAGCAAAAGAATTTATAATTTCTACTCTATAAAACACTAAAACAAGAGCTTCCTACCCCTTATCTATAAATCTTAAAATAAGGTAAAAAAGGAAATAAAGGTAAAAAGGGTAAAAAGGAAAAAGGGTAAGAAATTAATAAATGTAATAAATGTAAATATAGGTAATAAATGTTAAAAAGGGTGGGGTGGAATTCCTTATCAGTAATAAAAAGAAAAGGAGGTATAGCCAAGAACCCTTCTTATTTTTACCAATAGCTAGAGCAAGAGCCATAATCCAATCCAATAGTCAATAGCCAACTTAAATAAAAATCCTTTGATCGTTTTCACTAATGTCGCCAAAGAAATTCTATAATTTCTTCAATATCCCTGTCGGATTATTCCACTTTATTTTTATTTTCTTCTAGAAGTTACATAAAAATTTAAACTTGTGGGACTATAATCTAAATTCAAATTTTATTTATATTTTACAATCCACCGTTTTTTTAAAAATTTTTTTCTGTTTTTAAAGCTATTCTTATTGTTTTTTCACCACAGCTTAGAGATCTAGCTGCATCTATAATACTGTTATATTATCCAATATACTGTTCTATCTAGATTATATTATATATTTGGTTTAGAATTCTTTCTCATATTTAAAATAGCTTGTTCAGAATAAATAAAATTTTATCTAGTAAAAGAATTTTCCTTTATTTATTGTGATAGTTTGAATAGATAAATTTTTTCCTCTATTTAACCTTCCTATTAGTTCACGTCGTTCTGGACTATAAGAAGATTTCATTTTGATACGTGTTATTTCAGTATGTTTATAACCAAAACTTGATCCTGCTTCAGTGAAGATATTATAATTAAGTAATAAAGATTTTAAATAAAATTATTCCAAATCTAATAATTTTTTATTATTTTCCTTATTAACTATTTCAGAAAATATTTCTAGTATTATAAACGCAAACTGAGATAATTTGTATTTTCTAACTGCTAATTTTAAAATTTTGCTACCAGATAAATAAATTAAATGATTAGAAAATCTTGCATAAAATCTATCTGTTGCTGCTAAACCAATATAATAATCTAAAGTTACTATATTTAATATTAGATATATACCACTAAGAGATTTAGTCTCCATTTGTATTTGTTTTCTGATAGAATCTAAATGTAAATCTTCATAATAAAGAACAGGCTTTAAAATTTATCTTTTAAAAAGTCGATTAATATTTTTTAATTAATACCTTATTAAATGGAGTTATTGTAGAATTATTTCTTACTCCTATATGAACATGAGCAGGAGCAGTTTGTTAAATTGAAAATTATTTTATTATCTTTAATTCTATTTCGCTTCCATCCATACAAGTATTCATTATATTTTATTATAAAATTTATTATTATTTATTATTATTATTATTATTATTATTATTATTATTATTATTATTATTATAATAATTATTATTATTATTGAATTTAGACCATTTTGGGCTATGTGTATAACCCAAGAAAGCAATCTAGTTCTAATTTACTATGCATAAAATACCAACATAGTAATCTTGTACTCTATCAATTTATTAGTCCTCAAATTTATTTTCATTCTTTATAATAAACATCGTCTAGAGCCTTGAGTAATTTATTTTCAATTAATAAACTAAGAACTTCGACTGTACATTAAGCATCATTGCAGACACCCATTAGTGACCCAGTCTGTAGCGATTGTGTATTCAACCGACGGTCTGAGAAGTGGTATACTTCCTTTAACCGTTTTCACTAATATAGCCAGTTAAAAAACCAATACCTCTGTCAAGGTATTCCAACACTTCTATACCAAAGTTTAGTAAAAAATATACAACTTACACTTTGCCCTAGTGTTGGGACTTTGTAATATATGATATTTTTTATCACTCATTTGCATCGCTAGAAATAAATAGGGTTACCATAATCCTCCGAACACGTAGGGAATCAGAAGGTAACCCGTAGGTAAAGGATCCTTTATTAATCGACTTTTTAGTGAGGAAAGGAATAATAAATAAAATTAAAAATTAATTTTTGTTTCCATTTAACTTATATTTCATTTCAGGTATTATATGTGGATTAACCATCTTTGATAATAATGGCATAGATTCTTTCCAAATTGAGATTTTCCATTGATTAGGGTTTCCTGTTTTAACTACACTTGTTTTTAAATTATATTTAATATTAATAATATTAGCAAGAAATTCACAATCTGAAAAAGTAAAACAATTAGTAGCTAAATTAATACCTTGACCTTTTTTAAAAGATCCTTCTTGCATGATCCAATGAGAAAAACCTATTGGAGACAAATAATCAGATATAAAACTAGGAACACGTTTTTGTTTGACTTTTACCACCGCCCCTTCTTTACTTACGAGTCCTACTTCTCCTACGGAAGTAGCGGTTGACTCATTACCATAAAAAGAATCATAAATCCATACTAAATTAGAATAAGTAAATAAACTTAATCTATAATTAAACCGATTTTTGATAATTTTATCAGATTTTTCTACTAAAAAAGGTACAGGTCGTGAACAATAACCTAATTCAAAGAAAAGTAATGTTAAATAATGAATATAAGCACTATTAGTTATACTTTGTTCTATACTAAATCGAACACTATCTAATTTTTTACCTAGAATCTTATCACCCCATAAATCTCCTAACATACTACAGATTATCAAATCCAAAATTTGTTTATTATGAGGACCAATTCTATCTAATGCTTTAGTTCTAGGTTTATTAAATGGTAACATTTTGCTTAAAATTAAATTATTATATATTAATCCTTCACTGTTTAAAGATAAAGATAATGAATTTAATTCATATTCTATTATCTTAGATAAATTATTTAAATCATATTTACAATTTGGCCATATATTAAATTTAGCCATCATAAGGATCAGTATTATTACTCCAATAGACCAAACTAATACTCTAGGAGTTTTATATGAGCTGTAATATAATCCTCTTGCAATGTGCAATCTTCTGATTTGTCTTATCCATTAAAAAAAAATATAACAATAAAATTTTATAAAGGTAACTAATCAAATATAATAGGATGTAATGATATTACCTAATATAACATCCATTTACTATTTTATTATTTAACCTATTCCTTTAATCGCTTGCGCAAGCAAACGAGACTATTAAACTAATTAAAGCTAAGATTGGATGCTAAAGTAAATAAGCAAATAACAGAAGATTAGATCATTTCATACCTCCAAATAATAACTTGAAATTATACTACCATTTAACATAATAACTTTTATTTAAGGAAATGAAGGGCGTATGATCGTTGAAGGTTTTTAAATTTTCCTTGCTAATTATTAAAAAAATAATGATTTTTACCTGATAATAAATATTTACTTATTATCCTTAAGGTACATATTTTATAATAAATTCTTAGCATATAGCCTTTCTACTTTATATATTAATATAGTAGGAGTTAATATATAAAGGCCCGTTCACATAAATTTTATTTATTTTTGTTTTTTGATTGGGAACTAGTATAAAAAGTATTACCATCTTTACAGATTTACCTGTATCAAGGGAATTTTTTATAGAAGATGCCGAATTTAAAGACAAACCTTTAGCCCCTGATCTAATACTATAAAAAGGTGAACCTTAAATTTATACTCCATTTTTATAAATATATACTTTAAACTTTTTCTACTTCCTTTAGTTAAGGAGTATTCTTTAGCCAAATTAAAATGATTTTTACCAGAATATATAACAAAAGTAGGTTCAATTCTAAAAAAGGTTTTTAATCTCATCTGCTTCAATGAAATCAGATAAATCATAAAAATATCTTTTTGAATTAATATTATTAGATAATTTGAGTAAGATCTATTTACCATTAGGAAAATTATGTTAATCATATATAAATATATATAGCACTAAACTCTAAAACTCTAAATTGATAAATCTATACCCTTTCTGCTATAAAAAGATAGATCTATAAAAAAAGGATATATGTATTGAAATAATACATCCTTATCTGTAATAACTAATTGGAAAGCATTTGTATTGTTTTTAATAATACAATTAGGTTTATTAGGTATGCATAAATATTTGTAGGGTGGTGAGAGAGGTACGTTGTGGTGTAAAAATTAAGCTATTGCTTCTAATATTTGTTATCTTTTTTAGTTAGTAAAAATACTAATATAGAAATTAATAAAATAAAAAGTACCTTCTCCTTTATTAAAACCCCAATTTTTTTATCATCTCATTTGATAATACCTAGCCTTCATAATTAGTTCTAGATTTATTTATATTTTTGTTTATATCAACTATCTTTAAGAAGATATCAGTATTTAAAGAACGAATTTTGTTTACCGAATTTTTATTTAGCATAATAGCCCTTTTCCAATCTTTATGTTCCAATTGTTTATGATGCTCCAGTAAGAAAAAATATTTGTCAAAAATAGGTAATAAGCTTTACATTATAACTTGAAAAGAATAAACACGGTAACTGCAAGTATTGCCTTTAATTGATACAACACCTATCCCTAATTTATCTCTAATATTATATAATACAGCTACGTCATCTATAAGCAAAGGGATTTGGAATGTAAAATGTACTTATCTGTCATTTTTAGTATTAATAATGAAATAAGATTCAGCATCAGAAAACCAACGAACCATTGAAGAAATTCAACATCTTTAAATTTAAATACTGATCTATAATCTTAAGAATTAATAGGTTTAGGTTTAATAGCATTAAAAAATCATCTATAAAATTTTAAAAAAGAAAGATCAATATTATTAAAAATGGAATACAAATTTTGATAGTATAATAAATAAATTGTGTTTGAGCGTACACGAAGATAAAGAAGAAAGAAGCTACATTTGCGTGTGTGTATCTTAATAACCATCCATTATTTACATCTCTCATTATATGCTCAACACTATTAAATGCAAAATCAACATTAGGTGTATAATGCATTGCCAAGAATGCTCCAGTAAGTATTTGTATAATAAGACAAGTTGCTAATAAAGAACCGAAATTCCATAAGTAAGAAATATTAGCTGGTTGTGGAGAATCCACTACATAAGAATTAAGTATTCTAAGTAATACATGGGTTTTTAAAATTCTCATATTTATTTTTTTTTTAGTAAATTTAACTTTTAAATTTTAATTTATAATTTTTTATTATTTATAATAATTTAATAAAATTTTTACTTTTTTAAGATCGTAAGTTTAAGATCGCTACTTAAGAATCAGCATTTATCTTATATACTATATTTTCTTATTTTAATCTAAAAATAAAATATTAAAAAGATTAGTATTTATCTTATCTGTATTTTTATAACTAGAAAAATAAAAGGTAAATAATTTATATAAAAAAAAAGCAATTTGATATAATAGGAATAAGAAAACAAAAAATTTGTTTTTAAATACACTAATTATTGTTTACAACTTTACAAACTATTATATTTTTATTTAAATAAATAAATTAAAATAGCTTTAATAAACAAAGACTTCGATAATACATCGATATAAATTTAATTAAATAATAGCACTTAATTACATAAAGAATTATAATGAGTACTTATTTAGCTACCTTACAATTAATTTAGGCAACAAAAATTATTACTTTTTTAAATTAATATAATAAATTATTTAGTTTTAACTTCCGAATAATATAGTTAATTCTAAAATAATAAATAATCCAAATGAGGAAAAAAATAATTTTTTAAAGTAAACTGTATATATGTAAAAATATACACAAGTATAATAAATTATATAAAATAAAATATTATTTACACTATAACAATAATTGTTATTTAATTTCGAAAACATAAAGAAAAATTTAATTTGTATTAACTACTCCACATTTGGTACTATTTAGTAAAAGTCAATCTAATTAAACAATATCTGTATTTTAATTATATATTTTTGTATATTTATTATATTTTATCTATCCTCTACTATGTTTGTATTTTGTATTAAAATATTCCTATACATATCCTAATGTAAGGTACCTTTTATAAATTCTTAACATTTATAATAATAGCAAAGCAAGAGAAAGGTAAGACTTTAAGGTAATGAAAATAATATATTATTTGTTAATTTTCTTTAATTTTTTTTTTATTTTAAATAAAGATTTACCTTTATATTTTGACCAAGGAATTAAGTGAAAAACAATTTTTTTATAATTTGAACTTCGGTTTTAAACCAATTTATTTATAATTAATTTTTTATTTAAGCCCAAGAAGAATTGAACTTCTACAGATTCCTCATCAAGAAATTATTCTAACCGTTAAATTATAGGCTTATATTTTATTATATTCATAAAGGAGATAAAAATAATAAGTACCTATCCAAAGGAAGATATTTTTGTTAAACTGAACTTCTTTTAAAATTAAATAATTAATTCTTTAAAAAATAATTTTTTATTATAATACGGATATCTAATATACTTAATATTTGTAATTAAATTTTTATATCTTTATACTTATCCTTAATCCTTAAAGAATACTAGATTAAGAGTAAAGATCTTATTTTCCTAACTAGAGCTAAATAAATAATACTTTTTGAATAAGGTAAATAAATAATACTTGGTTACTTAGGTAAATAATTAAAATATTAATTTTAAGTAAATACATTAATTAAAATATATTAAATTACATTTCTAATTAAGAAAAACTTTCTGCCTTCTTCCTTTAAAAATAAACTCCCTTCTTAAGAAAAAATCAAAATTAAAAAAATAGTAATTTAGTTAATTAGTTAATTGGTTATTTAGTTAATTATTTTTATTTAGTTATTTAGTTAATTAGTTATTTAGTAAATTAATTAGTTATTTAGTTTTTAAAGTATAGTATATACTTATTTATTTTTGTTTTTTACGATTTATACAATTCCTATTATCCAGTTTATTTAAACTTTAAATTAAATAAAAAATTAAATCTAATATTCTAATATTCTAGTATTCTAGTTTTCTAGTATTCTAGTATATTATTATTCTAGTATTCTCTAATTCATACCTACCTGCTAGTTAAGATCCCTACTTAATGATCGCTACTTTATGAACGCTTATTTAAGATCTTCCTCCCCTTACCTTTACCACCTTGTAAGCTTCATAGACAGGTAACCTTTCCTTATCTTTGACCGTAGGGAGCCGTCCATTCATAAGTATGATTTATTCAGGGAAGGAATAATAAACACTTATTCTAACTTAAGGGAAGGTAAGGCTTACAGATAGTAGCTACGATAGGTAGAAAAGGGACGGATTACTTATTACTTTAGGAAATTTAGGGTAGGACTTTTTTAATTTTTTAAGGTACCTACTTTTTGCTACTTTTCTACTTTTTTACTATTTCTACTGTTGCAACTATTGCAACTATTTCTACTATTGCTACTATTGCTAATATTGATAATATTGCTACTATTGCTACTTTATTTGCTTTATATAAAGAAACTACTTAAGTAAAGAATAAACCTTTATTAAAGATAAACCTCCTGATCTTAAAAACTTAAAGTAAGGGCATATTAGGACCCTGGGAAAGCTGCGGCTAATTTCCTTCGGTCATGCGGCTAAGGACCTTTAAAACTAAAGGGGGGATTTTAAAAGGAATAAAAGACAAAAATAAAAATTAATAAGGTGATATGTCAAAAGCCACTAAGATACTAGGAACAAGTATAATAAATGCAACTGCCACAGGTAATAGATTTAACCAACATAACTCTATTAATTGATCATATCTTAATCTAGGTAAAGTTGCTCTAAACCATACAAAGAAGAAACAGAAAATACAAGTTTTCACACCTAAAAAGATAGATTGAAGATTAATTATAGATTCATTTACAAATAATTCAGGCATATTATAACCACCTAAGAATAATATAGCAGTTATACAACTAAATAATACAATAGATGAATATTCTCCAAGGAAGAAGAATACAAATGGCACCGAAGAATGTTCAGTAAAGAATCCAGCAACTAATTCAGATTCAGCTTCTTGTAAATCAAAAGGTGTTCTAGAAGTTTCAGCTAGTATAGCAATGAAATAAAAAATAAATACTGGTAATAAAGGCACAATAAACCAGATAGCTTGTTGACTTTCAATAATAGTAGTGAAATTTAAAGAACCTGTTAATAAAATAATAATAAGTATAGCAGAACTTAAAATTAATTCATAAGAAATCATAGCTGCAGTAGATCTAAGTGATCCTAAAAAGGCATATTTAGAATTAGCAGACCAACCGGCTAATAATACACCATATACTCCTAAAGAAGATAATGCTAATGTATATAAAATTCCCAATGAGAAATCAGATAATGCTAAACCTTGCCCAAAAGGAATAATACCCCACAAAAAAATAATATATAATATATAATATATATATACAATCCAATATAGCTGTAACTTTACATCAAATAAAATTATAACTCTTATCTTAAAATACTAATAAAGATTACTTCTATTAAATTCCTCATTTATAAAGCCTATTTTTGTAATAACATAAGGTTTTAATATTATAAAATAGGTAAGGGGTAATGAGGTATTATTAATTATTTATTCTATAATAATTTAATATTTTTTTTCTTCCTTAATCAATAAGACCAATTGATAATTAAAAATTATTTTAGTTGTTAAAATAGAATTTAATTTTCTAAACATTCTTTAATTATTAGAATAAGAATCCGTACAAATAGTTAAATTACCTTTAGTTTTATTAAATTAACCTTTATCCTTAATCCTAATGGCTAAAGAAAATTGTGTGTAATTTAAATTTATTGTAACTATTTTAGATACAATATTTAAATTTTAAATTGTACCTAAATTTCTAGTATTAAATAAGGGACTCGTCATTATAAATATTTCTGGTTGAACTACGGTCCTTATTATAAGATAGGAAGCCTTTTTAGCGAGCCATACTCCGGTAGTGTATTTTTTTAATACAAATAAAGAAAAATAAGGGAAAGGGTCCGTAGTACACCTCCTACTTATAAATAATAAACCCTTACCCTTTGGGAAGGTGCAACGCTCCCTGCCTATTAAGCTTTGGAGTAGGGAGGGAGAAGAAAGAAAAGGAATATGATGAATCATAATAAGCTATGGCTCCTACCCTTATCCCTAGTAAAGCTACGAAGGGTAGCTTATTAAGAGTAGATTTAAACTAAGGGTAAAGGGAACTTTTTAGGAGAAAATGATTTTTTTTTATAATATTTTTAAACTTTAAATTAAAATAGAAAAAAGCCTGCTGTAAACTTAAGTTAATTTATTTAATTTAATAAAAAATTTATTATTGAAAATAAATGATCTGTATTAACATAAGGTTTAAAGATCGAATATAAATGATAAATTAAATTTTGTAACTTTTTAGGAGAAAATATAAAAACGTAATATAGTTTTACCATTAAAATAAGGAGTATCAGCAGTTTAAAAAATCTAACCTCTTAACATTGAACCAAATATTACTTATTTTTTTTTAATTTTTAAACTCTTTAACTTATGATACTAAATGAAAATTAGTTCATTTAATGTAACTTAATAATCTATATGGTAAAGTAAAATAGCTAAATTTCAAGTAATAAGTGTAAGTGCTCCATTATCTCTCTTAAATATAAAAAAATTATATAAAAAAATTATATAAAAAAAAGACTGCTACTTTTTTTATTCCATTCATCTTACTTAGATTAGATTAAAAAAGACTTAAGTGCAACTCACTTCTTCAAATAACGAATAAATAAACTCAACACCCATAATCTTAAATTAAAAAGAGTTGGAGTGTTTTTTAGTTTTCATAGTTTGGTAGTTTCGTAGTTAAGGGAGAGAGTGTTATAATTTAATTGATTAAAAAAAGCTATACCGTAATATTATTTCAATTCCATATCAAGTTATAAAACTTTAATGAAATGAATTTAAGTAAGTTTTAGTTTGGACTATATCTTTATTCCTAAATTAAAGGATATTTCACGTGTAGTCTCTGAGGATTCTAGTTTTATATAAAAATATATTTTGGTATCCTGCTGATTATTCATTTGTACATATTTGAATTTTTACTATACCTTTTTTCCTTTTTTTTAAACTATTTTACTAAACTAGGTGAATAGAGGATAAGGGAGTATTCAAATATTTAGAACGTTTCAGCAAATAGTGAAAATTTAATTAGGCTGGGTTAATTTAACCTAATAGACTGAATACTAATGTAGATACAGGAGCTAAATAAAATAGTACTTTATTAGATTGAGAAGGAATTACAGTTTCTTTAAGAATTAATTTCAGAGCATCTGCAAATGGTTGAAGGATACCATAATATCCCACAGTATTAGGTCCTACTCTTCTTTGATGTGCAGCTAATTGTTTTCTTTCTATAATAGTCATAAAAGCTACAGCCAACAGAACAGGTAAGATAACACTTAATACATCTATTAAATTAAGTATTATCCCTATAATTGAGGGCATTAAATTATTAGTTATCATTTTTAATATTTATATTTATTTATTATTTTCATTATATTTATTTGTTATTTATATTTATATTATTATATTATTATGTTTATTATATTTATTTTGTTTAATTTTTAATTAAATATTAATAATAGTCGACTATATAAGAGATTATTCTCTAGAAAGTAATGTATAAAATATATAGTAATATATAAGTTTATATTTAGTATTTTATAATATATTATTATATTATTATATTATTATATTATTATATTATTATATTATTATATTATATATTTATTATAGAAAATATATTAAGATTATATTAGATTAGACTATATTATTATATATTATTATATAATATTAGGATATATTTTTTTTTAATATGAGAATTTATTAGAATATAATAGATTATATAAGACAAGATTATATTTTAATATTTTAGATTATATTATACTAATTACTAATTTATATATATTATTATTCATTATATTTTATAACTATAAATTTATGTAATATAAATTTTTAATTTTATATTACAGATAAATAGTAATGAAAATCACTGTACTTATAATCTTATACAGTCAAGATATAAAATCAAGTTTTTATAAAACAAAAGGTATATTATACTAAGTAGTATTACCTAATATTGTAAAAAAAATACAATATTTTAAATTTAAGATTAAGTTTTTATTAGAATAAAGCTTAAATTAAAATATAATTATTAAAATTATATTTATTATTATTATTATTATAAATATTATTGTTAATATTATAATTATTATTTATATTATAATTATTATTAACATTTTAATCAATATTATAAAGAAATTTTTATAAATATTTTTATTATTTATATTTTTTAAACTATTATTACATATTGGCCCCTCCGTTATAATACGACTCCCCAGAGGGGAGTGGAGGCTGTTTAATTTTTAATATTATTTTTAATTCTTATATTAGTATTCGCATAATATCTATATTTATAGATACTAATAAAACAATATAAATAAAAATAAATAAATTATTTATCACACTATAACAATAACTAAATTAGCTACAATATATATCTGTCTATATTATATTTAGACATTATCTTAAAAAACGAAGGTATTAGTAAATAAAAATAAATTAAATATAAATTAATTTTGCTACTCCTTAATAGAAAACCTAAAAACTCAAATAAAATATAAATATAAAAAAAATTATATAAATATAATTTGAAATTTAAATTTAAATATATATTAAATTTGAAATATACAGAAACATATTTTATAAATAATTTAAACCTAAGAAGAATTGAACTTCTACAGATTCCTCATCAAGAAATTATTCTAACCATTAAATTATAGGTTTATATTTTGTTGTAGGGAGACCTAAAAAATAATAGGTACCTCTCCGAAGGAAGATATTTTTGTTAAACTGAACTTCTTTTAATTCTTACTCATTTATATTATATATTAAAGAATGTAAATATTAATAAGAAATAATTTAACAGATTAAAAAGTGAACATAGGAAAAATTTTATTTAATTTCCTTCCTTACCTGCCCTACCCATTACTATTTGTAAGAAAGATAAAAACAAATATATTAAAAAGTAATAGAAAATTTTAGTTTGTTTTATATTATATTTATTTTTTTTAATTTATTTTTTATATTAGAAAGAATTATGAAAAAAGGAAAGTCTTAAATTCTTAAATTATCAAACTCTTAAAATCTTAAAGTCTTAAATTCTTAAAATCTTATTTTTTTTCGCATTTCTCCTAATTGAGTTTTACTACTTCAGAATCAGCTTTTTTATGTTAAGGTTAAGAGAGTAAAGTAAGACCAAGTTTATGTTAGATAATATTTAATCTTGTCCATTTTCTTCATAGATCGAATTTTTGACCCAAAGAAGCCGAAGTAACCATATCTTGTTGGGAGCCGTAGGGACCCGTATTTCTTCTAATAAACGATTCTAACTACCTCCTATGAACCCAGGATTAGGTAGGGAGCATAAAATTTATTTTGGTTTTTAATTACTAACTAAGGTTAAATAGTAAAGTTAAGGGGATGTTAATTAAGTTAAGTTTAAATGTAATGATTCCTATTACCATTAAACTTAATACTATTATACTAAATAAAATATAATATACATATTATTATTTAAACAACTATTACTAAATATTTATTACTTTTCATAATAATTATTTTTTTTATATTTATAAATTTGAGTATCTATTTTATTTCTATATTTATTTATTAAGTAATTGAAAACAAAATAATAAAAATAATATACGCAATGACAATATATTAACCATGGATTTATATACTATTATAAAGAATAAAATTTATATAACATATTTATTATCTTGATATGACGCTGCAATTACAAAATCTTATTTTATTAAATATATTAAAATAATAATAATATTGATAATAATATTTTAGAATTTGTAATTTATGCAATTACTAATTACCTTCAGTCTTGTATTGTCTTAAAAATATAGAAATTATAATATATATTTTAACAAAGTCACCTACACACTTAATCGAAGATCAGTTACGCTGGCATGCTAAGTCAGAAAGGACAAGTAGATTTGATGATTATTTCTTATTAAAACATTTAAGTCGTCGGTGGAATATTAAAAAGTAATAGAAAATTTTAGTTTGTTTTATATTATATTTATTTTTTTTAATTTATTTTTTTTTTAATTTTTGTTTGTTATTTTTTATTTTTATTTTTATTTTTATTTTTATTTTTATTTTTATTTTTATTTTTATTTTTATTTTTCTTTTTATTTTTATTTTTATTTTTATTTTTATTTAATTTTATTTTTATATTTTTTTTAAATTAGTAGAGTAGTATATTACTTTTAATTTATTACTCTCTTACTCTTTAACTATCTTAAGATGTTACTATCTTAATCTATTAGTATGTTACTCTACTCTGTTACTATATTAGTATTTTAATCTTTTACTCTGTTAGTAATTTAATCTATTACTCTGTTACTATAAGTCTGTGAAAATTTTAGTATTTTTCTCTTAGTCTGTTATATTTAGGCACCACCCCAGAAGTAAACAGCTACAAATAAGAATAACCATACTACATCAACAAAGTGCCAGTAAAGTATACTTGCTTCAAATCCTTGGTGAGTAGATTTAGTTAATTGATAATTAATTAATCTTACAAATCCTACTAAAATAAATAGTGTTCCTACAATAACATGTAATCCGTGTAGTCCAGTAGATGCATAAAATGCTGATCCATATACTCCATCAGACATTGAGAAACCAGCTTCAGAATATTCATAATATTGTAAAGCAGTAAATGCGATTGCTAACACAATAGTTAAGAATACACCATCTATAGCAGCTTTTCTATTACCAGCTATTAAAGCATGGTGTCCATATGTGATAAATGCCCCACTTGATAATAATAAGAAAGTATTAAGTAATGGTATTGCAAAAGGATCTAAAGGTGTTATTCCCATAGGAGGCCAAGATCCACCTATTTCAATAGCAGGAGAAAGGCTAGAGTGGAAGAAAGCCCAGAATACAGATAAGAAAGCAAATACTTCACTAACAATGAAAAGTAATACACCAATCATTAAACCGTTTTTAACTTGTTTTGTATGGTCACCTAAATAAGTTCCTTCTGTAATTACATCTCTAAACCATAGAGTCATTCCAGATACTGTTAATAGGAAACCAATTAATAAAACAATACCACCGTTTAAGAAACCGTGCATATATAATACTGCTCCAATAGTTAAATTTAATAATGAAAAACTAAGAAGTATTGGCCAAGGAGAAGGAGTTACTAAATGAAAAGGAAAATATTGAAATTTAGTTATATAATTTGTCATCCTAAAAAAATAAAAATAATTACTGATACTAAGGTCTCATATCCTTTTTATAATTATTATTAATTATTAATTATGAATTATTAATTTTAATAATGAATTTATTAATTTTAATAATAATCTTTAACATGACTCGTGGCTCGATCAAAAGGAATAAATCACTCTAAAAAGGAATGGTTATGCAATATTTTCGCATAGCTTAGTTACTTAAATTAAGGCTAAAAAGGAATGGTTATGCAATATTTTCGCATAGCTTAGTTACTTAAATTAAGGCTATTACACCTTACTTTTAAGTTTAAAATTTAATTATCTTAGTAATTTTCTACTATTCATAGAGTCCCTTCTTAGTATATTCCCCCCCTCCTATTCACCTTTAAATTTCTACTTTTTGCGTTATTTATAAAAAAATTTTTGCACGGATCAATAAAAACAATAGTAATCCCCATTTAAGAAAAAATGATTTTTTAATAATTTATTTTATTTTTAGCCTCACTCATATCGTAATTTGGTAAAATTTTTAGTAAAACATTTTTAACTGATAAACCTGAATTAATTAAAGATACTGTCATTGATAAAAAATTAATTATTGAGTTATTAAATAAAAAACAAGATGAAATTTATAGTAAATTAAATAATGTTGAATTTTTAAATAGATTTAGAGATTATTGCATACAAGATTGTATTTCCTTATGGTATATATTTTAAAAATTAAATAGTATAATCTTTTGAAAAATATAAATTAAATATACATAAGTATTCAACATTACCATCATTAGCTTTTGCAATCTTTATAACTCATTTTATAAAAAATAATATAATTAAGAAAATTAGTGTGTTATTAGATAATAATATTAGAAAAAGTGATACTGGAAGACAAGTTGATATATATCAACTATATTCTAACATAGAAACAAGATTATATGATTTTATATTCTTTATATCAAGGGGTAATGCGGTAAAGAAGTTTCCTGTAAAATGAATAGATAAGTTTAATGGTAATCCTTTAAATATTGGAAAAGGTATAGATTAATTACATAATATTGACATTGTATATTTTATAAAATGTAATATTTATGTATAAAATTCTATAAAAAGACCTGTATTTCAAACACATATTAATAATAAAACTATGTGTGCAACTGGACTCTCTAAATACGTTTGGGTCTATTTACCTTAAATTCTGTGATATCAAGAATTAACTAATTTAAAATTAGATTAGAACTTGAATCAAATACTGAAGGTTATAGATTCCAATCAAAAATAATATTTAATAAATATGTATTAAAAATTTTAATATATAGAACGGGTGGGTTAATTATCATCCATGATATCATATGTCTAAAGGTATAATCTTTATATGGATATTAGGTATAATAATATATCTGAATTTAAAATAATTGATAATTTAAAAATTGATGAATTTAATTAATTAAAAAAAATTTTTTGTTTTTTATAAATGTAAATAAGAGGAAATAAAATGATATGGTAAAAATAATAAAAATCCATATCAATTGGAAGTTATGCTTATAACTAAAAATCAATAAACCTGATTAACTACCTACTTTTATTTAAATATAATTTTATTTTTTCTTCTTATTATTAGCTAATCAATATTTCTATTTATGAAAAGTGTAGGAAACGACTCTTAGTTTGTTTAGTATTGTTTTTGAATTGTTTGTTGTATTTGCTTTACTGCTTTAGTATTTTTCTCCTAAAAAGGAGTGATTCTAAAGAAGCAGGAGATGATTAAAAAGTAACAGTTTGCTTAAACAAATAAAAATAAGAAATAACAAATAACAAATAACAAATAAGAAATAACAAATAACAAATAACAAAATAAAAATAATAACAAAAAATAAATAACAAATAACAAATAAAAATACCAAATAAAAATAAGAAATAACAATTAACAATAAAAAAAAATAAGTGCTACCTTTATTATTGCAGTCTTTTTTAAGAACAGAAAGATCATGTATTTTAATAGAGGTTTATTTTTGTTTTTTAATTATTCTTAAGTGTGTAGTAAGTCTACTTAAGAAGGTGTTTATAAGAAGAAGTTCATAAAGTATATGAAAACTGGAAAAGGAGGTAAATTGAAAACTAAAAATTTTTATTTTTAAGAACATCTTAATGGATTTGAACCAATATTCTGTTGTTTCGAAGACAACTGCTTTACCAATTCAGCTAAAGATGTAAAAATTTTTTAATATAAATTATTTTTTTTTTTTTCCAGACTCCTAAAAAATAAGAAAATTAAAATTTTGATTCATTAATAAATTAAAATTTTCTAAATTAATTTGTTCTACCTTTCCTTCTCTTATACCTACTTTTTATTAGTGGAAAGAAATGAGACCATTATTTATCGTCTTCCTAACTACCTTAAGATTAACATCCTTTTCTAATCCTTTAAGATCAGGGAAAAGAATTAAGGAAAGCAAGGATTATGATAATTCATAAGTAGGAAGGTAAGCAGGCTTATAATTCCTTGATTATTAACAAACAAAATAAGCCCTACGGCTTAGGGAGCTTTATTTTCGAATAGCGTTTTAGATTAAGGGACCGGAAGGGAGGGTGAAGGTTCGTAGTAGAAAGTTTAAAAATCTACTAATTATTAGAAGATAGAGGGCTGGGGTTAATTAAATAAATTTATTTGTTTATTTTTATTTTTATAATAATAATAATTATAATAATGATTATTAAATTTGTGACTAATGGTAGGAATCTTTTAATAATTAAATTAAGAAATAGAAGGTATAAAAATTAAACTCTAAACTCGTTCAGAATCAGTAATTTTAATTGCTCCAGAACCAATTTCTAATACAAAACCTATTGTTAATACAATAAAGAAAATAAGTGCTATTGAGAAACCAAAAATACTTACTTGATATAAAGTAAGAGCAACAGGGAATAATAATAAAATTTCTAGATCAAAAATTAAGAATAACATAGCTACTAAATAAAAATGAATATGGAAAGTAGATCTAGTTTGTCCGACTATAGCCGAGAAACCACATTCATAAGCAGAAACTTTAGATTCATCAGGTCTATGTGCAGCTAATAACACATTTAAAGCTAATAAAACAAAAGCTAATATAGGTACTAATATAAAAAGAAAAAATAAATTACTCATTATAAATTAAATAAAGATAAAGACAGTAATTGTGTACTATTTAAGATTAAAGAAGGTTTTAAAATAAAAAATAAAATTGATAAAGTTAAACTAGAAATTAAATAACTATGGAAGTTAGTTAACATAGTATTTTTATTCAATTCTAATTCTTCATTACCTTCTACTTTATTTACCTTATTAGAATTAGTATTATTACCTAATAATTCTAAATCTGAACTTACCTTATCATTATCTGTATCTGTTTGTGTTTCACTAGATAGAGAGAAGTTTAAGTTATTACTTTCTTCCTCTTCACTTTCTGGAGAAGTATGAAGAACTTTTATAATTTTTAAATAATAAGAAGCACTTACTACACTTACTAGTATAGCTACAAATGAGATAAAATTATACCCACTTTGTACTGCTGAATATAATACAAATTGTTTAGAAAAGAATCCAATTAATGGTGGAATACCTGCCATAGAGAATAAACAAACAGCTAAACTTAAACTTAGTAAAGGATTTAAAAAAAATTGACCTTTAAATTCACTGATATATTTAATATCTTTCATTGAAAATGAAGATTCTTTATTAGATATAGTCATAATATTAGTATTACTATTTATTATATAACCTAATGCTATTATAATTAAGAATATATTTAAATTAGTGATTGAATACTGAATTATATAGAATAACAATGAATCTATTGATTGTTCTGTATTAATTGCTAAAGCTAATAAAATAAAACCAATATGAGAGATTGTACTATATGCTAAAAGTCTTTTTATTCGTGTTTGTGCTAATCCTACTACTGTTCCTATTATTAAGGATAATAATGAACTTATTAGTAATAAATTTTTTAAGATATTCATAGAAGAATCACCTACTATACTATTTAAAAAAGTAAAATTAGAGAAATTTCCAATTGTACTTGTAGAAATAATATTTAATAGTTCTGCATATCCACTATTATTGATTATTATATTAGTTTGACCTCCTATTAATCCTATTTGAGTATATAATTCTAATAATAATATTAAAATGGCTATTTTTGGCATTATTGTTAACCAAATTGTTACTATTGTTGGAGTATCATCATATACATCCATGGCTATCAAATTTATCATGCAATTAAATATATATTTATCATTTTTTATTTTTATGGTTAAAACTAAATTATTCTCTTTTTAGGATCAAGCTCTTCTTTGATTTAGTGTAGAATTTATATTTGCTACTTTTTATTACCTTATGGAGTTAAATGATCTTTATTTTTTATAATTTAGCTAACCTTTTTAAAATCTGCAAAGTCTAAACTTTTTTTTCCTTCTAAAGGATACTTTTCAAAAAAGGGAATTATTATATTTTCAATTTCAGAAAATTTTCTAAAATAAAGAGTAACAGTTTTTTCTGTTTTATAAATATGATTAGAAGTTGAATCTAATTTGAATTTATTGCCTAGCAAAGAAACTTGAACATCCGAAGAATTAAAATAATCGAATAAACCTTCAATTACCTCTTCATCTCTGATATGTAAACATATTGCAAAATTTAAAACAACTTTTCGAGAAACATTTTAAGTTACTATAGAATTTCGTTCACTAACATGTAAATAGAAAGAACCATCGCCACTTGTAAAACCTGAAACCCAAAAAGGATCAGTAATACCTTTAAATTTATGTTGAGGTCTATTAACTGGAATAACATTTGGAAAATTTGTCTTTAATTTATCAGATAAACCTAAATTTAAAGAACTTCTTAATTCTAAAATTTTTAAGAAACCTTTCTCAGTTAAATGATCTCGTTGTTTTATAATTTAAAAACATTGTTTAAAAATTAAAAAATCATAATGTTTTGCAGTTACTAGGGAAAATTTATCAAAATGATCTACAATTACTTGTAATTCTTTAACAGATCAAACATTATAATTAGCCATATTTGAGTTATCTTTTGTAATAGTACCTACACCTCATGCTTTTTGAATATTTTCTAATATTGAAATATCTTTAATATGTAGTTTTATTTTAAAAGCTGGGCTTACTCTTCATTTTAATGTTTGCCTTTTATCTTGACGTATTTGTATCTGAAAACAGCCTTCTGCATCTACGATACCTGTTAAAAATCAAGAATTAAGTACATTATTAGACAAAAATTTTTTTTTATATATTATTATTCCTTCTTGAGAAGCAAGCGGAGCAAGTATAGAAAATGATAATTTATTTAATTGTTTAGAAGGGATTTTGACTGGATAATTTCTTTCGAAACCCATTAGAGTATATCTTAAGTGCATTAGATTATGATTAACACACCAACTACCGTATACTCGTTGCTCTTTTACAATATTAGTTTGTAATACTGACTTAGATCCGCGATTGCCCATTTCATTTTAACTCATCTTATGACTTGTTACCATACCCAGGTAATTATTCTGGCCACTTATAGCCTTTCGACTATAGCTTGGTATCATAAGCTTTAGGGTGTCCCCGGAGTTTGATAGTTTAACCCACTTCCCATAAGGGATAAGCGTTTTCCCATAACGCTTGGCAGGTGACCAGTTATGTAAAGGTGCTGCTGCTATTTTAAATAAAAATCCTACAATTATTAAAATTAAACCTAAACTTAATCCTTGTATTATATAATTATATTCAGAAACTGAAATTAAACTATATATTGATTCAAAGTTTGTTAAACCTGTATAAGCATATATTAAACCTGATCCTAATAATATTATACAAGAAGATAGACCACCTAATAAGAAGTATTTCAATCCTGCAGAAGTAGATGATTCTGAATCTCTATATAATGTTGATAATATATATAAACCAAATGATTGTAATTCTATGCTTAAATACAATGATATTAAATCTGAACAAGATATTAATAAACATGAACCTAATGTACTGAATAATACTATTAATGAATAATCTGTAGAATATGAATTTATATTATTATTTGTATTTCCAGTATTTTGTTTTAAAGGCCAAGCTATTAATATTAAAGATCCTATAACTAATAGAAATACTTCTATTAATTGGGATACTTGTGTAACATGGAATAAACCACTATATATACCTATTCCTGATCCAATTGACTGAATATATAGAGTATTTAAAGATAATACTCCGGCATATAAGAATATTATAGCAGATATTCTAGTAAAATAAATAGATGATAAATTATTATTTATTGATGGAATGGCCTTAGCCACTATTAAAGTTAAAATTGATAAAAAAATCATTTCTTAGCTACTTTTAAAATTCCTAATAACTTATCTCTTATCTCACTATAAAAAATAAGTATCTATTACTATTACTATTACTAATTAATTATTAATTATTACTAAATACTAATTTCTTATTATATTATTATTTATTATTTTATTACTTATTACTTATTACTTATTTCTAATCCGTATACACACATATTTTTATACTTATAAGATACAATTTTTTTTATATTTTATAATTATAAAAAATTTTTATTTTTGTTTTTTATCTCTACCTTCATTTCAATAATTAGGAACTATTATTATTTTTTGATTATCCATAAGAATCATTAACAATAATCATTATATTATCATTTAATTTAGCTTTTTTAATTTATTCTTTTTATAAAAATTATCAATTTTATCATTATTTAAAATTTATCTATTTTGATTTATTTATCAATTTATCAATTTATCAATTTATCAATTTATCAATTTATCAATTTATCAATTTATCAATTTATCAATTTATCAATTTATCAATTTATCAATTTATCAATTTATCAATTATCAATCAATTTTTCAATTTATCATTCAGGATTCTGGAACTAACTCCCTATAGTAACAGTAGCCTTTCCATCTTTTATCTTAAATGTTTTAAATATACTAAATATATTAAGTATCTAACTTTCTTAAATTTCTTAAATCTTAGTATAAATTCAAAAAGTAAATAAAAAATAGTAATTAAACTTCTCATTATCTAATAATTTCTAATATCAGTGAGACTAGAGACTACCTTCTACCTTCTACCTTATCCTTTTCTTAAACTCTTAAAGATGAGAGTCATTAATAACAGAACAGTTTAGGCTCCTAAGAGTTAATAAACTAAAGTATTAAAGAATAGGATCCTTTATTACAGTAAAGTATTAAACTATTAAACTAATAAACTAATAAAGTATAACAGTATTAAATAAGGCAAGGAAATTTAAAAAGCTAAATAGCCTCACCTTTTCTTAATTCCTTTTCATATATATAAAATATAAAATATAAGATATAAAATATAAGATATAAGACATATAAGATATATAATATAAGATATTAGAATATAAGATATAAGATATACAAAGAGTCCCTTTCTCTTCCTATTACTAACTTTAACTTATAAAAACTTTAACCTAGGAATACCAAGAAATATAGTATTAAATTAGTAAATGTAAAGACAGATAATAAGTGTAACTGCTTATTACTTTATAGAAATTATGTAACCTTAAAGGCTATTATATATATCTATGAATAAAAATAAGGTTTATTAAGTGTAAAGGTACAAGGTAAATAAAGTTAAATAGTACAAGGTAATAAAAATGTAAGGTACAATATACATGAATGTAATGGAACAATATAAATGAATTTAAAGGTACAATTATAAATAAATATATTGGTACAATGTAAATGATTGTAGTGATACAATGTTAATGATTTATTTTTGTTTTTTTTTCAAGCCTTTTATTTATACTATTTGTACTATTATATACTATAAAAACTGTTTACACTATTTATATTTTTTTATACGAAGGCAGAAGTAAAAATATAGCTTAGCTCCTACCCAAGTTTTATCGTAGTTAATTCTAAGAAACTTATAACTTTGTACTACTACTTTTTATCTAGCCTAAATTGTATTTATTAACTACCCCTACTCCTACGGCACCCTAAGTAGGAGAAAAGGGATGGTCTTTTTATTTAGGAATAAGAATCCCTTAACTTTAAGAAATGGTCGGTTAATTATAATGAAGCTAAGTATAATAGTTAATCCAATGAAACAGGATACGCTCCTTTATGATCAACGATCTGTAATTAAAAATTAAAAAAAGGGTACCGTAAATAAATAAATCGATGTTTGTAGTTATTCGAATAAGTTCTTATCTCCTAAGTAGGTGGGTAAGAAATAAAATCGTGAAGATCTTAAACAATTACCAATGAACAATGAACAATGAACAATTACCAATGAACAATGAACAATGAACAATCACCAATCACCAATGAACAATCACCAATCACCAATGAACAATGACCAATGACCAATGACCAATGACCAATAAGAAATAACCATTAGCTATTAAGAAAAACCAATATCCAATAAGCAATAAGCAATAAGCAATAAACAATAAGCAATAAGCAATAAGCAATAAGCAATAATGATCTTAAAAGCCCTAGGTCCATTTTCCTAAGGGTTTCCTTTGGGAGTAACGGAGTCCTAAATTCTTATAATATAAAAAAGCTAAATAAGTATCCCTCCACTAATTAGTATTAGTGAATAATTTGTAAGATAGAAGGAATTAATTTTATAATTTGATCTAGACCTCCTCTTCAAAAGGTAAAGTAGTCACCCAAGGAGCGAAGTTATTTTTTAATTACGAAGTCTTATAAATAGTATAAGCATAAAAATAAAAATTTTAAAATAGATCTTATAAGGGTATAATGTATAAATGTATAAATGTATAAATGTATAAATGTATAAATGTATAAATGTATAAATGTATAAATGTATAAATGTATAAATGTATAAAGGAATATTGGTTTAATGATTGATATTTTTTTTATATATGTATTCTTGAATTAAGGTATAATGTTATAAAGATAAAAAGGTATAATGGAATAATGTTATATGGTAAAATGGTATAATGGTATTAGGGTATAATGTTATAATGTAGAATGTAGGAGATAGAATGTTATAAAACTAGAAAGTTAGAATGTTAAATTTATTATAAAGATATAGTAATTATTTATAATGTATAAAGTTATAAAGTTAGTAATATATAATTGTATAAGTGGTGGGTTATTAAAAAATTAAATTAAGAAATAATAAGTTAAATCTTTTTTTTTTTTATAATTAAGAATTTTTATGAAATTATAAAAATAATATTAATAAGTTTATTTAATAATTTAATATAAAGTATTAGAATTATAAATTATAATTTTATTAATCTGATTTTTTAGATTTAGAAATTATAATTGTAGCAAACATAGCCAATAATAATATAACACTTAAAGTGATTAATAATACAGCTCCATAAGTATATAGACCATGACCTAATACTTCAATTTGTTGGAAATCTGTTATGATTAGATCAGATAATGATGTTATAAAGTTATTATTTACAATAGTATTAATTAAATTAATAGATACAAAATTAGAATCCGATAAGATACTATTTAAATAAGTAATTTTATCTAATAATACTGATAAAGCGGGAACATTATTAAAATTGAAAGGTATAATAGAAAACATTATAAATATAAATAAAGATCCTATTGCTATAGCTAAAGGTAAATTTTTTGTATATTGAGTACCAGTTTCTAATATATCTGTTAATTTAATATTTATCATCATAATTACAAATAAGAATAAAACAGCTATAGCTCCCACATATATAACAATATATGAAATTCCAATAAAGTTTATACCAATAAGAATTAAATATCCCGCAGCTTGAACAAAAGTAGCAATTAAAAAAATAACTGAAATAACAGGATTTTTAGAAGTAATAGTAAATACACCTGATAATAAAGTACCAAAAGCTAATAAATTTATAAATATAGTTGACATTGGACAGAAAAAATATTTAAATATTAAGTAGCCTACGTAAAAATAAATTTAAAATATAATACCAATTGTTATATTATTTGTTTCTGTTTCTGTATAATTAATAGTAAAATTTTCTTAATAAGGTATATTTTATTTAAGGTAAAGGTAATTCAAGAATAAGGATTAAGAGATGAATTTTTATGATTTAGGATATATGAAAAAGAATTAAGAAATCTTAAATCTGATTTAAGAATTCAGAAAATCAGAAATTAGAATAACCAACAAATGAATTAACTTTTTAAATTTAAAGATTTAGGAAAATAGTATTTAGGAAATAAGAATTATAAATTATAAATTATAAATTATAAATTATAAATTATAAATTATAAATTAGGATATATGAATTAAAGATTAAAGTGTATTTGCAGAATAAATCTAAATCTAAGACCTTAAATCTTTGTGGTTAAAATTTTACGTTCTAATTATTATACTGAAATTACGATAATATTATTTATTTATTATTTATTATTTATTTATATTTATAATATATAGAATATAAATTAATTAAAATTTAGTGACTCTTAATTAGATAAATTCAATAAATACTATAAATACTTTAAATTATTAAATATAAAAACTATAAAAATACTAATTACTATAAATACTATATATACTCAGTATAAACAATAGTGATGAAAAGGCTTAAAGCTTAGAGTTTGTTTAAACTCTCATATTAAAATAGAGTAAAGGTATAGTATAAAAATTTTTTTATACAAGCCCCAAATTTTCTAATTATGCTAAATTATTAATATACTTAAATAAAATGAGGAGTGGACGGTAATAACTATACTACAATTACCACAATTATTTAGAAAGAAGTTTTCTACGAAGTAGTATATAAAAAAAATTATAATAGAAATTTAATCTTAATAAGGTAGCAGGTTTAACCTAGAAAAAGTTACCTTTTATTTTAAATTATATTTTACTATAAACAAAAGGCAGGATGACTAAGCATTCTATTAAAAAATAATAAATTATGTAAAAAAATTGCTTACGGAAAATAAACAAATAAACAAATAATCCAATAATTAATAAAATATTTACTTATTCTATATTAATTATTATATCTAAGATTATCTGTTTTATATATATAAATATTTGACTGATAGATAGATAATTAGATAATTAGATAATTAGATAATTAGATAATTAGATAATTAGATAATTAGATAATTATATATTTAGATTTCTAAGATTAAAGAAGTATTTCTGTTCTGTATTGATGCCTTTGTAATAAAATTTTTCATCATAAGTTTTTCTTATATTAAGCTTGTTCAACTATTGAAAATTAAAAATTTTTACCTTTTTTAAGCTCTCAATTTTTGATTATAAATAATTTATTTAATTAAATTTCTAAATAGAATGAAACAATGTTATAATTCCTACCCCATACGGGTTCTGAGGCGTTAAATTAAAAACAAAAATAATATAAAGGTACTGGTCCCTTTATGATATCTTCTTGTCCTTCTTATACTACTTGTCCTACTTATCTTACGGTCCCTTATTCGTACTTCGTAGAAAAGGGTAATACACCTTCGGAGTAGGGAGAAGAAGCCATAGAAGATAAATTTTCTTGTTGTTCTCTTAAATAAGAATAAGTGTGAAAGTCCATTTTTGTAGATATGTTAATGTAATAAAAATTTGTTATTTTGTTTTTTTAAGAGATGGATTATTTAAATTTATTTTATTATTAATTATTAAGGGGCCTATAGTAAATTAGATTATTGATTATTATTAGATTGATTCTCTATTTCTTTTCTATGTTGTATAAACTTATTTATTCATTCATCTGTGAGTTACAGATATTATCATTAGAACTGGAGATAAAATATGAAAATATGTTTTTTTATATTAGAACACTAACAATTTATATTTAAAAAAGCTAATTTAGTTCCTATCTCTGTATAATCTAAAATTTTAATCATAAATATTTTTTTTTATATGTGTTATTTTATTAACAGTTCTTTAATATTTTAAGGCTTATAAAATGAAAATAAAGATAAGATAAGATAAGATAATAACACTTATTTAATTTATCATTGTCAATTTTAATAGAATCATTAATAGAAAAATATTTTATTTCTTTTAGATATTCTTCTATTATTCTATTAATAATATTTTTAGTTTGTAATAAAAACAATCTAGTATTTTAAATTTATAGTCAGGTTGCAATACTATACTAATTTATACTATAATATACTATACTATAATATACTATAATTTATAATAATAATGTTAAATTTTAAGCCAGGTCTAATAAAGGTAAATTATGTATAAAATGTTTGGTTGTTTTTCATCTTTATTTTTATAACAAAGAGGCTTTTTGTTTATTGTTTATTGTTTATTGTTTATTGTTTGTTGTTTGTTATTTTTAAGGCAGAATACCTCTAATTTGACTATTTTAAACTTATGGTTAACTTTATACTAATATCTAATAACTTTATAACTAGTTTTATTATTATTATAATTATTATTATTATTATTATTATTATTATTATTATTATTATTCTAAAATAAAAATGAAAACAGAAGAAAACATATGAAAACAGATATAAAACAGATGAAAAGGTGGGGATATGACTTTATATATTTATAGTTTGAATATTTATTATATTTCTACCTTAATACCTAAGATAGAAAAGAATATTAATAATAATGTCAAACTTATTAAAGCTTCTATTACATAAAATAAAGATGTTTATTTATAATAATTAATAAATTTTTAATTTAGATTATTTTTTGTTTATAGTCTCATTTTTTGGTTTAAAAATATTTAAATTTCTAATAATAAAGCATAGCTACTAAACTGATTAAAATTACACTATAAAAATAATTAGTTAAAGTAGAAGCATTCTCACTAAGATTAAGTTCTAAACAAGATAGAATAAAAGCTAAAGATTGACTATGATTAATTTGTTTTATTTTCAATAGAAATTTTATTCTGATGATTCATTGCTACCATCATTTTTTAGTTTTAGAGCTAGAATTATATTTTTATCTTTATCTGTATCTTTATTAATATTAGATCCATTTGTAATATTAGAATAAGCAATAGTTATAGATGCTATACTCCTAGCTATTTTTGTGAATAGCATCTAATATTTTTACAGCTATCCGTAGGACCGTAAGATCTAGGTACCGTAGTACCGTAGTAACTTTAGGTACCGTAGAACCGAAATTTATATTATAGAACCAATCTTTAGAATACTTTTTAAAAAAACAAAAACCAATAATAAGTTAAAATTTTAATAATCTAATATATAAATTATATAAAGAAATTTATTATTAAATTAAAAAATAGAATTCCAATATAGGAAAAAAATAAAAATGTTATTATTGTATTTAATTTATGTCTTTTACTATTATTTTGTGAGAAAATAGAGTATCTCAAATATTTTGATTTTATTTTTAAAATACATTGGATTAGTTGTAAAGTACAATTTTAAATATTTTAAACTATATATCTAAATAAATAATATAACCTCTAAGTATATAAAATATTAAGAAAAATATATCTCTCTTTAAAAGTTAACCTAAATTTACAAAACAAAAGGGTGCATTCCTAAGCCACCTCTACGAAGTATTCGTACTTCTAATTCGGAGAAAATGGCATTTTCCTTATTCGTATCAAAAGGAATGGAGGATTAAAAAAGGGAGTGTAGCAATCCTTATCAAAATGGTAAGGGGTTTACCCTAAATCCTTAATTGATAGTTCCTTATTTGTACTTCGATCTTTACTACGATTTAGTAATTCGATATTGATCTTCGAACTTATAAGTAAAGTAGCTTATTAATCCATTAATTTGCTGACTGTAAAAAAGGGGAGGGATCTGATTCATCCTACTCCGGACTTAAATATAATTTAATTATTAATTATAATTTTATAATTTAGATATTATAATTTTAAATTTTATATTATAAATTAGAATTTTATATAAATTAAAAATAAACAAAAATAAAATAATTAATTATAAATTAAAAAGAGTAAAGTAAAGCAGAAACAGAAGTATGAAGAGAATCTAAAATTACATTAGGTAAAATACCTAAAACTACTGTAGGTATTAGTAATGCAATTAATAGATAATATTCTCTTCTGGTTAAATCTTTAACAGGAGACAAGTAAGGTGATAAATTACCATAAGAAACTCTATTATACAAGAATAAAGAATAACATGCAGATAAAACAATACCAGTTGCACCTAAAGCAGCTACTAAAGGATTAAGTTCAAATATACCGATTAAAGATAATTGTTCTCCTAAGAAATTAAGAGTTAAAGGTATTCCCGTATTAGCTAAAGTGAAAATAAAGAACAATATAGTGAATATAGGCATATAAGTAGCTAAACCTCTAATATAATTAATAACTCTAGTTCCAGTTCTGTCATAGATAATACCACCTACGCAAATAAATAAAGCTGGTGATACAAAACCGTGAGCTAAAGCTAATAATATACCACCTTCAATTCCTTGAATTGTATTAGAAAATAAACCTAAAGTAATAACACTCATATGAGCTACAGAAGAATAAGCAATTAATCTTTTAGTATCTTGTTGAACAATAGTAGAGAAAGAAGAGAAAATTAAAGTAACAATAGCAATAGTTTGTAACAAAGGTCCAAAATAATTAGTAGCATCAGGTAAGAAATTAATTAAAATTCTTAGCATACCATAAGTAGAGAATTTTAGAATAGTAGCAGCTAGAATAATAGAACCAGCTAAAGGAGAATCAGCATGAGCTTTAGGTAACCAAATCATAAATGGGTACAAAGGAGTTTTAACAGCTAAAGCTAGGAAAAAACCTAACCATAATAATTTTTGACTATCTAAACTAATTTCATATAAAGAGATTAATTGGAAATCAGTAGAACCTACAAAATTAAATATAACTAAAATACTTAGTAACATAGGTAAACTACCCGCTAAAGTAAATAAAAAGAATAATAAAGCAGATCTAAATCTATCATTTCCATGTCCAAATATTACAATTACTATAAATAAAATAGGTAATACACTTTCGAAGAAAATATAGAATAGTAATAAATCTAAAGAAACAAAAGCACAAATTTGTAAACTTTCTAATAGTAAAAAAGATACTAAAAAAAATTTTAAATTTTTAATAATGTTATTATAATTAGATAATAAAGCTATTGGTGTTACAAATGTTGTTAATAATACAAAATAAAGAGAAATTCCATCTACTCCAAAATTTAAATGACAAAAGTTTAATTGATTAAACTCTGAAACAAATTGAAATTGAGTAGTATTTGAATCAAACTGATACCAAATAAATAAAGATATAAAGAAATTTATTAATGAAGTTGTTAAGGCTATTTGTTTCATTTGGTGTTGATTTTTTATTGTTTCATCTGAAACTAGTAAAATTAAAAAGGATCCTATTATAGGAATAAGTATCAATGAAGTAAGCATTTTTGATTTGATTCTTATACTTTAATTTACTATAAAATTTTTATCTATAAATATATAGATTTATATCTATATCTATATCTACAACTATATCTATATTTATATATAGTTCTATATTATAATTTATCATAGCAAATTTTAGTAATTAATAATTAGTATTAATTTTTCTTACATACTTTGATACTAGACTCTTTAAGTTTTTATGTTAAAATAGTTAATAGCGTAAAGAAAGAAAGTAAAACCATTTTCTTTGGAATTTTTCTGCTACTTATTAGACCAGTCCTCCTAGTTCTACTAGTTCTCCTAGAACTTATACTACTCCTAGACCTCCTAGTACCTAAAAAAGTAAACAAATTTAAATTTTTAATTCTACATATAAACTTATAAACCTATAATTCTATAAATCTATAAACCTATAAACCTATAAACCTATTAAAAAAAAATATAACTGATCTTAAAGAATTGAACACTTAGCTTCTACCTTATACTTACTAATTATTACCTAAAAATCTACTTACTACTAGTGGATAAGGTACTGTTTACTGTTACTGTTACTGTTACTGTTACTGTTACTGTTAAATTTTACTTTAACTATTTTTTTATTTTCTATTTTATATTTTCTATTTTATATTTAATGTTTAACTTAACACCCTTTATTACACTTTCTTTTTGTAATATATAGGATATGATGGTAGTGAACCAAACGATCCCTTAGGATTAATATTATAAATAAAAATAAGCAAATAAAAGCAGTTTCAAAACCAGTAGAAGTAGCATTAGCAGTTGCATTAGTAGTAAAACTTTTAAACAATCTTTTAACATGATATAAAAAAAAGAATAAAGTATAAAGTATCAAAAATAAAGAAAAATAAAGAATTTTTAATTTGAATTTTTTTTAACTCTATTTATTATTATTTATGTTTGGGATTAGAATTGATATTCTGTGTTTATATAGAATATAATTGGTACTAACTAATGTTAATACTCTTTTAGTATAAAATGAAGTTAGTAAAAAAAGGACGATAAACTTTAACCAAAAATCCCTCTTTACCTACCGAAGGCTCATATAAGGTATCGTAGGGTCCCCTAGGCTCCAATTTGTGTTAAAGGACCGGATCACTCGCTGCATAGCTGCGTAGCTATTTAAAAAAAAATAAAAAGAAGGATTGGACATTTATTCTGAAAAACGAATACCCTCCTACTGTTCCTAATTTTTAGTTCGTTGGAAAATGAGCTAGCGGTGAGTCCCTTATTCCGGCTTCTTTAGAATCAGCCGCCCCTTTTCTTGTGGTTAAACTTAAGGTTAGAAGCTTTTTGGTCCCTTTAAATTCAAAGGGTGAGTAGCTTAGAAATTCGTAGCGGGTTAATAAGTAGAAGCGTAGCTGGTAAGGTAAGGTTGTGGTGGGGTTATTTATAATTAAGGATATTTTTAATTTTTATAAATATTTAATTATATATTAATATACTAAAGTGACATAAGTTAACACTGTAAAATAAATGCTCAATTGCAAATAACAACTATATTTAAATTTTTTAATTCTTTCTTTATCACTACTAAAGAATTCAATTAATTTTAACCAATTTATAATAAAATCAGGTAATACTTCTGAGATCTTAATTTTTTTATTACTGAATAAATATAACATATAAAGATTTAATAATTGGTAAAGAGTTACTAAAGCACCACTCACATATACATAAATTTTTAAATAATAGAGATTATTAAAAATTCAAATATACTACTAAACCCTAATAATTTTAAGATTAATAAAAATCCTAATAAATATAAAAATAGAAATTTTAACCAACCCTTATTAAATCTACTACTCAACCACAAAAATAAACTACTATTATTAATTGTGTTACTATTATTTTCTGAGACTCCATCTAAAGAATAATTAACAGTAACCATATCTTTCCATAAAATTCCTGCAGCTCTCATAGATATTAAAATAAAAGGTCATCCTAAGATAGCAAAAGCCATTAATTATCGTCTTATCTGCGTTCTTTCAAAGGCTCTTGCTACAGTAGAAGTTTTAGTTTCAGCAGGGTAGGGTCTATTATAAATATATTTCATATAAACTCTTAAGAGTAAACTATAAATGATAAAATTCATAGCAGTTGGGAGAGCATTAACGGTAATTTGTGTGTTATTTAATATAGCTTCCCATTTGTATTGCTTTAAGGATACAGCTATTTCATTTAAAGTAATATCCAAAAACTTTCCTAAAGGTTTTAAAGAATTTATATTACCTACTATATTTGACAATTATTCACCATCTTTTTTTGGGATTCCTCTAACAGGTAATTAAAAATTTTACCTTTATCTTTATTATAAAGAGCAGACACATGATTATATAATTCTAATACAGTAACATTCTCTTTATCTTTGAATACTTCAAGTAATTCACTTAATTTAACCTCAGATAATTCTTTAGTATCAACAAGATATCTCTTGTTTAAAAAATGAGAGATTAATTTAACCCCATTAAATAAATTTATAGTTTTATTATAATCTATTGGACTACCCTCTGCATCTACCAACCAAGGTAAAACTTAACCGAAGCTAGAATTAGAACTTTTGAACCCAAGATCTGTTAGATCAGTTTTTTCTACTTCTGTTTTATATTTTATTAAACTTAACTGAGAGATACTTTCATTACTTTCTCTAAATATTTCATTAATATCTATATTATATTTACCCTATTATTAATATTTCCAGAATAAAGGATACCAGAAGTATGAATAAATTTGGTGATTTTTCCAAATTTAGTTGTTAAAGAATATAAATTTAATTTATACATATTTGTGATAGAGAAGATAATTGAAAAAAACAAAAAAGGAATTTACTTTTACTGATATTTTTATTTGTATTTTGTTTTTAAAAAGGCCGAGAGGTTAAAGTTATTAAAGCTAAATTGTTGAAAAAGGTAAAATTTAAATACTAAGTAAAAAGAAAAATAAAAAGAAGAAAAAGAAAAAGTTAAAGAAAAAGACAAATAATTTATATCTTATCACATTATATCTTTATATTATAACTTATATATTAGAACTTATATCTTATCTATGATATATTATAAGTAATATCTTATCTGATAACTTAGATCTTAGTTACTTATTACTTTGACTTATTACTTAGTATCTTTTATTTGATCTTAGTTATTAATTATTATTATTTTTTATTTTGTTTGTTGTTTTATTTTATTTTGTTTTTAACTTCCTTAGAATAATCCTTTTATTTATAACTTTAAAGATAAGTAGTACCCCCCCCTTTATAAAAAGTAGAAGAAGATATATCCATTAGATTTTTATTAATCAGAAATTTGATCATATATACGAATCCGGTGCTACTATTACTAATTTTTCTATGTGCTACTATTACGAACTTCCTACTACTAATACTAATTACGAAATTAAAAAATAGGTATTTAATAATTAGACATAGAATTGAGCCTTGGTTTATCTTGCTCTTTCTATTGCTCTTGCTCATTAAGATTAAACACTTCCTACTTATTCCTAATTCGATATCCGTTCTACGTTCTATGCTCTACGAAGGAAAGAGTCCTACTTTACCACCATTCCATTAGGATAGTGTAAACCCCGGACCGCTACCGAGGCCGGCCGAAGGCACCCTATCGATTAAGGTATCCTATATAATCAGGGAAGTTTTTTATATTCAGTCATCCATTAACCAACCTACAGCTACAGGAAGAGGTCCATTAACCAACTCCTCCTCCCTACAGCTAAAGGAAGGGGGAGGGGAAGCATGGTTAAAAAATGAAAGAATTTTTATACAAATTTTTGTTATACTTTTATAAAACAAATATTAACAAAAAAAAAATATTTTTTTAACTTAGTAAATTAAAGTATCGAAGAATATTTATACTACTATTAAAGTAAAGTATAAGTAAGTTTAATTTTTTTTATATATTAAAAAAAGCACCCTATTATACTTTATTCAGAATTTATTAAATATTTATTAATTATATATTATTTATTTATTTTATTCTTTATTTATTCATTATTTATTCATTATTTATTCATTATTTATTCATTATTTATTAAAATTTAAATTTTTAAAATGCAAAGAATAGATTCGTATAACAAATTACCTATTTTTCCTTCATAATAAATTTTAAGTATCAGGAATAAACTATTCGTATAGCGTATAGAAAAAAAATATATAAATTAAATTATAAATACTAATTTCTAAATTAGAAAAATTTTACCTTACCTTCGGGTCGGATCGGTGAAGGTTAAGGATCGGTCCAATTATAATATATAAACATATATTATAAATTATAAATTCTAAATTATAATTATAAATTATAAATTATATACTATATAGTATAAATTAAAAAAAGTTACAACCTTTAACATCAAGTTTCTTTATAAATTAGTACTGCTAAACTAAATACTTTACAGTACGTACATTTGCAGCCTATTTAGAAATGTTCTATTTCTTAATTAATGGTTTTAGACTCTATCTTAAAATTTTAGATTTAGTAGAGATCCATTTGTTAGTATCTAGGGGTTAGATTCTTGCTTGAGAGACATTCAGCACTTATCTATTATGTTTGTGGCTACCCAACTATGCGTTCCTATTTGTTACCTTTTTCTCAGTCCCCCCTTTTTAGAGGTTATGAGTAAAAACTTTGTGCAAGAAAGTTAAAAAGGATTTTCCCCAAAGTTCAGTTAAGATACTTTGAGTCCCTTACAAAAGTAAAAACAATTGGTACACTAGAGAAACACAGCCTATTGGTCCTTTCGTACTAGAAGGTCTGCCCCTTTTTACTATTTATCCCTCCAGAAGATAGGGACCATACTGACTCACGTCGTATTAACAATTATGTTATCGCAATAATATTTACTTACTACTTCAGTAGTTCACACTACTGTTCAGACTATGTCATCATTAATATTTTTTATTAATGCCGGATTCTCGTGTCAGGTTTATTGTTAGTGACTCTCACCTGTTAGTCGTTGAACCTTCATGATATACTAGAGATACTATCTCCATCACTTTATCATGCTCGGCTGCAAATTAACTTCGGCTAATGAAGTCTTTCTTGCAATTCTTCCAGTTTTAACCTTATTAAATTTAATTTTTTAATATAAATAAGGGGGCTTAATACATAAGGTATTTAAAATTATAATTATTTAAAATTATAAACCTATACGATATAGCATACTAGGTTCAAAATGAGGAGTTACAATATTTCTTAAAATTAATAATTGTTTTTTACCTATAGTTAATATCCATTGATTTTTTCGATCATGTAAAACTCCAGTATAAATATTTAATTTTCTATTTATACTTTCTGCTAATATTTTTACTTCTTCTTTGGTAAAATTGTTAGTATAAATTCGAACTCTATTTCTATTTTTATCAAAGTTACCATCTGACATTAATAAGTAAGCTAGTACAATTGGATTTAAACTTTCGGATATATTATGAGGTATAATTTTTAAATTTTTATTTTTTTCTTCATTAAATCTATAAAACATGTCATAATATTTATTAAAGAGAGGTAAAGAAACTGTTTTTAATCTATAATTAGTATAAGTCATATTATTACCTTTAACTTTAATAGCCTTAACAGGCGTATTTATATAATCATTAAACAATTTTCCTATGCTTTCAGCAAATTGTTTATAATTAGAACCGAAACTCATTTCAAATCTACTGTTACTTGTAGGAGAACTTTTAGAGATAGAACCATCACCTAACATTAAACCAATTAATATATAATGAAGATTATTTGGTAAAGAAATTGCATTTCTTATATTTTTAATGTTTATATTTTCCATTTATATTGTTTAAATTTTAAATTTTAAATTTTTATAGTGTTTAATTTTATTTTGATTTTAAATTTTAGTAATCAATATTTAAATTTACTTATGTAATTACTTTCTCACTTTTTTTAAATAAAAAGGATTGTTAAAGAAAGTAAATTAACCCAACTCACGTACCCTTTTAATCGGCGAACAGCCGAACCCTTCCAAGCTTCTTCCCCCGGAGGATAGGATGAGTCGACCAATAATGTTATCACTTAGGCTCTTTATCCTAAATTTCCAATTTTCACAAATTGGTTCAGACTATGTCATCAACTAATTATATTTTTTTTTTTCTTATCTAATTTGTATTGTATTAAACCCCATAGGTAAAAGGGGTTTTATGTATTAAAGGTATTTTATATCTCATACTTTCATGTATATGTGGTTTTATTAAATTATGTAGTTTTAAGGCATCTTTAGAATTAAATTTTATGACAAAGTAAATTTTTTTATGTAATATTACTTCACTCATAAAACCGAATTTTTCATTTAACTCCTTACTTAAAATTAAGTTTTCAGTTTGAGTATAACTTTGAGTATGAAGGATCAGTGTTTTTCCATCTTTCTGTAAAGAACCATCACCCATAATTCAGTAAGCTAATCCTCTATCTGTTAAATGATTTTTTATTAAACCTACATGTATTATTTTCATGTGTTTATTTCCAGAATCTACATAAAACAAATTCCAAACCTCATCAAAGAAAATATGAGAAAAACTCTTAAACCATAAACTTTTGGTTAAACCTTTTCTTTTTCCTTCTAAAGTTATCCGTCTTCCCGGTTCAATCATAAAGGAATAATTTTTAAAAATAGAGAATAAATGAAGTAAAAACTCTTCTTGAAGATAACCTTGTTCAAATTTAATTAAAGCATGATTACTTTTTTTATACATACAAGCATCACTAAGTACCATTCCTATAGCTATTTCTCTTAATTCCGCTGTTAATGGTAATATTTTTTGTTTCCATTCTTGCCAATACTTAGAATTAAGATGATATCCATCTCTATAATTTCGAATTTCTTTTGATAATATTAAAGTTTTTTTCATGTTTAATAATTTATTTTTATGTTAACTGCTAAAATACATAGAAACTTTTAGATTTATTTTATTAGTTGTTGGGCTTTCGTGGCAGGATTATTGTTGACATAACTCACCCACTAGTCGTTGAACGTTCTAATTTCATACTTGTGCAAGTAATGTCGAAATTAGCTTCGCTTCAAGTTATCTCAATGAGACTTTCTTGAAATTAACCCAATTTTCAATAAGTTATTTCTAATTTAAGCGACATCGTTCTATCGCATTTATTAGTTTATAAAATTAAATATTTATTAATTCGATTAAATAAACTAAATCTTTAACTTTTCAGTAAAGTTAGACTATATCTTCAACCAGTATATAAAATACACTTTATATAGATTCTGGTTGTTGGCGTGTAGTCGTTGAGGGTTCATATAGTTTTCTATTTACAGTTTATAAGCTTACAGTGAAATATTTGGCTACAATAGCACATAAAACTATAGACTTCCCTGCTGATTATCCAATCTTTAAAATTATGACTAGTTAATTTTAGTTATAAATTATAAACTAGTATTTAAAGCTTAAAGGATCTTCCAGCAAAAAGCCAACTTCTAAATTAATATTTCTATTAAAATTCCCCGATTAGAATAAATTAAAATATACTATGATAATATACAATATAAAATTTTACTTAATATAATTTTATTATAGAATCCTAATAAGTCTTTTAAAATAAAATATACTTTCTAGTAAAAAATAAGACTTTAAGACTTTTAAACTTTTAGACTTTGAGACTTTGAGACTTTTCTCACTAGTCATTAATTATTTTTAATCTAAAGTAAAAAAGTATTTGTCAATTGTAACTAATCAGTTGTAATAAAATATGATTATAAATCAAGGTGCCAAACAGCCGAGACAATGTGTACTCTCGTCGGCTATCAGCCTGTTCAAATTTTTGTTATCGTAGTTTTTTTAATGACTACTTCTTACCTTCACAAGTAAGTTCAGACTATGTCATCATCTTTAATTTTTTAAATGTAATCTATAATCAAACGTAAGTTTATATCTCATTTCTACTAAATAAGGGTCAATTAAATTATAAAAAATTTTATAGCTTAAATGTTTTATAACGATAACTTTGTTATTTTTATTTGAACGTACTTCACATAACAAATTAAATTTACTACTTAGTTGTTTAGACATTAATTCAACTTCGTTATTTGTAAAGCTATGGGTATTTAAAACAACGCTTTAATTTGGGGTATTTTATTATAATCTAATTTTCCACCGATTTTTATTCTATTTTTAATGTTTAAAATAATAATCTAGCAGCAGACTTATAAATACATAAATTTAGATTAACATACTCTTAAGAATTACAATTTTTTATTTTTATACTTTACTATTTAGTTATTTTTTAAAGATGCCGGGCGCTCGTGGAAAGATTATTGTTTACATGACTCACTTTCTAGTCGTTGAACGTTCTTACTTTGAATTTTTAAATTTAAATTATGTAAAAGTAAGCTTCGCTGCAAATTTACTTTTTTAAATAAATAAATAATAAATAAATAAGTAGTTTTTGCAATTCACCCGGTTTTTAACTACTGTTTCACAACAGAAGAGGACAACAAACTTATCCCTAGCGTAACTTTTATCAATTGATCCCCGTCTATTCCATACTATAGCGAGGGGTCACTATGCCCTACTTACGTATCTGTGCGACTTTTGGGTCTTTCAGTTAAGCATGCTTTCCGCCATTGTACTCTCCGCAACCCTTCACTGGTTGATTGATCTCCATTCAATTTCTAGCTATGCCTTGTAAAATTTGTATATTATTTATGTGACTAATTCTCGTTCTTCTAAATAAGAAGTAAAGAAAAGTTTTTTTGAAATAAATTTTCACTTATTAACCTAAGTTTTTGTTTGAATATTCTAATTTAATTCAAGCTTCAATCTTAAAGAAAGAATAAGAATAAATAGTATATTTAAAAAATATGAAATATTTGGATGTACTTTGCTACTCTATTAAAGACGACCGCCCCAGTCAAACTGCCAATTAGTCAACTATCCCTTCATTCCTCTAAATTCCTATAAAATAAAGAAAAATTATTTTTGTTTTTTTCAATACAATAAATGATTAAAGAGGTGTATAAGGTAAACACAAACCCAACCTTAGTTATAAGGTTTCCACTATATGTCTATCGACTTACCTATTCACTATTAATTAAAGTTGTTCTAGATTCATGTGATAACTAACTACAGTAAAGCTGCATCAACACTTTATTTGTTATCGTAATGACTATTTATTCATTACTTCAGTAACTCACGCTACTGTTCAGACTATGTCATCAATTAATTTAAAAACAAAAAATTGTCGGATTTTCGTGTCAGGTTTATTGTTAGTGAGACTCACCTGTTAGTCGTTGAACCTTCATGATCTTTATAATTTTTTTAATAATCAAAAAGAATAAGAGTAAATTTAAAATTATATCACTAATTCATGCTTGGCTGCAAATTGACTGCAATACTTCATATTTACAGTATTTTTTGCAATTAATCCGATTTATTATACAGACCCCATGCTATTCTAGGGTCTGTTGAGGCTCCGTTAAATTTTACAATTTAACATCCTCTAAGAACCGTACGTGCGACTTTCATCGCATACGGCTCAGGCATTAAGTAAATTTAAATATTTAAATTTTTATTTTTTTTTATTGGTATGCCTTCGTGTGTTAGTTAAACTATCTCTACCTGAATTCATATTCAAGGCAATAGAGAACATTTTGTTAAAACCTTCCTCAGTTAAATACTGTTTTTCTTTTTTAAGTTGATAAAATCTCTTAAAATCTTGAAAATCTAAATATTTTCTAGTGAGCATAGGATATTCCTCGAAAAAAGGAATAAATGTTTCAGGTGAAGAATTGTAATAAAATGATCTATCTTTACATAATTTAGCTTTTTCTAAACAATCAATATTTTTAAGTACTGGTTGTAGATTTCCCACATTAAAATACTCCTTAATCGCTTTAAGAATTTCATAATCATGGGTACTTTGTGAGATTGATAATCTATTTCTAGTTACAATTTTAGATGTTACTTCTGATTTAGTTATTAATGTTCCAAAACTTCCCTCTGCATCAACAAAACCTTGAATTCAAAAAGGATTAATTTTTATTTGTTTGAGATTTAAATGATTAAATAATTCTTCGAAAGACCTGTTTTTATTCATTTCATTTTTAAGAATCATTATTTTTTTTAAACCCTCTAATTTTAAATGGTCACCTCTAACTACAATATCAGAAGCTTCTTTAAAACTTTTAAAATTAAGTTCTTTAGATGATTGTAAAGGGTATTTAATAAAATGAGGTATTACTTTATGAATTATATCTTCTTTGCTTTGTACAACAAATCTCATACAATCTTTAGATGAAGGTATTACTATTCCACATCCAAAAAATTTCTTTAGTTCATATAAAACTCCTGCAGAATGAGATTTCTGAGTGACACTTAATCTTAAAGATACCTTTTTCTTATTAGCACCTGTGCTGGATAATAGAACTATTATGAAAGAACCTTCACCGTCTATAAATCCTGTAACCCAGTTAGGGTTAAGTATAAACCCGTCAATAGGTTTAGTAAAATCTTTGTTTAACTTATTTAAATTTTTCATCATAATTTTTTTTAATACTGTTAGCTTTAAACTAATTACATTTGGAGCAGGTTAGACTTTAAATATTATTTTTATAGGATTCAATATTATTTTTAATGATATGATCTAATATTATTATTATTAAAATTGATAAATAATTTTTTTATTAAATTTTCTTAACACCAATTCAAAGTGGGCATCCTTTCAGATTAGTTAATCATAACCTATCCTTATTATTACAACAAGGCATTTGCTTTTTTGAATTTCCTCTACCCACTAACGGTTATTCTTCTTCACAGATAGAACCTCCAATTCACTAGCTAAATTAATAGCTAATTTGGTCGTTATTGGGTTTACCTAGTTTTTACAATTACACATTTATAATAACCTTAGGACTCCACTATATGTATTTATTTTATCGATCCATTAAGAAAAACACGGGAATATTTTTCTACTTAATAAATACACTTCAGACGTGAATTCACTTTACATTGTCCATAGTTATTTAGCTCTTTAATCTTTAAAAAAAAAACTAATTGAACAGGCTTCATGCTTTAAAATTACCTCTAACGCATGCTGTTTTGAGCTCGAATAATGGATTATTAGGTGGATTTTCACCACATTGCAATTGTAAACTTATCTAGTCGCAATTTTAATCCAGTTTTATTTAAGTTTCCCGTCCCACTGGAGGTAACGCGCATCTGCACGCGTAATTCAATTTCACTGAGCAAGTTGTAGAGACAGTGAGGCCATCGTTACATTATTGATACCGGACCACATTTAATGGCCAATTTATTTTGCTACCTTAGGATCCTCATGGTTAAGACCGCTATTAACCAGATTTTCAATTAGTCACAGTTCCCTATGACCGCATTTATATTAATGGCATTGGGCAAATTTCACACAGTATACTACCATATTAATGATTGCACTGTGTTGTGTTTTTAGTAAACAGTCGTGGCCTCCGATTATGTGCCACCCTGTGATACAGTTATAATTTTATTAAGATTTAATAATTTTATTACTTAAAACAGGGTATCTCTTATCGTCTAACTTATGAGATGAACTTGCCGAGTTCCTTAACAACTTTTAGCTCTACGCCTTAGTATACTCTACCTACGAACCTGTGTCGGTTTAGGGTACGGTAGTATATTTGTTAAAAAAAAAATATATAAAACAAAAAATATTATTTTCCTGGTCCTTAATATAAGGACTTTCTATTTTATACTCATCAGCCAAAACTTTGGTTTTGGTCCTTAGAGGCCGCATTCACACAAAACGGATTAACCTTTCCAATTTGCAACCCTTTCGTATTCGGCGAGAAGTATTATAACTTCTTTTTACGTTACTCATGTCAGCATTCTCTCTTCAGTAACCTAAAAAATAATGAAACACTATTCTATTATTAGTTTGACTGAATGTTCTACTACCTAGATTAAGAACAAATTATAGGTAAAGATCTAATTTAATTTTAATTTTTATTTTAATTTTAATTTTAATTTTTATTTTGTTTTTTTAATTTATTCCTAATCAACACGATATCGGTTGATTGTTTAAGACCCGTTAAATTTTCGGCGCTACGATCTTAACTGCTGATGCGTTGTTACAAACGTTCATTAAAAGTAGCAACTGCCAAGCTCACTTCCCAGCTGTATTCGATTATGCTACGTCCTTAATTTCACTTAACAATCATTTGGGACCTTGATCTGTGTTCTCGGCTGTTTCCGTCTTGACTACCCAACTTAGCATGAGTAGTCTGAATGTCTACCATCAATTTATGTAATTCCGAGATTCGCTTCCAAAGGTAAGATTTTCGAGATCCCCACAACCTAAACGCATATAATTTATGTTAAAGATTTACCAATAACAATACTTATAATTGTTGGGAATTGCCTTGCTGTACCTTCATAAATCTAGTGTAGACGTCATACTTAAATATGTTTCGGTAGAAAACCAGCTATCACCAGGTCAGATTGGCATTTCACCGCTTACCAAGACTCATCGGAGAATTATGCAACATTCACCCGTTCGATCCATTATAATCTGGCCTTGGTAAGATCACCTGGCTTCGGGTCTAATAGAAGTAACTTATCCATCACTATTTATTTATAAAATTTGTATTTTTATAATATAGTCCAGTCGCTTTCGCTAGGGCTTTTAACCTTGCTACTCCTATTAACTTGCTGACCCATTATGCAAAAGGTACGCCGTCATTCTTTAGTCTTTTATGATTTAAAGTAGAATTTCGACTGCTTATAGAGTTACTAATTCAAGAACTATTTCACCGATTCATTAGATTTAATTAACAAAAATTGTTAAATTTTATCTAACTCACTTTTTGTATACTACTCGCTTTTCAAACTTTTCCTTTACAGTACTTTTTCACTATCGCTAAATTTATAATACTTAGCCTTAGAGGATGGTTCCCCTATTTTCCGACAAGTTTTCTCTCATCATACTTTATTTTTATATTAATTTAAAATTTAATTAAATTTTTTAAACTATAATAAATTTATATTAATTAATAATCTACAGGACTTTTGTATTTGACCTTCTATGGTACATTAACAATAAATTAAAAACCAATTAAGGTTAATTATTTTATAAATTTAATGCTAACTAATAGATCTTTAGTAATTATTAATAATTGTTTAAACAAGACTAATATTTATACTAAAGGTTTAAGTTATTCAATTATTAATTTATATTAGGCTAATCCGATTTCACTCACCATTACTCTCGGAGTCTCGGTTGATTTCCTTTCCTTTCCTTAATAAAATGTTTTACTTCAGGAAGTAAATGATATAAAGGTTTTCCTTAGGATCGCTTACATTTTTCATATCGTAAAATAATAAAATATTATTTTTGAAGCTTTTGGTGTTATACCTCCTTTTTTATAAATTTGCAGTAGTTTTCCTTAATAACCCCTTTGAATTACTTATATCTCCATGATATTTATTTTTGATGTTATACAATATTGTCATCGATACTTTTAATAGGGATTATTTGATATTTTTAACTATCTGGTAACCTTAGTAAAAGTAAACTAACAAACAAACAAACAAACAAACAAAAAACAAAAAACAAACAAAACAAACAAAAACAAAACAAATTAATAAATAAAATTAAAAAATATAGTTACTAGAACCTAAAACCTAGAACCTATAAACTAAACTAAAAACTAGATCAAATAAACTAGATCAAAGATACTAGATAAAGATCAAAGACACTAGATCAAATAAACTAGATCAAAGATACTAGATAAAGATCAAAGACACTAGATCAAATAAACTAGATCAAAGATACTAGATAAAAGATAAGACACTAGAGAGTAGATCATAGATACTAGTTACTACAAAGTAAAATACTCTATACTTTGAAGATTTATAACCCTAGAATTTGCAAAAGTGTTTTTTTTTTAATAACTTTTAGGCAAAGACGAAAAAATAAATAATAGTTTAATAGTTTAATAATTTAATAGTTTAATAGTTTAATAGTTTAATAGTTTTATAGTTTTATAAAGGATAAGGATTTATTTATTAAGTACATTGAAAATATTTTATATATCAATTCTGATGAATATTAATCATCTTTAATTTTATGAAATGATTATAAGCTTTGGTATTAGAAAAGGTAAAGTTGATAAACATATGATGCTAGAAGATATTCAAGATATTCAATATCACTATTATAAAAATTAATAAATTACCTGAAAAATTTTATCCTTTGAAATATGGAAAGGTTATTTTTAATGATGTAAATAATTTCTTTGTTTAGATTACACCATTAACTTTAGCTATTATCATCCAAGTTTAAAAAATAAGGTTGATATTTATAAATAAGGTAATAGGTAATCTTATTTTTCATTAAACTAATACTAACTCTAGTTGTAATAGATTTATTATAAAATTAGGTGTTAATAATTATAAAAAATTTTTACTATTGATGGTAAAGTACAGTTATTAACTGTTTCTAAACTAAGTAGATTTATTAAGAAAACTAGAATAAGTCGCGCTTATAATGAAAATTTTATAACTCTTGATATTGAAACTAGACTTATAAATAATTAGCATCATCCTTATTTAATTGCTTGGTACGATGGAAAGAAATCTAAAAGTTTATTTGTAACTGATTATAGATCATCAGTTGAGATGATTAAATAAAGTATCTTATCATTTTGTATATTAAAATATAACAGACATAGTATTTACATTCATAACTTAGCTATTTTCGATGGTATCTTCTTATTTAAAGTTATTACTGAAATAAGTAAACTTCATATTTTAATGAATTAAGGTAAAATTATTCAATTAGAATTAAACTTTACTCCAGAAAAAGAAAATAAGAACCAAACTATTATTCTATACTTTAGAGATGAGATAATTATCAAATATTATTAGCTTTATTAAAATTTTAGGTAAATAATTTTTGAAGTGTTTTATAGACTATAGAAATAAATCATTTTTTTTTCTTATATAATTAAAATGAACATAAACTTTAATACATTGGTAAGTACCTGCTTTAACTTACTTTGATTATGTATCGAAAGAAGAATATTACAATGACTCTAAAATCTTTCAGGATATTAATTGGTCACTTAAAGATGAAGCAATAATTTATTGTATTGATGATTGTGTTAGCTTATATCAATTAATTAAGAAATTTAATCTATTCTATATTTATAACTTCCACATTAATATTTTTCCTAAAACCCTAATTTTGAAGGTAAATAAAAATGTTTTATGTTCATTTAGTAGTTTTCTTAAACTTGATTAGGAAATAAAAACCTATTAATTTATTTTTTTATATTTTCAATGGTAATATAAGAAGCTTAAGTAGTATATGTTAGCTCCAATATTAAAAAATAAAGAATTTTACCTTAGGAATATTAAGCGTTAAACAGATTAAGCTTAGAAAAAAATATTAAACTCCCTCCATCCTTAACTTTATAACCCTTTAAATGGGCCTTAACTCCCCTTTACTATATAACCCGACCCATCTGTTGCCCTTTATTTTAGTAGGTAGCCGAGGGAATTTTTATACCTTCCCTACGGGTAAGGGAGCCGTAGGCTTAGGATTATGTAGGGACCCAATTTGTCCAAAAGGGAGAGGGAAAAGAAGAATTAGAGATCGGCTCCCTTCTTTCCTTACGGACCCTTCTTCGAAGTTTAGGAAGGCTAGGGATCATAAAGAAGAAGGATTAAGCAAGCTACCTGAATATGAATAAAACTAGGTGTTGGAAGTATTCTTCGATTAATAAAATTTTTAACTTTAATTTTTAATTAGGACTACTCACCTTTAAATAACTAGTTAATCTGCGTAGTTAGGGGTAAAGATTTTTAGAAATGATTCATAAGAAGCTGATTACTCGAAGCTTAAAATATTTATTTTTAAAGAGTATCCAAGGTATGAAATTATGGAAATAAAAAAAGTGTTTTAAGACAGTAGGATTCGTAGGTAATGTTTTTTAAAGGTACATTTATTATTTTATTAAGGAAAGGAAAAGATGGAAGGTGTCTACAAAGTACAGCCTTAAGTAATATAAGTGGAATTTTTAAGAGCTGTAAGGAAAAGATCAGTTAAAGTATATTTTTTTATTGTAATTTTTATGTGTAATTAAATTTAATTAGATTTAAGCCGAAAGAAGGGATCGAACCTTCTTTTTACCGTCATGAATGGTATGTTTTAACCTTTTAAACTACATCGGCTTATTTAATTTAAAACTTTTACCTCCTAAGGTATACAATTATTTATTATCTTAATTAAAAAATAAACCTTATACTTTATAATAATAGCTTGAACTGGAAACCTAAATTTTACCTTTAGTTTATAATTCTTTCTTTAATATTTTGTTTTTAAGATTCATACCTGTTTAATGGTAATGAAAAATACCGTGAAAAAGAAAAAGTTTTAATCTATCAGTTCATTTTAAGTAGCTAAGGTAGAAGGTGGTTAAGGTCGTGTAATTATGACTATTAATTAGCTCCCGACCTCCACCCCTAAGTTATAAGTAGCACCAATATATCCGGAGGGAAAAGTCCATTATTCGAATATAAAGGTAGGTACAGGATAAGAAAACTAAGGATTCTTAAGGAAAAGGTTAATATACTTCCTTAAATACCTTACATTTTATTTAACTATTAAATATTTGGGTATACAAACCTTCCTATCCTTTTATAACACTCTTAAATATATTAGTATCCTAATGATTAACTGTAATAAAGGGAATTGACCTTTTATTAAATTATATTATAGCAGTATTACATACTGTTAAAGTTAATTAAAAAAAAGATAAAGGATCCTTTTCTAACACTCTACAAGATAAATAACATTACAGTATTATTGAATTACACAATGATTTATTCAATAAGATAGAAGGCTCGTACTCTGAATATCATAGCTTATAGTAGAGAATAATCAAATTTAAACATTACCTTTTACTAAAACGGCCTAATTTACTTATCTTAGGTTTAGGTCTAATAAAAGCTCCCTTAAATTTTTACAAACAGATATGCTATTATCCCTAAATCCCATAACTGATAAGAAAGGGTGGTAACCCTTAATAATCCCATTATTATAGCGAAGTTAGGTTTCATAAAGGTAAATGGTCCTTTTAAAACGATTAGAAGCTCCCGTAAGGGAAACTTAAGGAAGGAAAGTAAGGGTCCCTTGCTTTGCTTACATATTTTATTCTCATTAAGTAGGTGGGCTTATATGGCCCTTAGGTCGGATCTGGACCGTATACTAATACTCACCTTGGACAAATTAATAATTTATAATAACCCTTTGGCTCCTACTTTTACTTCTTTACCTAAGCTCCTTACTACTTAGGAATAATAAACCCTAGAGAGGGGGTTAAGATTAAGAATGATGTATAGTTAACTTATAACCTGGTCTCTCCCCCCCCCCCCCACATAGCTTCGAATATTTTTAAGAGTTTTTTATACCCGGCCCTTCGTAGAACGAATTTAGTCATTAGGGGTGCAAATAACTACGTAGGCTCAGATACGGGGAGAGAATTAAGTAAATAAATTTTTATTTACTTGAAATATATGTACTTAAGTCAATACCTAATTCAGAATAAGGTATAGGATGGGTTATTAAAAAATGGGAAGCGTGCAGACTTACCAATAATCCTATTATAATTAGAATAGGATATGAATTGTAGATAGTTTTACTAAAGTTAATTGATATTTAATATATAGTTTAATATATTTATTATCAAATTTATTTAAAATATAATCTTGATATCTTATTATAAGATTTAATACAAAATAAATCATAAATAATATAAAAACACTTAATATTATCACAAAAAGACAAAAATAAAGAACTAACTCTCTACCTAGTAGGTCGTCTAGTTGTCCGCTAACAGCGACAGGTCTAAAAAATATAGCAATTTATTCTAATAAAGTTTCACTAATATTATTAAATATATTATCTATATTACCTAAAAAATTTTGAGATGTATAACTATATTTTTCTACTAATTCTTCTGCTGCTTTTACTACTGAGTTTTTTGCTGTTACGTCTGGTATTAATTCTTTTGATTTATCAAGACTAGATACTAATTCTTCAGAATTTTTTTAATCTCTATATGATTTGGATCCATTCTTCCTGTAAGATTTTGCCACCGACCTGTTCTTAAAGATTCTGTTAAAGAATACATATATGAATTTAAACCTACTGGATTCTCAGTAGCCATAACATGAAAAGTAGTTCCAGCAGAGACTCCTAATGCAGCTAATCCTGCAATTAATTTTATTTTGAGAGGTCCTGCAACTCTGTTATAGGCATATACTGCTGATCCTATAATTCCAAAATGTACTCAAAAACTAGAGGGGATACGTATTACAGGGTCCTGTGCTCCTACATGATTATTAGGAATAGAATTATAATTATAATTATAATTAGAATTAGTATAAACCATAGCTAAAATGTCTATATTGTAATTAATATATATAAAAATTAGAAAATAAATTAATAATTTAAAAATAATAGAAATTATAGTCAGTATAGCACATAAGACCGTAAATAAACTAACTACATTTTTAATAAAACTGTTATTAGCAGTTATATTATATAGCTTATTTCCTAAAAGTTTTTTTGATGCTAAACTTACTAATGTAATAGCTATTACTATCAAAGTTAAAGTTGGAAGAAATAAAAAAATAATGATAAAAACATTGTTAACATTAAAAAGAATTCTTGATAAATTACTGATACTAAGGTCTCATATCCTTTTTATAATTATTATTAATTATTAATTATGAATTATTAATTTTAATAATGAATTTATTAATTTTAATAATAATCTTTAACATGACTCGTGGCTCGATCAAAAGGAATAAATCACTCTAAAAAGGAATGGTTATGCAATATTTTCGCATAGCTTAGTTACTTAAATTAAGGCAATTACACCTTACTTTATATTATAATTTTTAATAATTAAAAAATATTAAAATTTATAAAATAATAAATAATTATTTTATTAATTTATATTTTTTATTTTTTTAATAATTTTATCTTTATAAAAATAATAGAATAAACTCTTAAACTCAGGTGGCTAAAAAGCAATAAGCAAGAGTAGCTAATCTTAAAAATAAAATATTTCTATTCTTCCACTCCATCCCTTTTCTATGAATTAGGGTCCCTCAATCCTTTTCCTTCGAAGATAGTAGCAACCCCCTACGGCACCTAGTTATACCCCTTACCCGTAGGGAAGAAATAATAAACCCTTACCCGTAGTATCCTTCACAAAATACATTTTAATTTTTAACCCTTCTTCTATTTATATGTTTGCTAACACAACTTCAACTTTGATTTTGTTTTTTTTAAATTTTACCTTTTTTATTTTGTTTTTTGTTTTTTTTTTTTCTCAAAAAGTGTTAATTAGCGTTAAATTTGTAACTTTTTAAGACTATTCAATAATAAATTTTTATAAAATTAATAAAAAAAATAACTACTAACCCAGTCAATTTCTGAATTATGTAATTTATCCTGAAATGATCTCGATAGCAAACAAAAACAAAAGTAATGTAGCAATAGCTGCAGCAGTAACTGCTTACTCTAGAACCCATATGATCCAAGAACAATAGTGATATATTTTATAGTGACACTGATTCATTTTTAACTTATAAACCACTACTTGAAGAATTAATAGGTAAAGAATTAGGTTAAATGAAAGATGAATTATAAGGTAAATCGAATAAAGAAGCTTATTTCTTTGATATTAAGAAATATGGTTATTGGTATGAGGATGATAATAGATCTAAAGTTGAAAAATCTGTATTTGCAGGGGGGGCTTAAGAGAGATTCTTTAATATTCAACGAAATTATAGATATATTTAATGGAAAGAGTATTGTTAAAGATATTCCTACAAGATTTTATAAATCGTTTAAAGATTTAAGTATTAATATTTCTAATGCTAAGTAAGTATTAAGAAAACTAATATAAAGAAATTAGTAGGTAATCAATATCTATCATTAAAAATAGATGATGATAATCTTAAAATTTATAAAACAAGAATTATAAAATATATAATTAATAAATTATAAATTTGTGTTATTTTATCAGCTTTAATAGAATCTATATACTTGAGAACATAAAATATACAGAAAGACTTAGTAAAATAATTACTAAATATATTATTATTATTCTAATATATAATCTTATATAAAAGTCCCTACCACCATAATTAATCTGTCTTTCAATAGAATTAAGCCATTCTAATATAAATTTAGGCAAATATGTAGGAATATTAATTTTTTTGCTAGAATAATTTATATAAAGAAGATAAATGTTAATTAAGTAATGACATATAAGAAGAAAACATGGTATAGTTCCATACAATAAATATAAATATAAATTTAAATAATAAATAAAAACTACCTTTTGGTAATATTTACTAAAAATACAACCAATAATAAAAAAATTATAAATTTTAACCAATTAGGTAAATTCTTTTTTATAAAATTTATTAAACCGAAAGGTCGCATAGAAGAAGATGTAGAGGCTTTATTTTTAAAATTTTTCTGATGCACAGCTTTAACTGCACCTACCCCATCATCATTACTTGAAGTATTTTCTAATTCCACTTTTATTCCTTTATTCAAACTTAATTTTTTAATATTAAATAAAGAAAATATAATCGTTGGAACACCTACCTTCATAAAAAACTTCATAAGTTTAGCTTTATTAGCTTGTAATTAAAAAAATTTATGCTGAGGAACCTTCTTAGGATATTCACTAAATGCTGTTCTTTCAAACAATCTTACAATACCTTTATAAATAAAATATGAAGATATATATAAAAATCCAGTTGTTATTGGATTAGTAGTAATATTACAAAGTAAAGGAGATATTACTTTCTCTCCATTCACAATTAATTCATTTAAAGTGATTTCACCTAACTCTCCTAATGGTTTATCTATCTTAATAATTTCCAATATCTCATCTTTATTATTTAAATAAGTTTCATTAATAACTTTCATATCATTTAAATTTAAACTTTCACTTGTATCTATCGTACACTCAGCGTTTAGTTTATTCTTAAATGCTTCCCATTTCGCATCAGAATTAAAATTTTTATCCTTAAAAAACTTTATAACTCTTTCTACTTTAAGTAATACATCTTTCTCATTAATTTCTACTACTTCAGACTGATCCTCGTTAATAAATTTTATTAGTCCATCCTCATCTATAATTTAATTTTTTTTACTAAGTTCTTCTTTAATATTTAAAAATCTTTTTAACGAACTAGAAGGGAACTTCTCATCAATATTTAGAAAATTTAGTTTACTATCATTTATTCTATTTTCAATTATTTCATCCTTTAATTTAGCTAATTCCTCTAGTTGTTTAATTATCTCCTCTTTAGTTAATTCTTTAAACTCCTGTGAGTTATTAAATATAAATTTTTCCTTTTTCATTCCTTCTTCAATTATAGCTTTTAAAATAGGAGAAGTGATTCCAGGTACACCATCTTCTGTATATAAATTATAAAAATTTAAATTATTTTTGTTTTTTTTCATTTTCTATTTATTTTGTTATCGATCTTAATTTACTATTTAATCTCTGAATAATAAGATATTAAGTGTTACTAGTTACCTGATGTATATACTATCATTGTATTATACTGTCTAAAGACTTAATAGTAAAAATTGGAGAACTTCTTATTAATAAAAAAACAAATAAAAAATTAGCAGGAGGCCCTTTCCTACGGTTCTTACCTTTTCTACGGTTCCTACCTTTCCTACCTTTACACCTTTCCCACGGTTCCTACGGTTCCTATGGTACCTATTGATAAGGGCTGGGATGATCTAAACTATTACATTTATAATATCTAAATACAATATTATTATCTTAAACTTCTTTAAGTTGACTATTAGCTTTTACCTTGAGCTTAACCTGAGTGAAAACCAAAAAAAGTAAATAAGATTAAACTTTAAAATACATTTATTTTGTTTTTTTAATTATTTTTATTTTTAAAATTCTTTTTATTTTTAAAATTATTTTAAATTAGTGTAATTCTCTTGCATCTTTAATATATGAACATGTTAGGATAGTAAATACAAATGCTTGTATAAATGATACACCAATTTCTAAACCAATGATAGCAATGAATAAAGCAAAAGGAATTAAAGTTAATACAGCAATTAAGATACTACTGCTAAACATTTTGTATAAGAAAGTTGATAAAATTTTTACTAAAGTGTGACCTGACATGATATTAGCAAATAATCGCACTCCTAAAGAAACAGCTCTAGCTAAATATGAAACTAATTCAATTAAAACTAATAATGGAACTAAAACTAAAGGAGTTCCTGAAGGAATAAAGAATGAGAAGAATTTGATACCATGTAAATAAAATGCTAAAATAGTAACACCAATAAAGATAGTTACACTTAATCCTAAAGAAACTACACCACTAGCTGTTACAGCAAATGAATAAGGAACATTAGAAATTAAATTACCAATTAAAATAAAGAAGAATAAAGAATAAATGAAAGGTAAGTAAACTTCGTTGTGAGATCCAATTTGTTCTCTAACCATTGAACTTAAACTTGCAAAAGATGATTCTAGAGAGATTGACCATTTACTTGGAATTAATTTTGATTCATTATTTCCTAAAGAATGTAATCCTACTACAATAACTAAGATAATACAAGTATATAAAGCTAAATTAGTTAAACTTATATTTAAATGACCTAATATAGGTACATTCAATCCCATTAAACTAACTACTTCGAATTGATTTAAAGGTGATAATACAAAAAATTGTAACATAAAAAAAAAATTAATTTACTGATATTTTAATTTCTTTTAGTAATTTAAATAGATGGGGTACCAAATTTATTGAGTATAATTTAAAGCTGCTCAAATATAATGGGATGGAGAGAATCTTAATCTGATTCTTAATGTGATTCTTAATCTTAATCTTAATCTTTATATTAATATTAATCTTAATATTAATCTGCTCTTTACCTCCTTATTTTGTTAATACTAAATACTATTTTTTTATTTAAATATATATTGAATTTTATTTAATATAAGACCTACTTATAAAAATCAAAAGTATCATAAAATAGGGAGAGATTTTATCTCTGCTGAAAAAAATATATAAAGAGCCTGTTAATTTATTAGCATCTGTATTTGTTATAATTACAAGTAATGCCATTTGGGTTAAAAATTTGTGCTTCCACAGGTATGAGTAGAAGATTTCATTATATTACTTTCAATAAAAAATAATAAACTGAAATTCCTAATTTAATTTTATTTCACTTGGGAGCTAATGGTACTCCATTTGGTAATTTAATAGTACATATTACTGCTTTAATCTTATGGGCTTTTACTAGACCTACAATTTTAATGGTAGAATTTTATTTAAACCGATCCCTAATAGGTTGCCGAATGGCTAGGGAGGTGGGGTAATTACTAGAAAATTAGTTAATCATGATACTATTGTTATAATTAATCCTATTAAAGCTTTGGTAGACTAATGTTTAAACCCTAATCTTTATAATAGTACCCCTATTGGTAATAATGCTTAAAATCGTGTAAGTTTATATGGTAACTATTGTGCAAGGGATAAAACATTTAATTCTGATGTAAGCATCGGTAAATTTAAACAATTTAATTCATTACTAATCGATATTTTTAAATCTATGTATTGGGAACTAACTAAAAAATAATTACTTCTGCTTTTATAATGAATCTTTTTTTAAAGTAAGAGTTAGAATATCTATAAAACTAATTAAGTAAAATAAGTGAGATTACTTCTCTAAACTGAGTATTCTAAATATTAATAAGTTATGATATAGGAGTAAAATTACAAAACTTTTATTAAAAATAAATAATAACATACTTAAGTGTTAGATATAATTATTTCATTTCTATTCTATTTATAATTTATTTAGTAATTTGTATAGATTAGTATATTTGTAAGAAAAAAACAAAACAAAAATTGTTTTTTGTTTTTTATATTTTATTATTTATAAAATAACACTTAAAATAGAAATTAAAAGTTAGTTAAAATTTTCTTTTCTAGATTCATATTATCCACAAAATTTCTTCTGTTCTTTTGATATATCCTTAATTAACCTAGAACCTTCCTTATTTTATTATTTATTTATTAGATAAATTAAAAATACAGTTTTAGATATCTTAACTCATCTTTTAATTATGAATAAAATAAAACTATCAGATAACTTATACTTATTCCTATACTTATAGATATAAAAATTAAAAAATTTTATATTTTAAAAACAAAATTAAATATTATATTCGTATACAGATTATAATTATTTTTACACGATTACAATAGTATTAAAAAGAAAAATAAAATCCTTAAAATATTAAAAATCTGTACTATTATTAAGAAAAGGTATAAAACCCGAATAAATAGAATATTATTAGTATTAGTATTATAATTAGTATTAATATTAATATTAGTATCTAGGAGGGAGGGAATTAGTTTATTATAAATAATCAAAAATATAAAAATTTTATTAAGTTTATTATTTTATTAATTTAGTTTATGTTAGTTAGTTAGTTAGTTAGTTAGTTAGTTAATTAAGTTAGTTATTTTTTCTTATTTTGTTTTTTTACTAGATTACAATATTATTTTATTACGATATTATGATATTTATAATATTTGATTAAAGTTATCCGTAAACCTGTAAATTTTTTTTTCCCTTTATTACAGTATTAAGTATTAAGTATTAAGTATTAAGTATTAAAGTATTAAACTCTAAAAATATTAGAGTATTAAACTTTTTAAGTATTACTCTTAAAATATTAGAGTATTAAAGTATTAAAGTATTACTAATAAAATATTAGAGTATTAAAGTATTAAAGAGAAGGGAGCCCTTTATTAAAGTAGAAAAGTATTACAGATAATGTAGAAGCCAATTATTTTATATATAATCTGTAATCTGTAATCTGTAATCTATCATCTCTCATCTATCATCTCTCATCTATCATCTCTCATCTGAAAGTAAGGTTTTATACTTAGCAGAAGTTATCATATATTTATTTTTATTTCTATATGTGTAAACTATTTAGGTGCAGGAGCAGAAAAAATAAAATTAACCCTTATACCTTATCCATATATCTGTAACCTTTAATCATTAACAAAATTATAATTAAAAGATCGAAATCAGGTAAATATAAAAGGAAAGTTAAAAAAAAGTAATCACTTAACTTGCTTATTAAATCGCTTAACATTTAGGTTTTGGTCTAATATTAATAAAATATTAAAAATTAAAAAAAAAATATTTATAATCTTAAAATATTAAAATATTAAAATATTATAAAATATTAAAATTGTACTCCTACCTTAAAGAAAATTTTACCATACCTTAAGATTTTTGTAGCCTCCCTCCTTACACACTACCCAATATCTTCGACCCCTCCGTAGTACAAATCGAACACTAGAACTAAAGCAATGATTATTAATGAACAGGGGCCTTAAATACGAACCTGTACTTTTTATTCGTATTAGGGTTTTATCCATCAGGGCTACTGGAATTATTATAATTTAGAACTAGGTAGGTAAGAAGACTTATGGATCCCTTTTTATTACAAAAATAAGCTAGGAAGCCCTCCTTCCTGTAGGAGGGAAAATAGGAAGAAGGGTATTGAGGACCATAAAAATGTAATCCTGACTTAAATAAGTCTTAAAGATAAGGTATTTTAATTATTACTAGGTAAAATATACTACGTACTTAGAAGAGGTGTGGGTGAAATTTGTTTTAGAGAAGAAGAAAATTTATTATAGAAATATATTGGTTATAAAAAATATTAATAATAAAATTTATAAATAAGATATAGGAATACTAAAGAATTAACTTTATATATTAAATTAATAAAATTAGTAAATTAAATTTAAAATTTTTATTTTTTTTCTTAAATACTTTAATTACTAATTTATTAAAATAGTTAATTAATTAAATTCTGAAAATTCTTAATTTTTTAAATAAATATTTAAATACTTTTCTTAAATACTTTATTAAATAGAAAATTACTTTTAAATAGTTAAATAGTTAAAAAGTTAAAAAGTTAAAAAGTTAAAAAGTTAAAAAGTTAAAAAGTTAAATAGTAAAATACTTCAATAAATAGTTATTTAATAGAATTTAAGATAACGTTGTAAAGTATAGATTGTTTAATAATTCCATTAGTATATTTTCATATTCTTTATTTTTTAACAATATCCTATTTTTCATATACCTCCTTTAAATTCATATTTGGTATTACAGATTCATATTTGTTTTTAAAGAATCATATTTTATTTTTAATCTTATAATAATAATATTAATATATTTATAAAATTCAGCTACTTATACTTAATATAACCAACAAATAATTGTTTATCTAACCTTTTTCTCGGTGACTTAAAATAGAAAAATTTTCTAAATATTATTCTATTATCTTTAATTTTTTCAGGATTTTGTAAACCATAAGAATATATATTAAATAAATCTTTTTTAGAGAATTTGTATAAATTAGATAAATTAAAATTAGAAAAATAAAATTCTTTATTATTTATATATTTTTTCCTATTAGTAATTATAAATCTATATCTAATTTTTTTAGTATTATAATTAATATGAATATTTCTGTAATTAAATACAGTAGTCATAAATAATATTATAGAACTAGAACTTTCCTTAGAATGAAGATAATTATGTACATTTATAAAACTATCAATATTAAGCAATAAGGTACTAGTTACAAATATTTTTAGAAAAGTAAATAAAAATATAAAAATACTATTTAAAATAAACATAAATAATACAAATTTATTATTATAGTCAATACTAGAATTTATATATTTATTTTTCCAATTTATATATTTATCAGGCATATATTTATTTAAAAAAGAATTAACAAAATTTAAATTATATTTTAATATATATCTATTAAATATTAAAATTAATATTAATATTAATAATAATAAGATAAATATGTCTAATATTAAGGAATATGACAATAAATTTTCTAATTGACTACTTAGATCGTTTTCTAATGGACTATTAATCATATTAGGATCTGGACTAGGAATTCTTTCTGTATTAGGATTAGCATGTTCAGAATTTTTAACCATTTCACTTACGCCGACATTTTTAATTATTTCAGTTCCTATTTCTAAACCTACTTTAGCTCCGGCAGCCGATATTACTGCTGCAGTTCCTATAGCTCCAGCTCGATATACGGGTGGCATTCCAGAACTGTTTTTTATGGCTGAGGCTATACCATAACCTGTTGCGGTTCCAATACCTAAATTAGGAGCAACTTTATCAAAAGCGTATTTAGCACCACTCATTGCATTATTAACTCCATTATCAACTAATTCTTTATTAATTTTAAAGTTATAGTATTTTTTTTTATCATCTTCATTTGTTTCAGTTTTAACTTCAACGAGATCTTCTTTTGTTTCATTTGTAATTTTAACAACATCTCCTGATGTATCAATTGTAGTTTTAACGACATTTTTATCACTAATTTTTTTAAATATATCGTTTTCTTCACCATTACTACATTCTAGTATTGGTAGTAAATTAAAAAAAAGATAATAAATAAATTCCTACAAAGCTAAAAATAAAAATTATAGTATTATAAATAACAAATTTTTGTACAATTCTAATATAAAATTTATCAGAATATTTAAATTTATTTAATATAAAATAAGATATAATCATAGAATATACACATGAAATAATTAAGCTTACTAAACCAATAAAAGTTAAATCATTAAAAAATATTTTAATCATTATAGATAGTAGTATAATAATTATTATATTTAATATAAATGAACCATTGAATATAAGAATTCTAGATTCTTGAAGAATACTTAATAAATTGTTTTTAATCTTATAACTTAAAGCAGATAATGATTTTGATTCTGGAGCCACTAATGGCTCATTTCCTACTTCTTCAACTTCTCCTACTGGACCTACTTTTCCTACTTATCTTATTTCTCTTACTTCTCTTACTTCTCTTACTTTATCTATATCTCTTACGCGTAAAACGCCTCTTTCGGCTCTTACTGGACCTTCTTGTTCTATGGCTCTTACCTTTCGGACTACTTTAGGTCCTTGGAAAGGGGTTGAGGAACCGATTAATAAAATTAAAGAAGCTAAATATATAACAATTAATCTAATTTCACTAATCAGACTAGTATCTATTAATACAGGAGCAAATACTAAGAATAATAATGAAAGTAAACCAATTGTAATATAAAGTGCATAAGTAGTAATAATTCCAGTATCTAATTTAGCAATATTAATTCCAGTATTAGTAAATGCTTTTGCTAATCCATAAGGACCTAATAATTCGATAACTCCTCTATCAATTTGTTTTGAGATTGTATAACCTAGTTTTAAACCAGCAGCTACAAGATAATGATTATAAATTACATCAAAATAATATTTACCGTTTAAGAAACTATATAAATTTCGTCCTAATTTAGTATCAGTTAAACCAATTAGAACTTCAGGAGCTTTATGATAAAACAATACTGCTAGAGTTGCTCCACTTATACTTAATATAGCAGGTAATAATTTTATTAAAGGATTAATAGAGAATTCAGCTTCAATAATAGAAATATTATTAGGATGAGTAAATAAAGAGTTACCAAAGAAATCTGAACCTACTCCAACAAATAAATCTGAGAAGATATAACCAAAGAAAATACTAAATAAAGCTAAAATTAATAAAGGTAATACAACCGCTATTTTAGATTCATGAGAATTTAAATAAGATTGTTTTTGTCCATTAGGAGTAGTTAAGAATACTAAGCTTATTAATCTAAAACTATAAAATGCTGTTATACCTGCTGTTATTGATCCTAATACAAATGCATACATTCCACTAAAGCTATATTGTCCATATGCTAATTCTAATATTAAATCTTTACTATAGAATCCAGTTAAGTAAGGAGTAGCTAATAAACTTAGAGAACCTACTAACATTACAGAATATGTGAAGGGTAAGAATTTTATTAGACCACCCATTCTTCTAACATCTTGTTGATCTGCAAATGAATGGATTACTGCTCCAGCTCCTAAGAAAAGTAATGCTTTAAAGAAAGCATGATTTACTGTATGCATTAAAGCAACATTATATTGACTTAGACCTATGGCCATCATCATATATCCTAATTGAGAGATAGTACTGAATGCAATAATTCTTTTTAAATCATTTTGTAATAAACCACAAGTTGCTGCAAAAAAAGCTGTAGTAGATCCTATTAAAGTTATTACTAATAAAGCTGTAGGACTAAATTCTAAAATTGGAGAACTTCTTAATAATAAATAAATTCCAGCTGTTACTAGAGTAGCAGCATGAAGTAATGCTGAAACAGGTGTAGGCATTTTGTTAACAGTAGATTTCTCTACTGATCGGACTATATCATCTTCACATTTAAATATGAAGCTTCACGTGTAGTCTCTGAGGATCTTAATAACATTCACTTAGCTAAGTTTATGCTTTGGTTTCCTGCTGATTGCCCATTGTGACATCTTTAAGATTGTTAAAAAAACAACTGTAATTGGAATAAAATAAAAATAGGGGATAAATATGGTCCGTAACTTTGTTGGTTTTTTTAAAAAGTTGTTTGTACTTAAAGCTTTAGGGTGTTACAGCATAAAGTTAATTTTAAGGAGGCCCCTATAAAAACCAATTATATTCCTAATTTATATATAAAATCTTTATGCATATATGGATTTACTAATGAAATAACTCTATCCATACTAGTTTTAGATATTATAATTCTATATTTATTTTTAATTTTATTTCTTACTTTCAAAGTTGATTTGATATTTAACTTTTCTAGTAGTGATTGAAGAATTATACATTCTTCTTCAGTAAAAGATTCCGTACAAAGAATCACTGTTTTAGCTCTTCCATATGAATCAAAATAAACATCATCCATTAACCAATAAGCTAATGATATTTCTGATAACATTTCAGTAATATTTAAAGGAACAATTTTAATAAACTTATTGTCATTATCTCTATTATACCATAAACTATGTAAAGCTGTATATAAAGGATGTGTTCGAGTCTTAAAATGGTATTGTGTTATCTCTTTACCTTTATGGTGAGGAAGTAAAATATTAGGGTAAGGATAAATTTTAGTATTAGTTAATTGACTATAAACATCTTGATCTAAATGATGTAAATAATTTAAAGAATAAACATCCATAGTCATAGAAAATTTACCTTGACCTTTAGTCTTTTTAGAAAGGCTTATTGAACCGTCACCTAACATATTACCAGTAATGGTGTGTAATGTAGATGTAGGTATAGAATTAATAAAAGGTAAAATAGATAAATAGTTTATATCATAAGAATTGTTAGAATAACCATAGTAAAATAGAATATAAATAAAAAATAAATATAATTGTTTAACACCATTCAAAGCCTCCATACTACCAGGTAACCAAGAATGAAGAGGTATATTTGCACTTTTTGCTAATGCTCCACCTAATAATAGTAAAGCAATAATACTAATTGCTGTCTCATTCATATATGGTACTAATGAGAATATTGCTGAATAATTTAAAGATCCAAATAATGCAAATATTGCAAAGAATCCTATGCTCATTAACATATCTCCTCCTCTATTCATAGTAAAGGCTAATATTGCTGCTTTATTTGCTTGTATTCTAGTGAAATAATAATTAATTAGTAAATAAGATACTACACCAATTGCTTCCCACATTTTAATTTAATTATAGTGAGCTCTTCTTAAATTTTATTATAAAAAGAAGAGTAAATTAGTTTAATCCTTTTACTTTATAAGTCATAGTAGGATACATATAAGGACCTACTATTGAAGCTAAGGAATATTTTTCTTTTATAGGTATAACTTTTGTAATTTGATCATTTTGTTTTTTAATAATTCGAGTTTTAAGGTAAAATTTATCTTTCAAAGCATCTCGAAGTAAATTAATACAATTAAAACTAAATTTATGAGTATTTAAATGAGTTGCTTTATAGCTGTCAATATTTCCATCATCCATAATTAAATAAACTAAAGCTCGACCATTAAGCAGTTCTTTAATATTATTTGGTATTACTTTATACCGTTTATTGCTATCATTATATTTATAAAATAAATCATAGTAATAATTTAGATAAGGATATCGTAGAGTTTTTAAAGCTATTGTTTGATAAATTTTATTAGTTCTCTTATCTGGTTTTCGAGTATGAATTTTAGGAGGTGTACCTACTAAATTTTTAAAAACATTATATAAATGTAATAAATACTCTTCATGACCAGGATATGTTTGATCAAACCGTAATCTAGGTTTATGAGAAGGTTTTTCCCTTTCCATACTAGCATCACCTAAAATAGTCCCAATAAGAACATCTTTTTGCACTGATGTCAATGCAATACTATTTAAACTAATTGTAGTAATATTAATGTTATTAAAATAATCATTAATATCCCACTATAAAACTTAATTTTTCAATTAAGGTTGGACTATATTTTCAAGTCTTAAATTTTAAGACTGCACCACGTGTAGTCTCTGAGGATCCTACTAACATTAATTATTTGTTGGTTTCCTGCTGATTATCCCTTATTAAATTTTAGGATTTTCCAGCGAATAGTGGTGTACTATATATAATTTACATTATAATTAGGCCGGGTATAATTGACCTACAAACATTACAAAATAATTACCTCCACAAATTAAAAATAACATACCAGCAGTAAAGGCAGATAGATAAGAGAAAAATCTTTGAATATGCGGATCGGAAGATAAATAATCAATAGTATAGATATGAATTAAACTAGAACAGTATAATACAGCTAATCCTAATGATACAGTTAATTGATCAAAATAGAATTCCCAAGAAATAGACATTATTTCCGAATTTATCCAACTACCTAAATTAATATGAACTGGAGATCCACATATTCCAACTTCATAAAAAGCAATAGTCATTAATAAAGAAGATAAAATTAAACAAGTACAAGATACAAATTGTGATCCTGTAACTCCTACTTTTCTTCCTAGTAAACCAGATACTAGGGATCCTAATAAAGGTAAAATAATAATTGAAAGATACATTATGTTCTAAGTGATATAGTTCCTCTTAATCGATAGTAAGCAACTAGTATACTTAATCCGATAACAGATTCTGCACCGGCAATTGAAATGATATAGATACTAAAGGTTTGTCCTACATTATCATCAAAACCATAAGAACTAATTAATACTAATAGTGTAACAGCTAGTAACATTATTTCTATAGCTATGATCATAAGTATAATATTTTTTCTATTTAAGATAAAACCTAAAATACCTATTAAAAATAAAATTAATGATAGATTCATAATTTTTTTGTGTGTGTTATTCATTATAGTAACATTTAATAAATGCATAATTAAATATATTTTTCCTAAATTTAAATTTTATAAAATAATTAAAAATACTAATACTTAATCCTATTACTTAATTCCTAATTTACTAAAATTAAAAATTAGTCCAATATGAGAAAAAATTTTAATTTATAAATTGTAATCTGTAATAAAATGTATATACTAAGTAGAAATTAAAATTTTGGTTTTACTAATAGTTACAGGGTATTGTTTTATTGCATAATATGTAAAATTTAATATGTTATATCAAATATGAAATATGAAATATAAAATATAAAATATGAAATATGGAATATGGAATATGGAATATGGATTATGTAATGTGTAATATGTAAAGTATAATGTTTAAAGTGTAAAGTATAAAGTGGTAAAGTTGTAAAGTTGTAAAGTTGTAAAGTTGAAAAGTTGAAAAGTTGAAAAGTTGAAAAGAGGAAAAGTTGAAAAGTTGAAAAATGGTAAAGTGGAAAAAAGGAAAAATGGATAAAGTGGAAAATGGTTAATAGGGTAATTTGGTAAATGGTAATGTATAAACTGTAATTTTTGTAATATGTAATGTGTTATATGTAATGTGTAAATCGTAATGTGTTATCTCTAATTCCTAAGAAATTTTATAATTTATATTATTTTAATGAACCTAAATAATTCAAAAAGGCAGAAGGCAGATAAATAAAACTTAACCTTATCATTAACCTTAAATTAAAAATTTAAAAATTAATAATTATCTTAATTCCTTCATTTTTCTATTTTAAATAATTACCTTAAATTAATCCAGTTAAAGTTACTAATTACAAGTTTCAAGTTACAAGTTACAAGTACAAAGTAAAGTACAAAGTACAAGTATTCTATATAAATTGTTGATATCTCTACATAATAATTATCATGTACAAGTAGGTAATTAGAAAAAAACAAACAAACAAAAACAAAATAAAACAAATATAAACACACAGGTTAGGTATAATTATAATAATTATATTTTTAGAATAAAATTTAATTTTACAAGAAAAGAAGTACTGGACCTGTAATTGTAGATTTTATTTTCTAGTCACTGTCTTCTTAAAAATCACCATCCCTTTTCTTCCTTATATTTCTTCCTTATATTTATTCCTTCTAGAATCAGAGGCTACGATTAAGACTGGGTTCAAATTTAGATTAAACCGAGCTCTTATTATCAAGTAGTAAGAAAATTATTTATTTTTTTGTTTGTTTTTAAAGATTTGTAAAACTTACACTTAAGAATCACCCTTACCATTTATGAACCCTTACCTTATCTACGAATCATGTTCAGGCCCCTGATCTGAGATTAAGGGTTAGGGACCCCTCCTTAAGAATCCTTTTACTTAGAAGTAGCTTTTTAAACCCATCCGTAAGGAAAGTAGGGTTATATACGAAGGGTTTATTATTACGTTTATTACCCTTATTCTAAATGTAGAAGATCGAAGCGCTCTTTTGGTGTAAGCCTAGATTCTTCATAGTCAGGTGGCTTGCTTTCCTTCATTCGATCTACTTAAGACTCACTTCTTCATAGTCAGGGAACCCTTAAGAGTCGAGTCGCTTATTAATAGTAAGGCTCCCTTACCTACGGAGAGTCGCTAGGATTCTAGTAGGGAGGGTAATATTAAAAAGTAGTGCTACTTTAAGTTCGCTACTTTATGATCAAGATCTCTTATTTATGATCAGGGTTTAATACAGGCCGAATCAAAAAGTTATTATATTTATTTTTTTGTTTAATTTTTATTTTGTTTTTTAATTTTTTTAATTGATTAGATAATTTACCTAAAATAGTTTAGTATAATTACTTGGAAATATTAACTATTACTAATTTCTATTTTATATTTTTATAATTACTATTTTCTATATTCTAATTACTAAAATTTAATTACTATATTATTATCTATTACTAAATATTCTTATCTATTTTCTATTTTCTATTTTCTATTTTCTATTTTCTATTTTCTATTTTATATTTTCTATTTTATATTTTCTATTTTATATTTTCTATTTTCTATTTTCTAATTTATAATTTATAATATATAATTTATAATTTACTATTTACTATATACTATTTACTAATTACTTATTTCTGTAACTAAAAATATAAGTTTTATTATCACTTTCACTATAATAATTATTATTTTCTATTACTATTTCTAGTACTATTTACTTATTACTATTACTATTACTATTACTATTACTATTTATATTTCTATTTCTATTACTAATTTCTTTTTACTAATTTTTTTTTTTCTTATTTATTATTTCTTATTTCTTATTTCTTATTTATATTTACTAATGACTAATTTCTTATTACTTATTACTTATTACTTATTACTTATTACTTTTTACTTATTACTAATTATCTAATTATTTATTACTTATTACTTTTTACTATTTCTATATAATATAATTATTTATATTACTTTTTCTAATAATTAAAATTTACCTTTTTACAAATTTACATTACCAATAATAAAATTATTAATTTAAAATTTTTATATCTGTTAACTCATAAGATACCCAAATAACTAAAATACTTCTATGTAAAGACCATTACATCTTATATTTAAGATTAGAATATAAAATTTATAGTTCGAGTTCCGTAACTTACCAAAGAAAACTATAAAATTTTAAAAGTAATATATTCGAAAAAATCTAGCAAGATTAGTATAAGTTATAAATTATAAGAAGTTAATAAAATTACTAGAATAAATAGTTAGTAAAGTTACTAGAAGTAGTAGTTAATCGTAATTATAAGTACTTAGAAGTAGTTAGAAGTAGTTAGAAGTAGTTATAATAAGTTAGAAGTAGTTAGAAGTAATTAGAAGTAGTTAGAAGTAATTAGAAGTAATTAGAAGTAGTTAGATGAATAGGGAAAAAAAATAAACCAATTTATAAGAGGTGAAATAATAAACCGAAAAGGTTATCTTATTAAAATTAAAGTAAAAATTAAATAAACTATCAGCTTTAACTGATTAAAAAAATAAAACTATATACTTATATAAGCAATAGCAAAGCATCATATAGAATCAATCTTAAACCCTTTTACTTAATTATTCTTTATGGATTTATGTTACCTTTATTTATTTTAACTACGAAGATCGTAGTAGAAGAGTAGTCTTTAGGAAAACTACAACTACAATTACAACTACTTAAAATAGTAATAGTTATCCCCTAACTAACATAAAACTTCATACCTTTTACTTCTAATATTTTTAACTTTATTATTTTTTTAAATGAATAGGAAAAAACAAAAAACAAACAAACAAAAATCAAATTTTTGAACTATGCAACTCTTTTACTCTAACCTAAGGTATATATAGTTATTATATAACTAATAAAACTTATTAAAAAAAAATATTAATATTTAATTCAAGGTAATAGTTTCTAGTGACAAGTGACAAGTGACAAGTTACAGGTAATATTAAATTTTAGGTTAATATTTTTAATATATTATATATCAGAGACTTAAAAAAGAAACTGAGAGTTATTTTTAGTAGAAAAAGTAAATGTAATTATAAGTAGAAGTAGAAGTAGAAGTAGAAGTAGAAGTAGAAGTAGAAGTAGAACTAGAAGTAGAAGTAGAACTAGAAGTTGAAGAAGAAGTTTAATTTAAAGTTTAAGTTTAAGATGAAGTTTTAAAAATAATCTGTAATGGACCTTTTAATAAAGAAAAGGGAGTCTGTATGACTTGCTGATTAAAAAAATAGAAAGGACACGGTACCTTAATCGTTCTACTAAGATAACCCTACTTAGGAATAATAAAGCCTCCTAATTAGGGATAATAAACCCTTACCCTTTGGGAAGAATACTACTTCTAACTCACTCGTATGGAAAAAAACAAAAAAGAAGGAACCATCTGGTTCAAATAGAATTAACCTTTGGGTGAATTTACGAATGATAAGGTAAATAACCTTCTTAAAGGATGGAACCTCAAAATAAATTAAAACTTTAAGTATAAATAATTATTAGGAAAATATAAAATAAAATTTACATTTAATACTTCATAGATAAAAATTTATTTTTTTTTAATTAATTAAATTAGTATATCCTTCTAGTTTTTAAGTCGTAGTAGTAGAAGGAAAAAAATAATATGTATAGGCTCAATACACTATCATTATATTTTTTTTACTTAGATTTATTATGTTTAAACATTAACCTAAAGGTCATTATCTTTCTTTCTTAAATATTTAAAGAGGAGTTAAAGATTGAAATAATGAAAGGTATGGATTCTAATTATAATTTTTAATAATATGTACTAGGATTCTTATTTTTAAGATAAACTTTTTCCGTAGTAGGCTACCGTGAAGGTACTCAATTATTTTTAGTAGCTACTGTAGTGTGTAGGGATAGGGTTATTTTGGAATCGAATCGCAGTTTTTTCTTATTAATAGTTTTAAATTAAAATTTTATTACATACTTGTTACTTGAACTCCTTTCCTATTTCTAAAGTTATTTATATTAACTAAAAATTCTATATTATGTGAAGTATAATTGAATAAAAATAGGTAGTAAAAAAAGTAAAGTTAAAATTTTTTAAATTTAAAAAGTGAAAGTTCAAATTAGTTTAATTTTTATAAATATAAAAAGAAAATTTAGTTTCTATAATTAAAAATTAATTTGTTTTTTTTAGAATTAAGATTAAGATTAAGATAAAGATAAAGATAAAGATAAAGATTAAGATTAAGATTAAGATTCAATTAATTTATAAAGTTTAAAAAAATTTATATTTTTGTCCCGAAGTAACTGTAATACTATAAGCACCTCTTTTATTTTTATTAGTGTATCTTGCTACATCTAAATAATTTACTTTTCCTTTAGCTACAGCTCCTCTTCGTATTATTTTTACAGTTTTTCTAGGAACAATTTTATTATTTAAAAGTCTTCCTGCCACTTTAATGTTAATACCAGATAAGAATGCCGGTATAATATTAAATTTCTCTTTATCTGAAGTTGAAGTAGAAGTTGAAGATGAAGATGAATAACTGAATTTTTTACTTTTAATAACAGCATTACCAAATAATTTTTTAACAATAATTCTTAATTTAATTCTATTAATAAACATAGCTAATAAGTTAGCTAATATTTTACTATCCGAATAAGGGTAATGTATTCGTATTAAATCCAATACTATAGGTTTTTTAAAGAAATTACTTAAAATTTCACATAAAAATTTAAATTTTAGAGGGTAAACTTTAGAAATATTAGATAAATATAATTTTTTAAGTACCATTCTATTATTAATATCTATTCTTCTAAAATTTCTATAAAGTTTTTTAAATGTTTTTCTTCTTTTTTTCCAATTTAAATAAAATCTTAAATTATTTCTTCGTATTTTTCTAATTTTAAAAATTTTTTTAGATTTCAAAATATTAGGAATAAATAAGTAATAAAAAAATTGTATACTAATTTTTTTAGGTTTAATAACAAAAATAGGTTTACTAATTAAACAAAACATAGATTTAAATGAATATTCTAATAATTTATAAATATTTTTATCAATTTTATTAATATTAGTTTTAGTATTAGTTTTAGTATTATTATTAAAAAAAAATCCAATAACATTAGTATAATTCATAGAAATTCCACTATATATTCTATTATATTTACTTATTGCTTTTAAATATTGATTAATTATAGGTTTACTCTGACTCAGAATATTATTTTTATTATGATTCTGATTATTATTATTATTATTATTATTATTATTATTATCTAAAGAATTATTAAAATAATTAAGTTTAATAGGATTAGAATATTTAGAAATAGAATCCTTATAATAATCAAATTCTTTATTTTTAAAAATAGAGTTTAAACTATGTTCAATTTTTATTTTATTAGATTTGTTAATTGAATTAAATAAATTATTAAGTGCAAATTTTTTAAAAAAGAATTCACCTTCATTAAAATAATTAAAATTACCTATTTTCAAAAGATGGCAATGAAGTAAAAAATTAAAATGTGGCATTTCCTGAGTACCTTGCAGACTATTTCTAGAAATATTTTTATTATAGTTAACAAATTTATTATTATACAATGACTGTGTTTTTTTAAATAATTCTAAAATTTGATTATAAACAATTAAATTTTTAGTTTGATTAATTTGAAAGTCTAAATCATTTAAAATTTCTTGTCCAAATTCTAATAATGTTTTAATATTTGTAATCTCCATTTTAATTTTTTCAGAGCTATTAAATTTATGAATTAATAATAATTTTTTGAATCTGTATTCCTTAGTAATAGAGCTATTATATTTAAATATTCCTTTTTTCAAATAAAATAATCTAAATAATCTCCAACTTTTGTTCTTAATATGATTTCTATAGTTATCCTTTATCATATTCTTATAGTGAATTATATATTTAATTTTATTCTTAAAAATTTTTTTAATTAAAATTTTATTATAATATTTATTTATATTTTTATTTCTATTATTATTTGTTGTTAAACTTGAGTCTGGTGAAATAGAGATAAGATTAGAATTTCTTATTTTTGGTGTTAAATAAATAGAATTAATTTCCAAAAGTAATTTGTTAATTTGATTAAGGAAAATATATATTCTAGAATTTAAATTATAAAATTTGTTATATTTGATATTTAGAATTAATTTTAGTTTATTTTCTTGTAATAAAAATTTATTTAAATGGATGTTATATAAACTTAAAGATTTTACGAAAATTTTAACTATTTTATAAAAATTTTTATTCAAACCTCCTGAATTAATATCAATATTATTATTCGAAGACGAAGTAGTTGAAGATCCCGTATCCTTTACAATTGAAGATTTAGTTTTTGGTAAGGATTCAGTAGACATTACTGAATTTGTAGTGTTTTGAATATTTTGTTGAGATTTTGCAAGATTCAAAATCATTTCTTCATTTATTTTTCTCTGTATGTGAGTTCCAAATAAAGGTAAATATTTTTTATTTACATCTAATTTAGATTTCGAAGCAGAAAGATTTAATTTAGAAACAAAAATTAAGTTATTTTCTAGCTTATTACTTTTTTTAATTTTAGATTTCAAATTAGAAGAAACAAAAATTTTTGTATAAGGGTCAGAATTTATGTTCATAATTATTATTACGATTAAAATTATTAAATTTGAATATTTAATGCAGTTTTAATTTAAAACGAAGTGAATTTATAATATTTTTGTAACCTTATTAAAGGGAGCCTAACCTTTAATTTGATTCCTATTTTCGAATTAAGTTGAACGAAGATCGAAAATTAGAATTAGGTTCCGTATGTTTAGTAGGTAAAGAAGGTAAAGAAGGTAACATCTTTATTTTTCAAGAATCCCTAGTTAAACTATTTACCGTAAAAACCACAGGTAGAAATAAATTCAGTGCCTATATACCTAATAGTAGATTTTAAATAGATAAGGTTAATTCCTATGATTTTTAAATAACATTTTAAAATTTTTAAATCGTAGTTCTAGTATTAGGCTTTAAGCAAGTAATTTTATTATAATTCTATAGAGATTCTTCATTTAATTTATAAATTTTCATTCCAAGATTAACTTATGATATACATACGTTTCATTCTCTAATTATTAATCTTGTTTATTATAAAGGATACTGTATTTATATAAATGAAATTTTTTTAAGATAGAAAATTTTATTTTCATAGATTAAGGCTAAGCTAATGTGTATGAAACTTTGTAATTTAGCTGATGTTTTAGAGTATTTGTAGCTTAATAAAGAAGGTTTATATTTGTAAAAGTAATTTTACACTATCATACCTTGCTTTATAAATAATAATTTTTATAAAACTTGTTATATTTTATTACTATCAGTATCCATAATAATTTATAACTAATTTTAAATTTTAGCACCTTATTAAAAAAAATTAACTTATATTTTATTAATATTACATAGAAGAACTTAATTTTAGAGAATAGATTAATTTGTATTAAATTCTAAATCTTACTCTAATTCTAACTATAATAATTAATATAATATTGTTTTATCTCCACCAAAAGGTTTCAGTTTTTATACTGTACTATTTTCGTAGGATAAAATTACTATAATTTTTTTCAAGTATTATACCTTTTTACCTGAATTTAATTTTTTTTATAAATATTTTAATAAATTAAGAATAAAAAGTTTTCGTAAATTATAGGTCGTACAACTATAAAGAACGAAAGAGAGTGGGGGTGATACAGACTCAGTATATTCCTATTAGTATTAGTAATAGTATAAGGTAGAAGTTTGAATTTATACTAGAATTTCTTATTTATTTTTTCAAGTATTGCAATCTTATAAAGGTTAGCTAGTTAAAAATAATCCTTCTCTCCATTCCTTAAGGCTTAAAATTTAAATGTCTTTTTATTAAAAAAGAATAGGGACCCTAAGAAGCGGTGGCTCACGTAGGAACCGAAAGGAACCAAAGAGGAGGAAATGGGAGAGGGTGAATTAGGTTATATTTAATATATAATATAAGATTTATTTTTTTTTTAAGTTAAATAGCTTAAGCTATTATAGCTATTTTTTAAATTTAATTAAAAATATTTTAATTATAAAATTAAAAATATTTTAGTATTATTAACTTATAGGCCGAATGTTGATCTATTTAAACTATAGGACTTATTACCAAATAAATATAAGACATGTCGGTTTTAAAAATTTAATTTAAAGAAAGATCGAGTAAGATAATTAATTTACTGTAAAATAACCATCAGATGATAAAGAGAAAAAATTGAAGCGGAAGTAAAACAAATTAAAGAAAATATTATTAAAAAAATCCAAAAATTATAGCTAGAATGCCAAATTGAGTAAATTCTATTCAATAAATTAGAAATATTATTACTTATAGGCAATTTTTTCAATATTGATAATTGAACAATTTTGGGCGAAGCATAGGTTGAGGCTAATAATTTAGAAGTGATAAAGAATATTAACATAAATAATAAATACAACATTATCGAATGTAATAATAAATTGTCATATAGTACTCCTATAAAATACTCATTTAACGAATCTCCATTTTCTAAAGGAGAATTAATACAAATATCTTTCCAATTAGGATCTTTCTCTAATTCACTAATTAATTTTGAACTAACCTCTTTATCACCTTTAATTTCAATATTATGTAATCCTGTTTTTGTTTCTAAATTAATATTGGTTTTACTATAAAAATTAACTTTTTGTTCTAGTAAACTTTTAATAGGAATATTTTTATTAGTAATTTCAGGATTAATAACTTCAATATGAATTGGACCTGTATTATATGTAATAATACCACTTTTTTCCTTAGCCATAGATTCTGCTGCTTGGCAAGTTACTTTATACATCATAGTAAATCCACTTCCAGCAATTCCTATAGTCCCTACTTTAGGTATAATTGGCAATTTAGATTTAATCAATAATGCATTTGTTATTTTAGCACCAATAATGAATGCTCCTACACTACCTAAATTACTAAATATAGAATCTACAACGTTTCCAGATATTAAAACATCACTATTTTCTATTACAGCTTTAACAATAACATCTTTATTATCTAAATAAATTTTATTCATTTCTAAATAAGTAGTAATTGAAAAAATAATAATAAACATTATTAAGAGTACTAAATTAACATTTTCATTTTTATCCAATATTTGATTTAATTTTACTTTACAATTTTGTCCTAAAAAACCTTTTTGAATAATGATTATTATTACACTATTTAATACAAAAGAACTAATAAATATAATAATTAAATTAGAATTAAAAAAATTTTGTAATATTGTCATTTTTAATGCGACTTAAAATTATTAAATTTGAATATTTAATGCAGTTTTAATTTAAAACGAAGTGAATTTATAATATTTTTGTAACCTTATTAAAGGGAGCCTAACCTTTAATTTGATTCCTATTTTCGAATTAAGTTGAACGAAGATCGAAAATTAGAATTAGGTTCCGTATGTTTAGTAGGTAAAGAAGGTAAAGAAGGTAACATCTTTATTTTTCAAGAATCCCTAGTTAAACTATTTACCGTAAAAACCACAGGTAGAAATAAATTCAGTGCCTATATACCTAATAGTAGATTTTAAATAGATAAGGTTAATTCCTATGATTTTTAAATAACATTTTAAAATTTTTAAATCGTAGTTCTAGTATTAGGCTTTAAGCAAGTAATTTTATTATAATTCTATAGAGATTCTTCATTTAATTTATAAATTTTCATTCCAAGATTAACTTATGATATACATACGTTTCATTCTCTAATTATTAATCTTGTTTATTATAAAGGATACTGTATTTATATAAATGAAATTTTTTTAAGATAGAAAATTTTATTTTCATAGATTAAGGCTAAGCTAATGTGTATGAAATTTTGTAATTTAGCTGATGTTTTAGAGTATTTGTAGCTTAACAAAGAAGGTTTATATTTGTAAAAGTAATTTTATAAAATTTATGGAAAAGTAATTTTACACTATAAATTCATGCTTTATAAATAATAATTTTTATAAAACTTGTTATATTTTATTACTATCAGTATCCATAATAATTTATAACTAATTTTAAATTTTAGCACCTTATTAAAAAAAATTAACTTATATTTTATTAATATTACATAGAAGAACTTAATTTTAGAGAATAGATTAATTTGTATTAAATTCTAAATCTTACTCTAATTCTAACTATAATAATTAATATAATATTGTTTTATCTCCACCAAAAGGTTTCAGTTTTTATACTGTACTATTTTCGTAGGATAAAATTACTATAATTTTTTTCAAATATTATACCTTTTTACCTGAATTTAATTTTTTTTAATAAATATTTTAATAAATTAAGAATAAAAAGGGTATCGTAAATTATAGGTCGTACAACTATAAAGAACGAAAGATAATGGAGGGGTGGGGGTAATTAAAGATTAAAAAAATAAAAAAATAATAAAATAAACTTTAAGATTGGATAGGTAACATTTTAAATGCGTGGAATGGTATTGGGCTAGCTAATGTCCATTCTAAAGTATTATCAGTTTGAGTTTCATTATTATATAGAGCATCGCTAGTAAAATAAGAAGGTACTGCCCAAGGGTTATTAGAACTTTGAGCTTGGTTAGCAAAAATATCATAGATAATATAACCAAATAATACTGTAGCTACAACTGATACTAATGAACCGAAACTAGATATTGCATTCCATCCACTAAATGCATCTGGATAATCTGGTATTCTTCTTGGCATACCCGCTAAACCTAAGAAGTGTTGAGGGAAAAATGTTAAATTAACCCCAACAAACAATGTCCAGAAATGAATTTTACCTAAGAAATCATTAAAGTTTCTACCAACGATTTTAGGTGACCAATAATAGAATCCTGCAAATAGAGCGAATACAGCTCCCATTGAAAGCACGTAATGAAAATGGGCTACAACGTAATATGTATCGTGGAATGCAACATCTAAAGATGCATTAGATAATACTACTCCTGTTAACCCACCAATAGTGAATAAAGCTAAGAATCCTAATACAAATAATAATGGTGTATTATATCTTAAGCTACCTCCATATAAAGTTGCTCACGGTTCAGCCTTCTACCATTTCAGGTACAGCTAGCTTATAATCTCGATATAATTTGAATTAAATAAAAACAAAAGTATTATACCTTATTTAGGTGTTAACCTAAAACCCGTCACCGGTGAAATGGACCATTCCTTGTAATCTCATATATAATAACTATATTATACTTAGATGATCATGTGGCGTCTGGCCTCTACGCTTTTACAATGATAGTTTCCCCTTGCTTATAAAGAAGCTAGCTCTATAAAAAGCAAAAAAATTTTTACAAATTTAGAGATCATTGATTTAGTTCGACGATAGTCTCAAAAATATTAAAATATAATTCTATTAATGAGATTTCCCTCGAGTTTGCCACTTCAGACATTATAAAAAACAAAAATAAAAATTTAAACATTTAGTTTATAATACATACTAGGTATAAAATAAGGTAATAATTTTCCTCTTATTTTTCTCATAGATTTAGCACTAATGTAAATTACAGGCTGATTTCTTTGCATATGAATATTACAATTTAAATCAAATTTATGAATTAAAACACTAATTATAAACACACATTCTTTAATAGAGAAAGATTGAGTTTGTAAATAAATAGCATTTCCTGCTTTACTTCCATCCACCATTATTCAAAAAGCTAAAAATTCATAATCAATAATTTCATATAAATTTAAAGGAACAATTTTAATTTTATTTACATAAAACATATTATAAATTTCAGTTAAACAAGGATATGACCTAGTAATTACAAAAATACCTTTAAAATTTTTATTTTTAAAACTAGTATTAGTTATACTAGGATAATTTGAACAAAAATGATTTAGTCTATTAAAAACAAAAAGAACAAATAGGGAATTAGATATACTTTGTTTAAAAACAAATCTAGTAGTACCCGATTTATTTATACTTAACCAAGCATCTGATATTAGTAAACCATATATCATAGCTTTTAAATTATATGGTATATCTACCATATGTCTAATAATAGAAGTAAATTTGGGATAATTAACTGTGCTAGATAAATTTGAAGACCAAATAACTATAGATTTACAATTATTATTACTAGGTAAATAATTTCTATTTGATCTAGGGAACCTATCTAAAAGATTTAAAGTAGTTTTATTTTTATTTATAATTCTGCTGGTCATATTTATCTTGCTGAAGGAAAATGACAACCAAGAGAATTGGGTCGAACGAAACTTTGCATGTTACTAATTGATTATTTCGACATGTAAGCACGAGCTCCCACCGAACCGTGCGAGATAGTTACCCATCACACGGCTCTCCAACACTACTTGGTTTCACTTTAAAATTAGTTGGTTTATTAGACCAGTTTCCTTTATGAAGTTCTAGATGATGAGTTCGACAAAATGGAATTTGTTTTCTTTGTATTGCTATCATATGTCTATGACTTGCATTTTTATACTTCTCAATATCTTTCAGGGCTCTTACGTGATGCATCTGCACATCGTCGTACGATCCACAGATTACACAAGGGGCTCCTTGACTTGATAGTGAGGTTTCCAATCTCCAGGCCATACTGGCTAAAGGGTTTGTAGCTGCCTTTCCTCTTGATGTCCATGACGCCGCAATGAACTTTTCTACATTTGGTTCTTTCTCAAGTAGTTTAAGATACTCGGGATTTCAAGTAGGTTTAATTTTATTGCTTTTAGGTTTTGGAATCTTGTGGTATCGGTCAAATAGAATTCCGACTAGTTTCTTTTTACGGGCCTGAGGTGTGTCTCCTTCGTCTGCACCTACAATCGACTTAGCTTTAACTCCAATTGGTCTACTCAGATCGTTTCCTCCTATTTTGAAGACTGCTGAAACTGTTTTAAGTTTAAACTTCGCAGCGTATACCTTCGCAATAGAGTATCTTATGATGTAAGCTACTCTTGCTAATGCTGCTTTTCGATTACCCGCTATAGACCACCACTCACTTAGACCTCTTAGGATGTAGTTCACCTTTTGATTAGTTAAAGATTGAGGTAGTCTTAGGAATCGGAACGCAGGGATTGGTTGTCCGTCTCCTGTACATAAATTTGCTTCAGACAGTCGGGAGATGACTCTTTTCATATTTACATCCAAAGTAGGTATAGTCATCTTTCGATTAACTATATGTCCTCCATAAGATTGTTTAATGAAAATTTGTTTTCTGCTGAATTTGTATCCTAAAAACTCGATACCGTTTGAAATATGGGTGATCTTCGTTTTTTCCATATTTAGTTCAATCTTAAGTTCATCTCTTAAAAATTCCTTAACCTTGTTCCGCACTTCTATCGCTATGCTTCTAGGTCCTAGTATTCCTATCAAGAAGTCGTCTGCATATCTGATGTATTTACAGTTTCTGTAGTCTGTTTCATTGGGAATTCTACTAGGGATTCTCATTCTGTAGTACTCACTTTTTAAGCCGGCTCTAAGTAGTTTATTAGCTAACGGATTTTTCTTCCGGTTGCTTGGTAATACGCTACCTTGATATTCCTGGCAAAGTTTTTCCATGAAACGATCTAGTTCATTTAAGTAGATGTTTGATAGCAGTGGGCTAAGTATTCCTCCTTGCGGAGTTCCAATCTCTGGTTTATATACCAAGTTATCTTTTTGGTAGACTTTGGCTTTTAATCCAGTTCTAATTAGTTTCAATATAGTAGGATCTTGGATTCTTTTCTCCAATAATTTCATAAGGGTTTTATGATCTATAGAAGGGAAATAACTTTTTATGTCTCCTTCTATGAACCAGATGGAATCTTTCATGTTGGTATTCATCCATTTTAAAGCTGTGTGACAGCCTCTGTTTGGTCTAAATCCATATGATTGATTATGAAAGTCTAGTTCGTATATAGGCTCTATTATTGTTCGGATAACTTCCTGAACAAGTCTATCATTTATAGATGGTATCCCTAAGGGTCTTAACTTTCCAGGTTTTCCCGGTTTAGGTATCGTGATTTCTCTCACTCCTTTCCATGAGAATTCATTCTTTAGTACTGCTTCTCTAATTTCCAAAATTCTCTGTTTCGTTAGTGAGTCAATGATATCTTCATCAGGGCCTGGTGTTTCTGATCCTTTGTTGTTTTTTAATTTTAGGTAAGCAGCAAACCAAATTGATTCTTGTTTAAGAATTCCTCTCAAATCGTAGAAAACTCTTTTGGAATTTAGAAAACTAATTTTCCAGTGGTTAGCTAGAATTTGTAGTCCTTTTGGTATTTCCGGTTGCTCCTGTACAGGCGCCAGACTCTTTATTCCGCTTTTAGTAGTGTGTGACCTTACCTGGGGCCCATAGGGCCCTAAGGTAAAGTATTTAGGTCCCTTTCCAATTTGTAAGATTGGTACTACGAACCCTCTGCCATCTCTTCTTCTCGAAAAAGAGACTTCACCGGTAGCGTATATGACTCTTGGGTTAATAGATAAGGAGACTCTTTTGTAATATGTCCTAAATGCGATCAGTAACGTTTTAGCTGTGGAGTAGCCTTTAAAGCAAATTTTCATCTTCAAGTCGCTAAAATATCTATGTAATAGCTGAAACCATAGATAGGCCGAATCATGCCCGAAATTACTTGAGTTTTGGTAGTTCAACCTCATCCTTAAATATTCGATGATCTCGGGTTTTATCTTGGGCCAGCAATAAATTGCGTCAGCTTTTGCCCTCATGAACCCTTTTAGTGCAGGCTGTTGTCCTTCTATCATCGCTGAATCAAAGTAAGCACTAAGACCTTCAACGAACTCCTCTTCGTTGTTCGTCTTGTTTGACGACAATTTCATATACACTCGAACGGTCGCCCAGATTTTGATCCCTGTTGGTACTGCAATAACCATTGTTGCAGCAGTAAAGTAAGCTCTTGTATCCACCAAATGAAAGATTATTAATAAGTAATAAATTCATTTAGGACTATGTCTTAATCTTATGTATAATTAACTATATTGTTAATAAATTTCGCGTAGGAAAACGTTATTATTACATAAATAATAAGATCTTCCCCGTATAGTCTCTGAGGTCATATTATTTGTAATTATTTTTTTTTCTTTGTTTAACCTATTTCTCACTTAACGATGGTAAAAAAGGCTTCCATAAACATTAAAATTTTAACCTGCAAATTATATCAAACTAATGATTGTAACGTGGGAATAACTCGTACATTAGCTTATAGATATTTTTTTGCATTGTGGGGAATTATTCTCTACAATGTTACCACTGTAGACGACATGTATAATTTAGCTAGATTCCCAATTTGTATTTCATTGAATCATGCATGTAGGGAACTACAAGTTCTCTAATAGTTTGAACATATTTAGCTAAAATGTAAATACGAAATCTACCGTTAACTTTATGTATAGTGCATTTAATTTTGTATCTTTCAGTTAAATAATCTTTAAGTCGATTAACTTCACTAAATGAAAAACTATCTGTACATAAATATAGTCCATTACTAGTACCACGCGCACCATCTTGCATTATCCAATGAGCTAAAGCAATGGGAGTTAATAGCGATAAATCGTGAGGAACTGTTTTAATACCGTTGACGTAAAAAAGCAAATAAAGTTCTGTAAGCATAGATAAAGCTTTGCTCCAAAAATTTAGAGTTTTATATGTTTTACCTGTTTCTTTTGTCTACATAAGAATATGATCTATATTTAGAAGAAGTTATCGCAGATAAAGAATAAAACAAAAATAAAAATAATCTTTTTTATGTTCATCTTGAGTAAATCCAAATCTGGCATTAATTCCTCTAGGAGGTAATTCCAAATGACCGTCTCCTAATACAGATCCAAATATAATTTCCTTAATACAATCACCAGTATCTTCTTCAACTTTAATGTTATCTTCAGAAAATTTCCCTTCTAATTTATTCACTAAACAACCATTATGAGAATAAAGAATTAAAAAATACTTTATTTTATCCATTCCTACTGAGAACATGTGGTGCATGTTAAATATATGGATTCTAAAGATAGAATTTAAACCATATAAACCGATCTAACGACCGGTATTGGACTATATCTTCATCTCTAAGGTTTAGTCAGAGAGCTAGTTTACAATTTAAGCTATTTTTTTATGTTGATTATTTTAGCAATAGCTCGTATTTTTTCTAACCCTTCTGGAACCAAATGTTCTTTTTTTAATATCATAGAAAATACTTCTACCCAGTGTTTAAATGAATCAACTTTTTTAGTTTTAAGAGAAAATCTTAAAAAGTAATCACGTACTGGAAGTAAACCTTTAAATGAATCGTTGCTATATCGATATACACCGTTAGTATTTCCTCGAATATTTACTTGTCCGAACTTGAATAGATCACGAACATGCAATAAAGTAGATTCTGCATTTTTTTGATCCAATAAAAAATGTAGAGACACACGGTATCCTGTAACTGTATTAAGTCGTGGACGTATAGCAATATTAAAGCAACCTTCGGCATCTGTAAACCCAGATAACCATGCGTCTGAAAGGTTTGGTTTAATTAAATTAGGTATTAAAGCTAATTCTAGGTTTGTGCTCTTATTAAGTACATTAATCCATTCACCTAATTGCTTTTGACGATGAGATAAGACTAAATTTCCGTTAAATATATGAACTAGAAGTAAAATACTTTGAGGTTCTTGAACTATAAATCTGTAGTAACCATTAAATTGTCGAACTGTACCAAAGCCTAAAACTTCTTGAACATGATATAAAATAGCCTTTTTGAGTTAAAACAAAACGAGGTTTACCATTAGTAATTAAAATTGCTCCATCTCCTTCAGTAAAACCTATAAACCAGTTTAACCATTCATTGCTAATTAAAGTAAGTTTATTACTATGTATATTAAACATATCAAATTTTCGAGATGTATCGCGTGTAGTCTCTGAGGAACTCGTTACAGTTTTAGTATACAGAATCCTTGCTGATTGCTTATAGCTAACAAGATTTTTACTATTGAAAGTACCTGCTAGCAATAAAACGTACCAGCATATAGCGATATTTATTACCCAAATTTCACAATAAGGGAGTCCCACCTTAAGAGACCAAACTAGGAATCCTAAAATTCCAATTGAGAACATGGCGTAAACCATTCCAATGTACATAATAAAATATTTAATAGCCTTCAACTATGAGTTTAAAATACTCCTTGGGATGGCTGGCTATAAATAATTTTACGTGGACCATCTCTTTATTTTTCTCTTCTGTACCGTAACCTATTACGGCTCCTTTTTAATCCTAATTTACCTATTTTTAATTAAATTTTTTCCCATTTATCCCATCTTAATAAAATTTTTTTTCAAGCTTTACCTAAAATTGTAGAATCTTCAGATAAATGAGCTTTAAGATCTCTAAGTTCAAAATATTTAGTAATAGCATTTATTCTATTCAACTTAGCAGATCTACAATGGTTAAGGTTAAAATATTCAATTAGTTTAATTATTTCTGATTTTCTATAAACAACCCATTTAAAACTTGTTTTTTCAATATAAACAGATCCTCCATATAATTCACATAAAATGTCTAATAAATATTTATTTTTTTGACCTGCAGTTATCAATATTTGAGAAGATTTTAAATTTAAATAAATACTTCCATCTGAATCAAAAAAGCCAGAAAACCATGCATTATAAAAAGTTAAAGGAGCAGGTTGAATAACTGGTATGTTATATTTATCACAAATATTACTAAGTTGAAGTAATCTAATAGGATTTCTTATTTCTCCATTAACAGCATTAATAACATCTAACATACCTTGTCTATGATGCATTCTATATCTTAAATGATTTAGATTTGTTCTTAATTTAATAGCTCCTCCAAATTTTTGTTTTATTTGGTATAAGCAATTTTTATCTCTAATATGCGCGACTATTTCTAAACTTGCATAACCTTTTTTAGATAATTGAAAACATCCGTCTCCATCTATTAAACCTGCAAACCATTGATTAAAATTTTTATCTTCTGGTTTTATAGTTTTTGAATAATGGTTGTCAAATGGTTTAACCAAAGATTTAAGATTTTTTTCTTCTATTTCTGGTTTATATTCCTCAGAAGGAGTTTATAATTTAGCAGTGTATCCTTCTAAGATAACAGGTATAAATTTAACCGGTAAATTTAAGTATAAAGTTTAAAATATATTTACTAAGTAATATAGTAAATAAATTAATTTTAGAATAAAGAAAAATAACATACATATGGCCTCTGAAATACCTACTAACATGCTTAATCCGCAATTCAATGTAATATTGGATTTATGTAATTTAATTACATGTGTTTTGGTTATCTGCGGGTTATAAGACGAAAAAAAAATTTTTACCTTCAAATAATAAATGAAGACTTTTCTTAAACAAAGATTAGTTATGCTGGCACCTATTTTTATATAATTCTTTATTTTTCCTTTAAAAATATTCGCAGCTAAGCAAAGGCAAGTGTCAATAAAGCTAATTATTAAGTTTATTAAATAACCATAAGTTTTATAGACTGTTTTATATTGATGACTTACAAGCATAGTATTTTTTTTCTTAAATATCCTTACTTTCCTGCATATAGTATGTTTCAAAATATTAAAAAAATATTTAGGGCCACATTGACCAAAGATTGGTTTACCTGAGAATGTAGAAACAATATGACTCACAATACCGAACCCTGGAATAATTAAAATATAAACTTCAGGGTGACCAAAGAACCAGAAAAGATGTTGATATAAAATAGGATCACCACCTCCTGCTGGGTCGTAGAAACTAGTATTGAAATTTCTATCAGTAAGTAACATAGTAATTGCACCAGCTAAAACAGGTAAAGCTAATAATAATAAAATAGCTGTTACAAATATAGCCCATACAAATAATGGTAATTTATGTAATGACATACCATTTGTTCTCATATTTAAAGTAGTAGTAATGAAATTAATAGCACCTAATAGAGAAGATACTCCGGCTAGGTGTAAACTGAAGATAGCTAAATCAACAGAACCACCTGAGTGTGATTGAATTCCAGCTAATGGAGGATAACATTAATGTTGATAATTTTCATATTCAACAGAAATTGGATACTATAATTACACGCTCTAATTTTCACTAAAGATCGGACTATTTCTTCATCTTATTTAATTTTATTATCTTCTAATGTATATCTTTTTGATCTCATTATTCGAATATTATTTCGAATAGTATTTAAAGCTTAAAAATTTCCTTTGTGATTAAGATAAGATTGAGACCAAATACGATATTCTGCAGATTTCATACCTTTCATAGTATTTTTGAAATATTTAATAATATTCTCAATAGTTCTAGAATTAGTTGTTCCAATAGAATAATATCCAGCATTCTTAAGTTTAACTTGAGTATTAATACCTAATATATATTTTATAGATATTAATACAATTTCATCTAATTTTTTAGTTATTTCAAATGCATGGACTAATCTAGTTTTTGATTTAGATACTAGATAAAAGCTACCCTCAGCTTATGTGAAACCTACTAACCATGCTTTAGTCATTACCATTAAAGCTGATTCAACAATTGAATACTTTTTTATTTACAAGAGACCAAGCAGGAGAAATATAATTATAATTTACAGTAGTTTTGTATGAATAATTTTAAAAATAAGATTATCCTTATCTGATTTACTTAAGGAATTATCAGATAAAATAGCATGAGCTTGTTTAAATTTAATATAATTAAATTGTTTAGTAGTTAGAAGTAAATATTTATCAAAAATTGGAAAGATTACTGATTCTAGTGTAATACGATCTCGAATTCTAAAGTGGGCCGAATCGCCTGTTTTTTCTACATAGATACTTCCTACTCCTAATTGTTTTTTAACAAAAAGTAATAAACTTAAATTGTAAGTACTTTGTCCTAATTTATAAGTTAAAGACCATTTATTATTTCGATATATGATAGAAAAACTACCATCTCCTTCAGTAAATCCTACCAACCATTTATAAAACATATCTTTCTCTTCTGATAGTTCGAGTTCTTTCATATTAACCTTTAAACTCGAAGTTGAAAAAGGTGAAATAAGATGCTCTACGTTAAGTCTCTGATGGATAAATTTAATTGCTGTGTTTATCCAAGCAAATTGTCTCCTTGTCAGTAACATTATTTCTCTCCTACTTACCCTATCTTTATTTGTAAATGAAATAGGGATAACTAATGATGAGAAGTTACTTCCTAGTTGAAGAGTTTCTTGCTTCAAGTAGAGTTTAATATTTATTATATCACTATAATAAGACTGCTTATTTATAACAGTCCATCCTGTCAAAAAAACAATTTTTTTATCCTTGCTAAAGCATATGGATAAATTAAGTATTAAGTAAGAATATTTTCTTAGCAAAGATAACTGGTTTAAATATAACTATCTATCTTTGTAAGGGGAAATTAAAAAAAGGTATTCTAGCTAAAAAAGTAGAAATAGTTTAAATGATTCCAATTAAATTCAACTCTTTTATCATTCATAGAGTTTTTTAAAGTAAAAAGTAAATCACTATATTTTAATTCTTTATATTGTTTTTTAGTATTTATCTCATTAATTTGAGACCAAGCTAAAAAATCCAAATGTTTTGAACTAAATAAAGGATAATTATTAAGATATCTAATTAAAATAGAGCAAGACTCTCTTTTCACCGTTCTAATTTCATATGCAGATTCAATATAATTTATTTTATCTCTATTAATAATTGTAATATTAGAAACTAATAAAAATTTTTTAATTTCATCCATAATATAAAAATAAGAATTAGAAAAAACTAAATCAATTTTATGATAAGTCTGTCTTTGTGTGATTCTCATATAGTATTTTATGTTATTACAAATTCCCTTACTATTCCTAATAAATTGACTATAAAAGTTTCCATCGGAGTCTATAAATCCTGATAAACAAGCATTAGAACCTAAAGAACTTTTATCTAAATCTAGTTTAGGTAGAATTATATTACTAGTCCTACTATTCAACCATTGAATTAGTATATGAAGAGCTTCAATTTTAGGAGTTATCATTTTTCCGTTAATTATTGAAGCTATTTTGTACAAAGTGTTTATATCTTGATTCAATAAATTTAAATAAGTATTATTTTTAGAGTAATCTATAGTTCCTCTTTCTAAAACTTCTATAAGTTTTTTTGCTAAAGGTAAATCTTTTACCACAAAAGTTATTTTTATTCTAGGATATAATAGTTTACCTTTTTCATTTCTGAAAGTACTAGGAACTATTATAGAACCGTCTCCTTCAATTAAACCAGCTAAATATGAACCTAATAAAGCATTAGAATTAGAAACTGCCTTAGAAGAACTAGTTGCTCTATTTAAATAAAGATATTTAGTAAAATAGTAGCAAAAATTTTTTTATTTTTCCCTATCAATACTTAATAGTAACCTTAACATTTCTATTAAGGTTGGACTATATCTTCACCTTACTGTTATTAAAGAGGGTCTAACGTATAGTCTCTGAGGAACCTTTTTTTTACAGATTTATTATGGTTTCCTGCTGATTGTCCAATCTTTAAGTTTTTTTTTATTCCTCCTAAAAAATTTTTAATAGGCTCCTTCTCCCGTGTTTCTTATAACGATCCTTAACCGTAAAAAAGGATTAGGGTTGCACCCTTGTATAAGAAAGTAAGAGTTAGAAAAGAGGAAAGGCTAAAATAAGAATTATATAATTTATAAAAGCTCTAAGGATTTTCCAGCATATATTTAGATAATTTATATATTAATGAGTGACTATGGCTGGCACAGGATATAAAGTACCAGCACCATTTTCTACTAAAGAACTTAATAATAATAGAATTAATGATGGAGGCAACAACCAAAAAGAAATGTTATTCAATCTTGGGAAGGCCATATCAGGACTTCCACAGTGGATAGGTAAGAAGTAATTTCCAAATCCACCTACTAATCCAGGCATAACCATAAAGAAGATCATTATGAACGCATGTGCTGAGATTATAACGTTAAATAATTGGTGATCTCCTTGTAAGAATTGAACACCCGGAGAAGATAATTCTAATCTGATTAATACAGAGAAGGCAGTTCCAATCATTCCTGCAAAGATTGCAAAAATTAAATAGAGCGTACCAATCTCTTTGGCATTTGTAGAATTAATCCAATTCAC